CTGCAGCGGTTGCCCCGCCCTTTTTGTATTCCTCGTCGACCATTGATGAAATTATAAGAATTATCAAAGACCACTTATCGATGAGACTTAGAAGGCCAGGGACCCAGAATCAAAAAAGCAAAGCCACTCTGCGCGGCACGAGTCGCGTAGGGCAGTTTCTTTTTCCGTGCGTCGCATAAACCTACCGGTAAAACCGGGAAATATACCTCAAATTTAATGCGTATTTTATCGAACGGGGCGTCGTAGGCGGAATACGCCTTGAACACATTCACATTGATCAAGAGTCGCTTGCGATCGGGCGAATTAAGTCCTCGACAAATTATCCTGAACTGCTTACCTCAGTTTCGCAGTCTTCCTAGGAACCTGGATGGCTACGCACTGAATTTCCCGACCAGCATTCAGATCATTCTCGCCCGAGACCCCGTTGGGCCAGTGAGTGTGTCGAGCAAATTCAGAGAATCCTTTGGCGTGGTTTCGAGAGGCTCAGAATGATAGGTATGATTGATTGGATAAAAAATATGCTCCGAAAATAAAGATCTAGCTTATTAAACCGATCCGAATTTACGCCCACTAACGTGATTTCGTCCAATTATGGTATTACCGCTTGACACGAGAGATAACCAACGAGTCATTGGGGATGAACAACCGGATAGACAACTGGATGTTCGAGTCGGATGGGGTCGCAGAAGCAGAGATATAAGTCTTCAAGGCCATAAAAGCTGGAAGCAATTTGAAGCAGCCCATGTCAGCCGGGGCCTCCTCCGTATAATAGATCAACGGGTTGCCTGATGGTGTTTCTGGTTCGATATCGGGTTCAAAATCCTGTCACCCGTTACCCTATGCTTGACCTTTTTTCAAAGAGGCCTCCTGTCACAAAGGATAGTTGCTTTTTAAGCAAGGATGAGCTTGTAGCCAGTTATCAATCCAATATTGAACCCTAGCAAACCGAAACTATCCCGTTGTCTGCTCTGGCGAATATCCTAAACGGAATTTCTATATACTCGTTCCCCAGTGGTCTTTTCTTGACGACGCTTTAACCTTATTAATATTTATACTTTCCATAGGTCGTAGGATTTTATCTTGCTCTTCACGGGAATTTATCATTCTCATGAAGTTTATAAGAGATGCGCATTATTGGACTCGAACCAATAACCAATAGGAACGGATTTTAAATCCGTCGTGTTTACCTCTTTCACCAAATGCGCGGAGGGGCAGAGACAAAAATAGATATATTGCTATAGATATATCGCTTTAGTCCTTTCTGTTTCTTTAGCCTCGCTGTGCGCTTGACAACATCTGCTAAAGCGTAGAGCCTTCTTCCTCTATGGCTAATACTGAGCCATATATTTTGCGTATTCCGAAGCATTAGTCTCTCTTCTGCGATCCAACTGTAATTCGATGACGCGAAATCAAACCGTAATTCGAGTACGGGCCATTAATTAATTATTAGGGAAATGTATTATTCGATTCTTATTCTTTAATATATGATTATACATGAAAACGAGATCATATAATCTTCTCGCGAAGCGATTCCCTTAGCAATAGGCTAGAAAATGGCAAAAAAGGGTGTATAGGCGATCGAAACCGACTAGACCGACCTTACTAAATCGAGGTGGGAATCGAAAAACAGACATTATTTAAAATAAAAAGTTGAAGTTATCGGTACGGCTCTGGCAAACGGAAAACATATGTTTTCCGTTTCCGATTTTACAAGCCGGAGTCCGCAACTATTTATCACATTAGTTAAAAGTGGATATACCAGTAATTCCATTCAAAATTTTAGTGATGGCCGGGCACCGTCAGACGACGGGTAAACCCTACACGGACGGATAGAACACTGTTTTCATAGAATAGGGCAAAGATAATACTTAGTGGCTGAGTACGAAGCCAATGTGAGGGAAGCTGAGCGAGAGACTACAAGGGATAGAAGCAACTCCATGGGAACTCGCTAGATTATAAACGTAGGTTATATGAACCCCGGCCGACCCCTGAGGTTGCCTGAATCTATTCCGCGGATTAGAGGTAGAGCCTAGATAAATTGGATCCTTTTTCCATCGATAAATAAGAATGCCTTCCGGCAGGTCGGATTCGAGCAAAAAAAAAAATAGTACTTATGTATTTACTTATAGTCATTTTACCGTTGATTGGGAGTTTTGCGGCAGGTTTTTTTGGTCGTTTTCTTGGTTCAAGGGGAGTGGCTGTAGTCACAACCACGTGTGTCTCACTATCTTCTATTTTATCCCGTATTGCATTCTACGAAGTCGCGCTGTGTGCCAGTGCTTGCTATATAAGGATTGCTCCTCGGATTTTTTCGGAACTCTTTGACGCTGCTTGGGGCTTTTTATTTGACAGCCTTACAGTCATTTTATTATTGGTCGTCACAATTGTAAGTAGCTTAGTTCATATTTATTCAATTTCCTACATGTCTGGGGATCCGCATAGTCCACGTTTTTTTTGCTATTTGTCAATTTTTACTTTTTTCATGCTTATGTTGGTAACTGGGGATAATTCTATTCAGTTATTTTTAGGATGGGAGGGGGTTGGACTCGCATCATATTTATTGATAAATTTTTGGTTTACGCGCATTCAGGCGAATAAAGCGGCTATTAAAGCTATGCTCATAAATCGCGTAGGTGATTTTGGATTAGCTCTCGGGATTATGGGTTGTTTTACTATTTTTCAAACAGTTGACTTTTCTACTATTTTTGCTTGTGCCAGTGCCTTTTCCGAACCCCATCATTATTTCCTTTTTTGTAACATGGAATTTCATGCCATAACTGTTATTCGTATTTTAGTGTTTATTGGCGCTGTTGGGAAATCCGCACAGATTGGATTGCATACTTGGTTACCCGATGCAATGGAGGGTTTTATAATATTTGTTTGAGGGCTCTCATGTGCCATTCATTAGGTACATTCCAACAATCTCACTGTATGCTGGAATCGTCGGCCAAATGGGAGTCCCTATGGGAAAAATCTCTCATTTCGACCAATCAGCAGGAAACCTATCAGGGTAAAAACCACTCGGCGAAGTCAAGGCCGAAGGAGCTCTATAGGATCCTCAGAGACTGTACGTAAGACCTCTTGTTCGAAATGGAATCTCTTCTCCTCCCGAACCCGCTCCGCTGGCCCAAAGGGCACGAAGACCAGAGGAAGAGGCCCCCCGAAGGGCATCGTAGGACTTTTTTTGTCTGACAGGGCCCCCCGGGCTATTTCTGTCGGACGAGGAGATAAAAAGAACTGGGAAAAAAGGGGGGGTCGGGAAAACGGACTTACGAAAAGAAATAGGCGAAAAAAGAAACTGATAAGTTTTTGTAAGAATCGAGATTTTTGGCGTTGAGTCTATTCATGTATGAACGAAAAACCACATCTTAGTTTTTAAGGGCACAGCGGCCACTCGTAAGATTATTGGGAGAGCCCATATTTCATAAGTGGAAGATCCAGTCCCTACTCTTGCCAGAGGTAGACTCACCAACCAATTACCCAATGCTGTGGAGAAAATATATATATATTTTCCGGCCTTGTGAAATCGTAAACGGTTATGCAAGAGTGGCCCACTCCAGTATCCGCTTTGATTCACGCAGCTACTATGGTAACAGCAGGCGTTTTTATGATAGCAAGGTGTTCTCCTTTATTTGAATACTCACCCAATGCTTTGATTGTTATTACTTTCGTAGGCGCTATGACGTCATTCTTCGCGGCAACCACCGGAGTCTTACAAAACGATTTAAAAAGGGTTATAGCTTATTCAACTTGTAGTCAGTCAGGCTATATGATCTTTGCTTGCGGGATTTCCAACTATTCCGTTAGCGTATTTCATTTAATGAATCACGCCTGCTTCAAAGCACTTTTATTCCTGAGTGCAGGTTCAGTGATTCATGCCATGTCGGATGAGCAAGATATGCGTAAGATGGGAGGGCTTGCTTCCTTGTTACCTTTTACCTATGCTATGATGCTTATAGGTAGCTTATCCTTAATTGGTTTCCCTTTTTTAACGGGATTTTATTCAAAAGATGTTATTCCGGAACTTGCTTACACGAAATATACTATCAGTGGTAACTTCGCTTTCTGGTTAGGAAGTGTATCGGTCTTTTTCACTTCTTATTACTCTTTCCGTTTACTGTTTCTAACCCTTCTAGCACCAACTAATTCATTCAAGCGAGATTTAAGTAAATGTCATGATGCGCCCATTCTTATGGCAATACCTCTAATCCTTTTGGCTTTTGGGAGTATTTTTGTAGGATACTTGGCCAAAGATATGATGATTGGTTCAGGTACCAATTTTTGGGCTAATTCACTTTTCATATTACCCAGAAATGAAATTCTGGCCGAATCTGAGTTTGCTACTCCAACCATTATCAAACTAATTCCTATTTTGTTTAGTACTCTAGGTTCATTCGTGGCGTATAGTGTAAATTTTGTGGTGAATCCACTCATTCTCGCTTTGAAAACTAGTACTTTTGGTAATCGACTATATTGCTTTTTTAATAAGCGTTGGTTTTTTGATAAAGTTTTTAACGACTTCTTAGCTAGATCGTTTTTGCGTTTTGGATATGAAGTCTCGTTCAAAGCTTTAGACAAAGGTGCTATTGAAATCTTGGGTCCTTATGGAATTTCGTACACGATTCGACAAATGGCCCAGCAAATGAGTAAAATTCAAAGTGGATTTGTTTATCATTATGCCTTTGTTATGTTGCTCGGATTAACAATATTCATTTCCGTTATAGGCCTGTGGGATTTCATCTCTTTCTGGGTAGATAATCGATTGTATTTCATTTACATAGTTAGCTTTTTATTTATAAATATCTGAGGAAACATTGGTACGAACTAAAGGCCCACACTTCATTGTATAATATATTGAATCTTTAAGGAACCCAATGAGAGGACAAAGCTAGCTATGAAAGACCCGGGGGTCCCCCCGGCCTCCCCGGGCGGCGGGGAGAGCCGCCCTTTGGTTTTCGGGCCTTTTCTCTGATATAAAATGATTCTACCGCTGGTCGAGACCTTCGGGCCTCAAGAACAAAAAAAATAACCGAAGCGATAGTTGCCGATCACACGGCTCTCTGACCTGACCTTTTTAGGAGCTTCACGGCGCACCAGCGCCTATTCCACGTCGGTCCTTGGAAAGGCGTTTAGACTCCTGTCCCTAGTAGTATAGGTAATCCGCTCCATCTTGAACTCTACCTTCCACACGAGAGAGTAAGTAGAGGACAAACCATTTATGACCCGGTTGATATATACCATCAATAGGCATGGAGCGAGCAACGTACGTTCATGCGCTTCGCCATTTGCAGAGCTCAGGTGCCAATGGTTAATTGCTGGTTGACAAGGACCGAAAGAGTCTCCGATTCGCCGGTACAGAACCTCATCTTAAATACAAGATAACCGGCTTGCTCCATACTTTCGGGTTACCCCCCCCGGCGGGGTAGGAGGTAAATGAAACCCCCTCAACAGAGCTTCTTGCACATGCTAAGGTCTCCGTGTTCGTTGCCGAACAGGGATGAGTGCAACGCCTTTGCACAGAAATGGACTTGTGCTTTTTATCGTGCGGGATCTAGACCGGTCGCCCGATGGAAATAATCAACTTGATTCGCAAAAAACGGACCGGGTCTACAGATTTTTAGTATCAAATGCTAATTTTTTGCTTCAGGCTATTTATTATTGTACCGGCATTTTTCATAATAATTAGATTAGCGCATTCTAATTCCATTGTGACTAACTATCTATTATCCAAAAACTGACGGAAAAGAAACGGACAAAAAAAGGGTGGCAAAAACTTGCCTAACAAGCAAAAGCCTCCGGCCCGTAGGGCAGTGCTACCGGCCTTTTCGCAGCATATATATTCTTCGCAGTAAAAATATATATATATTTTTTTCGGGATTTCTAGGAAAAAGAGTAAACGTATATGTTACAAGTTTTAGCCCCATTTTATTCCAATTCAAGTGGTCTCATTTTGCTTCCTTTGCTAGGAAGCCTTATTATTTTGGTGATCCCGAATTCGAGGGTACGTCTGATACAGGGTATCACAATTTGGACCTCTTTGATCACTTTTTTATATTCTCTTTTTTTCTGGATACGCTTCGAGAATGATACAGCAAAATTTCAGTTTGTGGAAACTATTCGATGGCTTCCGTATCCAAATATCAATTTCTATATAGGTATAGATGGTATCTCGTTATTCTTTGTCATCCTGACCACGTTTTTAACCCCTATTTGCATTCTTGTTGGATTTTATAGCGTCAAGAGTTATAAAAAAGAGTATATGATAGCGTTTTTCATTTGTGAATCTTTTCTAATTGCTGTGTTTTGCTCACTCGATCTTTTAATATTCTACGTTTTTTTCGAAAGCGTGTTAATTCCCATGTTTATTATTATAGGTGTTTGGGGGTCCAGACAAAGGAAAATCAAAGCAGCATATCAGTTCTTCTTGTACACCTTGATGGGATCCTTGTTGTGCGCCACGTTGGTACTAGTGAGTCTCCGGGCAACAATGAAATAAGCCGGCATGGGGTGTTCTATGTAAAGCGTCCCACTATCCTTGCGGGGAAAGCCCAAAGGGTATTGTAGCATGTGGGAAAAGGGGAACACGGCGTGAAACCGATAGCGCTAAGGAGTTCGTTCCCCGAGCTAGAAGTTCTATGGCTCGTCTTGTGAGTCTACTGGAGGTATCCCCCTCAGTCTGGCTGGGAAACGGCCCAGCTATTATGTCGCCAGCGGGAACAGCGATCTTCTTCACAGCCACCGCCCTTGAACGGGGGGCTAGTAAAAAGAGTGGAACGCACTTGAAGACAGCTACCGTATAGATACGGGCAAGGACTCAGAACCTAAGGAACCGATTCGACACACTAGCATGAAACGTGGGATTGTCTAAGGTTACTCCGGGAACTGGCTTTTTAACCTCTCTGGGGGTGAATGTCAGACCCGGCGGTAAAAGGGGGGTAGGCAACGGGGGGCCCATAATAACGGACATGATTCTGCTAAGGGGCCCAGAGAGAACAGATGACATTATAAGTGAAAACCTTATACTGTTCATCTCGTCTTGAGGGAGGCTGAACCCGAACAAGAAGGCCCGGGCGGGGCCCGACCGCGGTTAGTCGGATTGGAATTGAGAGGAAGACAGGGTGTACTGGGAGCGAGTAGAGGCCAGATGGCCCTAAAAACTTCCAACCAATCTATAAGCTCAAGGATCACTCGGAGAGCCGTATGCGGGGAGACTTGCACGTACGGTTCGGAGGAAGGCCATTGATACCTGATGAAGATATCAGCATGACCGAGGTATAAGCCACACCTCGAAAGTGCTGAGGACTTGGTTTTATTGGGTAGTTGAGGTTGGTGGCCCATCTCTTACCATGCTTCTAGCCATTTTATCTATTTCTTTTCAAACAGGAACCACTGATCTACAAATATTACTAACCACAGAATTTAGTGAGCGGCGCCAAATCTTGCTATGGATTGCTTTTTTCGCTTCTTTCTCCGTGAAAGTGCCTATGGTACCAGTTCATATTTGGTTACCTGAAGCTCATGTGGAGGCACCTACGGCTGGATCTGTAATCTTGGCAGGAATTCTTTTAAAATTGGGAACCTATGGTTTTTTAAGATTTTCTATACCCATGTTTCCCGAAGCGACACTTTATTTCACTCCTTTCATTTATGCTCTAAGTGTGATTGCTATTATATATACTTCCCTAACTACAATAAGACAAATCGATTTGAAGAAAATTATTGCTTACTCTTCAGTAGCCCATATGAATTTTGTGACTATTGGTATGTTCAGTCTAAACATACAGGGAATAGAAGGTAGCATTTTACTTATGTTAAGTCATGGACTGGTTTCTTCAGCCCTCTTTTTATGTGTTGGGGCTCTATACGACCGGCACAAGACAAGAATTGTTAAATATTATGGAGGTTTAGTCAGCACCATGCCTATTTTCTCTACCATTTTCCTATTTTTTACCCTAGCCAATATGAGTTTACCCGGTACTAGCAGCTTTATCGGGGAATTTCTTATTTTAGTAGGGGCTTTCCAAAGAAATAGCTTGGTGGCCACATTAGCAGCACTTGGGATGATTTTAGGCGCCGCTTACTCCCTTTGGCTATATAATCGTGTGGTTTTCGGTAATTTCAAACCCAATTTTCTCCTTAAATTCTCCGATTTAAATAGAAGAGAAGTTCTGATCTTTTTACCTTTTATTGCGGGAGTTATTTGGATGGGTGTTTACCCAGAAGTGTTCTTAGAGTGTATGCATACTTCCGTGAGTAACTTAGTGCAACATGGAAGATTTGATTAAAAAACATAAAAAAGAGGTTCGAAGAAACGTTTGAGCATGATTTTTTAGCGCTTTTCCCGGAGATCTTTCTCATTAACGCAACCATCATTTTGCTTATTTATGGAGTTGCATTTAGTACCTCTAAAAAATACGATTATCCACCGTTAGTGCGTAATGTGGGTTGGCTTGGTTTACTCAGTGTTCTAATAACCATACTATTGGTCGCCGTTGGCTCACCTCTAGCTGTTGCCAATTTAGTATATAATAATTTAATAATAGACAATTTTACATATTTCTGCCAAATTTTTCTATTATTAAGTACGGTTAGTACCATTGTTATGTGTTTGGATTATTCCAAACAGGAGAGTTCGAATGCTTTCGAATCTATTGTATTAATTCTATTTTCTACTTGCAGTATGCTCTTTATGATCTCGGCTTATGATTTAATCGCCATGTATTTAGCTATTGAGCTTCAAAGTTTATGTTTTTATGTGATCGCAGCATCAAAAAGAGACTCTGAATTTTCCGCGGAAGCCGGCTTAAAATATTTTATTTTAGGTGCTTTCTCCTCCGGAATATTATTGTTTGGTTGTTCCATGATTTATGGGTTTACTGGAGTTACCAACTTTGAGGAATTAGCTAAGATTTTCACTGGATATGAAATCACTTTGTTCGGTGCTCAATCTAGTGGTATCTTTATGGGAATTTTATTTATCGCTGTAGGTTTCTTATTCAAGATCACTGCAGTTCCTTTTCGGGCGGCCGTTAGACGGCCTATGGGTACCGACAGATTGCGGCCAATCTCAATACTTTCGGGGCGCCCTGTGCGCCGAGCGTGGAGAACTCATCACTACCTCGTGAGAGCGTTGAGACCATAGCATGTCACAAAAACGCGGTTGAGAGCGCCCTAAATAGTTCTTTGCTGCTCAATAGCACCGCGTGAGCTCTAATAGTGTCACACGAGATAAGCCCGCCTGGCGAATCGGAGTTATCTTCTTGTCAACTGGCTACCCAGTTCACCCGTCGAAGGGGAAACGCGCGAACGCACGCTGGTGTGCTTCCTGCCTGTCGAGGTGAAAAGGCGACAAGGTCTAGATTGGAGCTGTAAACTGCATGGAAGCTGATTACCCAACTCTTTGGGGACAATTAACAAAACGATATCTCAAGGCACCAAAAACCATAGGCTGTACCGGCGAGATCCAACGGTGAAATAAATCCCCGGCTGGAAGTCAGAGGACCTTTAGTACCTTAGGGCCCAAATATTTTTTTTCATTCGGCCGCAATCGAGTGCGAAAGCGAGATAAGAAAACTGGTTTTCTTCTCCGCTCAGTGAAGCGCTGGCAGCAACAGAAGGGAAGGGGTCTATGCGGTACCTGCCTATACTCGGCGGGTTGAACTCTACAAAATCAACTGATATCATTCCAGGTGATCCAAGTGGATCCGGCTGCGTGTGGAGTGGAATGGCTGAAAGCAAGAAGGGTCCGAAGGCGCGAAGAGGTATAGGCCCAGGGGAGCTCGACCTGCCGGTTAAAAAATATATATACTTTTCGCTGCGCCTTCCCTTCCCAACGGGGATAGTGCTGCGGCGGCGCCCTTTGGATATATAATCCGAGAGTTAAGTAGAGTTAGAGAGCCGTATGATGGGCCACTATCTAGTACGGTTCGGAGAGCACTGTAGTAAGTCATTTGGGAATTTTCTCAACCGTTTGCCAAGCGAACAGCGAGTGAACAACAAATAGAAAATATATATATCTATTTCCAGAACCTTCTCAGAATCATCCCTTTTTTTCTCTGGCAGTGCCCGGCCCTTTTTTTGCAAAACAGAAAAATTGACCTATCGGCCTCTCCCGCTCGCCCCGGCCAGAAAATAAGTGCGCGGGAATAAATCTACGAGCCATTTCCGGCCTTCGACCTTTTGGAGGACCCTGTGAAGCTAAGGAAATCTCCCTCGTAACCACCCACAAAGTGCTGCGCACCTATTCTGACTTCCAGCCCCCCGCCCCTGGCGGCCATAGGCACGTAGTGCGCGGGGAGGGTGCTTCGGGATAGGGAGGTGCATAGCACTCGACCAGAGGGGGAGCGCTTCCCGATTGAAGGGCTTTTGAGCCCTCGAACCAATAGGGGATAGGAAAAATATAGATTTTTTATTGACTTGTTGCGCGACTCGATGAATGTATCTTTGACTCTATATATGTGGGCACCCGATGTATACGAGGGTTCACCTACTATAGTTACAGCATTCTTTTCGATTGCACCTAAAATATCTATTCTTGCCAATATGTTACGTGTTTTTATTTATAGTTTCTACGATCCAACATGGCAACAACTATTCTTTTTTTGCAGCATTGCTTCCATGATCTTAGGAGCACTGGCCGCCATGGCCCAAAACAAAGTCAAAAGACTTTTAGCTTATAGTTCTATTGGCCACGTAGGTTATCTTTTAATTGGTTTTTCATGCGGAACCATAGAAGGGATTCAATCACTACTAATTGGTACCTTTATTTATGTATTAATGACCGTTAATGCATTTGCTATGGTTTTAGCGTTACGTCAAAATCGTTTCAAATATATAGCAGATTTAGGTGCTTTAGCCAAAACTAATCCTATTTTAGCTATTACCCTGTCTATTACTATGTTCTCATACGCAGGAATACCCCCATTAGCTGGATTTTGTAGCAAATTCTATTTGTTTTTCGCCGCTTTAGGCTGTGGGGCCTACCTACTAGCCCTAATAGGAGTAGTTACTAGCGTTATCAGTTGTTTTTACTATATACGCTTTGTGAAAATAATGTATTTTGATACACCCGAAACATGGATTTTATATAAACCCATGGATCGTGAAAAATCGTTACTACTAGCAATCACTGTCTTTCTTATTACTTTTTTTTTCCTATATCCCTCTCCCTTGTTCCTAGTTACTCACCAAATGGCACTTTGCCTATGTTTATGAGCTTAATGATTTATAGGGGGGAGGGCGCAGCACGAAAAAAAATCTTCGCCGCTGATTTTCTAGCATATATAGATAAATCCCCCCTCAAGGCTTCAGCTCTCCGCAGGCCCGTAGTGCATAAAAGGCTTTCTGATTTCGTGGCCCTCTGGTCTTACATCCAAAGGGCCACCCCACGGGGAGGGCAAAAAAAAATATGTATATTTTTTTTTCGTGCGGCTCAAACAAGGCTGTCATCGGGTCCTTCGCCGCGGGACGATAGTGGCACCACCTTGACTCGGTCGGATCCTTCGGCCCTTCCTACGCATTTCTTCAGAGGCCCTGAGAGTTGGGGGTTAAGCCAAGGGCAACGGAGCCCAGACGACTTCACTTGGCCTGGGGTCGAACCATTAATTTAAATTCGTATAAAAAACATATGATTCGGGGCCAAGCCGCTTTGTTTGGAAGGCCTTACCTTTCCGCCGTGAGACGGTCTTTATCAAAAAAGTTAACTGAAGTGTCTAACATTTGGAAGCAAACAAGGTTTTTCGGTGTAAAATCGTTGATTCTAGTTCGTCCTTCAATTATGAGTTCTATCTTCCTAAGAGCTGGCAATTATCGGTAAAATCAAAAAGCTTTTTATTTTATCCGAGTCTATCAAAAAGAAACCGTAGCCCAAAAAACCCAATGAATTGCTTTGCTTGTCACGAAAAACGTATTGCACGCTACGGGCCGGCTTACTTTTGGCGTGCTCATTTAATCGCTGGATTGATTAGAAGGGGGGGGTGTAGAGACCTGCCCCCACAACCCTTCGAGACACCTTAGGACTCGGGGTCCTCTTTGCTTGATTTTTTATTGCTCAATCTGGTATAAGGAAACCCCCCGGGAAAAAACAATGTCCACCGTTTACTGTTTCTTCGCAAATATTTGACTCCTTTACTTGGATATACGAAAATTATATCAGTCTGTGCGTAGTACTTTTTTTCCCGATTGCCGTTACCATGCTAGACTTCTCGGATATTAACTACTATGTTGCTTTCTCTAATCCCCTCCTTTTTCGTATATCATTTTATTTAATTCATCTCCCGGGACCGCGATCCAGCTATAAAAGAATGGCTTATTGACAATCAACCAATAAATTTCAATAAATACTATCCTATCTATGCCTTTTCAAAGATTTTTGGTACAATCCCACTTTTATGTAAATACTTATTGTAAGCTTACGAGGTTTCAGATACATTATCTAAAACCTTGGAGGCAAAAGGGATAAAACCGAAAGAAGAAAGGGAGCACGTCTGCCGTATAATGGGAATCATTGATGGCGCTTTGAAAGAGGGATATTTGGGTAGAGTTTTTACATATATCATTTTTTACATATATCATTACGAGCATATATCATCACGAGTCTCTATTTTGTTCTCCAAATAGCCATAACAATCGAAGGGTCCAAGGTCTGGCCGCCCATCTGACCTCAGCAAAGAGACGGAAGTAACACCCGCGCAGGAGTGGCCAATCCAACCGGTTACTGAAGAGGTCGGTGAAGTCTTCCCCAACGGGCCACAAGATTAGATGAATGGTTAAATCTTGACGATTTTCATCCATTCATCTAATGTGGTGGCCCCACCCATTTCTCCAATATGGTGGCCCAGAATTCCTGTAGGATCTATTACTTCGTGAACTCATATGATTAAATATTATTATTTGCTACAAATTTCCGGATTTAACTCTTACCTCAATCTCCTGATTTATGGATTCAATCTCTCGACTTATGGATTCAATCCCTCGATTTATGGATTCGTCGTATATGCATATATAATGATTCTAATTTGCTCCCACCCAAATTTCCCGATTTATCTATTATTATTTCTGTATACACGAAATGGGAGCCTTATGTTATCCGTGCTCCATTACGTTTTCCTCTTCCATCATCTCTCTACCCGGCTCGGTCTTCCGTTTCATATTATTTTTTTCCCAAATAGCATCTCATATGCGTTTGTGCCGACGCTGTTGCGAAAATATTTTATTTGCCATGGATCCGGTTCTTTATTGGACGATTTCATCGACTCGATATAATTGGCTGCATCCACCTTGTTCTTATCTCAATGGTTTGCCCCTGGTCGAGTCCTCCATCGAATAATACAACGCTTAAATCCGGTAGACATTCGCGGCTGCTGGATGATCGCTGATGTGAGCTGTCGCATAACCCCGATCTACGGAGTGTTCCACAAATTGCTTTGTCATTACCTCGAAGGAACCGCAAAGGCTATAATTAAGTTTAGAACGTATCAACTGCAAACTGCGCGGACTATCCATGAATAAATGAAAGGCTCGGAAAAGTCCAGTACGCGCTGTCGTTCTGCGTACGAGGAGAGAAACATAAAGGTGTACGATACGCGGCCTAACTCGGGCACTCCGAAGAAATGAGTAACTTTCAAACAAAATTTGGGGTTGGGGGCATAGGTATAATAAACGCGGATTAGCACATAAACGCCTCTGACTGCTGCAACTAGATAGTAACTTCGGTAGCTTTTTCACATAAATTATTTCGGCGTGCACCCCGACAACGAATGTGAAAAGCGATTATATAAACGAAACTGAAGTTTCTGCATATGTTGTATATGCCATTCGAAGTTATATCTATATATATATACGAAACTTAAGTTTCTGTATATGTATATACTATTTCCAATGATTTATCTGTATACGAAACTCCAATTTCGTGTATTCTATATGATATAGTCCTTCATGCTATGCGTTACGCCGCCGCACTCCGCGGCACGCCCCGGGGCCGCCGTCTCCTTATGGGAACCAATGAGATGTAAACTATGTGAAACTGGAGCGAATCAATATACGAGAAACACGAATTATAATTAGAATTTCCTACAGAATAGTTTTTAATACAAAATTCATTATATTTCGTCGTGTGTTGAACCTGATCCAAACCGGGAAAGGGGACGCAAAGCGAGAAAAAATCTTTTTTTGTTCGTTTCACCCCATCGACCCTTTGTTCTTTCTCAGCCTTCGTTCGCGATGCGAATAAAGCGGGAGAGAAGAAAGAAGCAAGCTTCTTTCTTCTCTGGAGTTCACTCTTTTTCTGCAAAGTGGTTAGTAATGTGGCGCATTCTTAGCTCAGTTGGATAGAGCAACAACCTTCTAAGTTGAAGGTCACAGGTTCAAATCCTGTAGGATGCGTAAAGTGCGGAATGAATAATATCTACCAACGGTACATCCTTATACTTGTTTAGTTAGTCCAAAGGAAGAACGCTACACGCGTAGATTGACCTATTTTTCGTCGGAGTCCCGTGGCACCGCCGTAAAATATAAGCTTACTTATCATAGGGAGAGTGGCCGAGTGGTTAAAAGCGACAGACTGTAAATCTGCTGAAGGTTTTCTACGTAGGTTCGAATCCTGCCTCTCCCAAGTATACTTCGTATTTGAAAAATAAAGGCTGGGATCCAAGCCCCAAAAACCACGATATTGCCGGGGCACGTAGTGTTTGTCGGATTATGTCTACGTTTTTTGCATTGAGTTGATGTTCGCTTCCTATTTATCTTTTACCGATTGTTACCGATTTAGCCGCCGGAAAGAAAGGATCTGATGAAATTAGAAGCAAGGTGTCCGTCGGGATCGGTAGGGTGGAGATACAACCGCAATGTCATGGTTCTATCTTGGCCACCGCAAGAGCCTATGTCGTATATATAAGGAAACCTGGGCAAATTGTAGCTGTTGGCCCAGAAAGAGGTACTAGGGGTGGGGGTTTACAAGGCGATGACTGCAGCGAAGCCAGCAATAATCACAGGGGCAAGTTATTAACTATACAAATAGAGATCACGTTCTAGATGTTGGCCTGAGAGAAGCATCTAGTAGCCCTAAATCTCTGAAGAGAAAGAATACGCGTGCTTTATCGCCCATTTTTTAGTAATTACATCCGTGACACGCGCTCCCGAGAAAGCTTTCGATAAGACATCTTAAAACCTGTTCGTAAGGGATGGGCCCATTTGATCTCCGGATTGCTGCCAAATCCTGTTCAGATCTGCTTGCGTCGAAAGTCCTAGCGCCTTTTGCATGTGATTAGATATTTCCCTTGCATAAGTCTCCATCCGCCAGTCATTAATTAGGTCGCCGATCGTCCGACCGGCACAATATGTAGCTCTACCTACGCCGTGCCTTCCGATAGCCGAAAACGGCGCGTTTCCCGCCCCCCTCCCCTTTCCCCCCAGCTGGGTAGCGAGAAATTCTCGATCGCTCGAGCCATTTATAGAATGCCGGTGAAACATGCAATCCCGAAGGTCATCCCATTAAGGAAGAGATAGATTGCACTTAATAAAGGAACTTCAACTCCGAAAGCCGCATACATAAAAAAAGGGGGGGGGGGAAAAACATTATTGGACGAAACGTCGAATGCAGAAACACATAATGGATCCTCTCCCTTTGGTTGGGCACCACCTCGGATGCATATGCAAATAGAACTTATGGATCCATAATGTTCATAAAGAAAAACTTACCTCGGTACTTGAACCCTTTTCTTTCATCCACTGCAGGGTAGGGCTACGCCTACTCGACTCCCGAGCCTGGCGGCGGCTCGGTCAAGTCCCTAACTTTCGGGGCGGGTCCCCCCGCCAAGGACTAGGCCTTTTGGGACAGAGCGGATCAGTGCTTAAGTTACACAAATGGCGTCTCCCTCGAACCTCGATAGCTGGAAATTACTTAAAAGTATTAAAAGCCACTTGGGCGAGTGACTTTTAGGCCATAGGGTTCGGGTTAAGGCCTGCAGGGGGGGCTCGGGTAGACCCGAAGGTGCGTAAGCACTTTTTTTTTCGTCAAAAGGATAAAAAATTTTTTTATTTCGTTCTCCATCCCCCCCCCAACGAAAATAGCAAGAAAATCCGAGAGCTAGTCTTTGATTGATTGCTAATCGAAAAACAATCGCTTGATGGTTGATTACTAGCGCGTTATACTGACCGTACGAGGCTAGACTGCGGGACTGCGATCAAGATGTTGACCGACACAGTACTTGGCGGGAAACTGTAACGGAAAAAAAATATATAGATTTTTCTGCCCGTAGGGCGTAGCACTCTGAGGTAGGTTTTATTTAAGTGAGATCTAGGGACGTTAAGGGGGGGTCAAAAAGGGGGGGCAGTTTTATGGCACGAACGGCTAATAACGCAATACGCTAGTCATGCGGCTATTTACGATGCTTTATACCGCAGCTTAAGCTAATAGGATGAAGCATAAATATCTATATCTATATATATATATATATATATATAGATATTTTATATTTATCCCGCAGCGATCAAGCGTATACGACACGTAGTGCTTAAGAATAGCCAACTAGTGCTTGTAGCTCAATTGGATAGAGCACCAAACTACGGATTTGGGGGTTGAGAGTTCGAATCTTTCCAAGCATGGACCTATCTATCCATCGGATTGGACTAAGAGAATACGTCATATAAGTAGAGGATACGTCAGATAAGTAGAGAATAACTAGTTCCAAGCAGACGTTCTCTAGCTCTGCCGCTGCGGGAAAGGCTGCGAAAAATAAAAAATATATATACCTACGTCCCCCGATTAATGGCTTAAGCACACTGTGCTCTTGTATTGTCCGACTATTATGGACTCGTGGCGCCGAGAGAAAGATCGGGTTCCAAATCGTAAATGGTCCCTGGGAGTGGTGTGAACTATCGCCAGTTTGGGAATTTTCCCATACATGGGGTGGACTACTGCTCGCCGCAGGTACCACTAGAGCCTGGTGGCTTTACCCCAAAATTCGGTATAGGACTAGATATGAGTATTAAATTACTCGGCCTCCCCCAGTCTCTGGCTCCGGGAGAGGGGGGCCGAGATCCAAGGCCTGACTGGTACGCCCTGAGGCGGACGGAGGGAGGAGCCATCAGACCCTGTGCCAAGTCATGTATATATATCTCAATTTATGGCGGAAGTAGCTTAATGGTAGAGTATAGCCTTGCCAAGGCTAAGGTTGAGGGTTCAAGTCCCTTTTTCCGCTTGGAGGTACCGGGTCTTTTGTTTAACAGGCACGAAATGTTCGTGATCATCGGCGGAGCAAGTAGAAGGCGCGATAAGCTTCTCTTCCCTTTGTTCATCTCTCATATTTTTTGTTTCTCGGATTTGAGTTTTCTCCCATTCCCGTGTCGGGGATAGAGCTGAAGCCGAGACAAAAGGCCCATAGCGCGGGGTACTGTCAGACAGAGTCAGGGGAAAAAACTGGCGAAAAAAGGGAAACCGGTTTCTGGGAGAGGGCGAGAAGAGGCTATCTCCTCGATAGGGTATAGGGCTGAAGCTCTCCCAGGGCCTAGGGATATATATTTATTCGTTTCGCGTTTTTCGGGCGGAAGGGCTTTCTGCTGCACGGGTTTCGTCAAAATAAAAAAAAATACTTTACAATCATAAATAAGAATACTATTATGCAACAAGAAAACTTGTTGTTTTCTGAACCGTCAATCCTAAGTGTGGAGTACCTATTGAGATTTTTCGAAACCGATAGTAGCTTACAGATTTTATTCAAAAAAAATGCTCGTATGACTTTTGGTTATTACATTCGGCCAGTTGCCGTTTTTTCACAACGGCATCATTTACTTATGACGTGTCTCGCTCTTCCGTACTATTCCGTTCTTTTCGAAAACGACACCAATAAACTAAGAGCATATAGAGTCGGGATTGGGTTTATAGAGCCTGTGCGATAATTGATTGCTCTAGTAGAAAGTGCTTCGCGAAAAATGTATGGGTTGAATTTTCAGGATCTTTACTGAATGAGGCCTACAATTGTGGGCGGGAATACGCGCAATACGCCGTAAGGTCGACATAGCATGATCGATCTAAAATTTGGTCTCGATACATCCGATAAAGACGAGGAATCCGAAGCAAATAATTTGGAGTTATCTCGATAGGAAAATAGTTATTCGTTTGCGACGGCTACAGGTGCTGCTCAAAATCCTATTCATCGTGCGCACTCCCTTTGTGAACAACATCAGAGAGAAACTCGGATTTTGATAGAGAATCGAACATTGAAGCGTTACGTGGACTATTCATCCGGCGGTATAATCGAAGGGGATATATACATCTCTTCCAGTATTGGAACCCGTAAAGGTTTTACTATACCCTACCCCCCCCTTTTTTGCGAATCCAGCGTCACTGTTGAACGAGGGGGCGCTATTCTCCTATAAGTCGTTGCGTACGGGGAGCTTGAACCTGTAATTCATCATCTCGAATACGCAAAACCCCCGCGGGTCTCGACCTTCGGACCTCGAAATATACAACGGGCAATTCCATTCTACTTGAGAATCTTTCTAAACACTTCAAGCGCAACACAATGGTTGGCTCGCAACCTCAAACGGATATGGTATACTGCTGAGTGGGAGTAAAAAGACGCTACAAAAAGTCCTTTCTGACTTTGATATTTATTTCCATCGATGAAGCGGCTGACCCGCCGAGGAGCCATTCGGTCTACGGGCCCCGTAATGCTTCGGGCTTTGCCGCCTAGCGGATACCTCCGGTGAATACGGACCACCGAGAAAAAACCCAAAATATTTTCGTTTTTATGCTTCCACTACGGGACGAAATAGTAGACTTGGGCCACCGTTAGGCACACCTTTTTTTGAAGTGATTTCGTCCCTTTCGTCTAGGGGTATAGGACATCGGCTTTTCATGTCGAAGACACGGGTTCAAATCCCGTAAGGGATAATCTTCCTTACTCTCACTGAGGTTGCTCCAAAAGCGGGGGGAAAAAGGCTTTATGGCGGTTTCGACAAAAAAGAAGAATAAACTTCAATGCTTTTAATTATCCCGGCTTCCGTTCGGTATAGAATTATTCACTTGTTCAATATTGACTCAAGTTTGAAGATATCTGTTTCGAATTCATTATTTTTTTACTTGCATGGTTTTCTGGTATTTTTTTTGGTTTCACGAATCTTATTGGTTTCAAAAGTGTCTTTTTTAATGTCTCAATTCCGAAATTTATTATTGTCAATTCCAACAACTTTCATTACTTGTAATTGCATTATTTGCACATTCGAGCGGTCTATCCGCTATCAGACATTGATGATTATGTTTTCGTGTCTCCCTCACCATTAGCGTAACCGCAACTTTACTCTATCTCCCTCGTATGAGCCTTTGGCTCCACCTACACTACATTAAAACGGAATCCGCACCGAAAGAAAAGTGCTAAATAGTTTACTAATGCGCCCTGGGAACGTATCGGTGGTGGCTATGGACGATGAATTTACCGATATTCAATTAGGGGCGGCGCCGGCCAGCAGTGATGCGCTGCGCACTGCAAGTGAAAATTGGAAACCTATCGCAGGTTAAGCATCTGCCCTGCGGGAAGGGGTCGCTTCGTAGACTATAGGTGCATATTTTAGGCATAAAGAAGACGAGATCGAGTTATCCCCGCAACGATCAAAGAAACGTATGGAGGGGATACGTGCAAACGAACGTATTGAGCAAACAGAGTTGGGTTTTAAGCAACAGGAACGAAATTGAAATCTATCTGATTCGTTAGGACAGCACGAAAATACAATGGATGCCCAAACTTTAGAATACCCAAAACTCTTGGGAGGGAGCTACGACGACATGGAGAAAGGTGGTTTTGGTAAAGCCGAGAAGAAGTCGTCTCGCTAACACTACCGGTGAAGGCATGATGCTGAGCGAATCGTTGCGCTTCGGGAGAAAAACTTATAATCAAACAAATGAGTTTGTGATTTCATACCTCCCCAACTACGTTACTACTTGGTCCCACCACTGCGTTCCTCTGGCAAATCGGTAAATTTACTCGTTCTTTTCGAAATAAAAATAACTAAAAAATATCTCCATCCATTGAATCTTCTTCATCTTCCAATCTGCGATACATACTAATAACGCTATCTCGTGCAGAGAAGCGAGAGGTTCATGGCCGCCGCCGTCTACGGTGGGTGGTCCCCGTTCCCTTGTACTAGCATCGTACCCTACAGAACCACTCCGGTTGGTTACCACATTGGCTGGCCCGAAGAATATGCTAGCCCGGCTACCAATAGGAGTATCCCGAGTTCACCATCAATGTAATGTGCCACTCATTCCGCACAATATGCAGCTGCTGAAACGGGAGAAAAAGCTTGACGGCGGGGGTTGGATGAGATCCGTGTTCGTGGACGAGCATCATCCATGAGGTACGTCCAGACTTAGCTAATCCTCTTCTTCGCGCGCGCGAGACTTGGTGGGAGTCGGGGATGACGATCTGTTCCGACGCTAACCTACTATTCTTCAGTGCGAAATGCTTCCGACCTTCGAGCGGGGATGGAGGAGATACTTTTTCACTCGCTTATCGGCGTCGTATGTTTAAAAGACGGCCTCAGTGCGACTTAAAATAAAAGTGGCGAGCCGGCTGGTGTTTAACAGGACTTCGAAACGACAAAGGCAAAGAAGTCGGACTCACTTTATCGGGCACCTCCGGCGTCCATTCAGTTGAGCACGAGGAACATATTTCTTTTTTTCGTCAACTTTCTTAGCATAATGAAACTGATGCTAGCAAATAAGAAGTTTATTTTGGGGCTCCGCCGTGGCCTCTTACCCCCCTCCCCTAGGGGACCGCCGCCCGAAGACTAGTAATTGTAGGCGCAGGCCACCCAAATTCCCGTTCCGTAACGTTTTAGGGATGCGAAACTAGTACGTACGGTTCGGTGACGTAAAATTAGTTCTACCTATTATGGATGAATCGTAACAGACCCCGGCTGAGCGATATGCGATAGGGCGAAAGGCGGCGCAAGGAGGAGAAACAAAATGAAAAATTTTTGAAGTCTCCCCGACAGAACGTAGGAAGGAGAGTACGGGGCCAAAGGGCTTGAAAATATCTATAAATTCATATTTATCGTTTGGGGATTAATCAAACGATTTTGAGCCGAATCTCGGGTCCGAAGGATTTTCAAATTAATGGAAAAAAACGAAGTAAGCGAAATATGCCAACAATGAATCAGCTTGTTCGTAAAGGCAGAGAGTCGAAACGACGCACAAAGCGTACTCGAGCTTTAAATAAATGTCCTCAAAAGCAGGGGGTTTGCCTGCGTGTTTCGACAAGATCGCCAAAAAAACCTAATTCAGCTTTACGCAAGATAGCTAAGATACGTTTAACCAATCGAAATGAAATAATTGCTTACATTCCCGGCGAAGGTCATAATTTGCAGGAGCATTCTGTGGTTATGGTTCGAGGAGGTAGAGTGCAAGATTTGCCAGGCGTAAAATACCACTGTATTCGAGGAGTTAAAGATCTTCAAGGAATACCGGGTCGACGTCGAGGCAGATCTAAATATGGTACGAAAAAACCCAAAGATTATATATGAATTTATTCGAAAAATCGAATTTCAATTGTGTTTTTAGTTCATCTCTCGATTGGTTTCACTCATCAGGACTTTCGGAGGGGGTGGGAACGAAAAGAAATAGATTTTGTCGCGAAACAGAAAGCTTTTATGCGCTTTGCTTATCCCACCGTAGCTATTCATGCTATGCCCGGGGAGGGCTTTTGCCATCAAGACCTAGGGGCCGTGGGGCAAGCACATACAATTGCTCAGACAATTTGGGCTATATCCGGGGCTTGAATGGTAAACAAAAACAATTAATAAAAAAATTGGTTCACATTTGCATGATTGATGGGAAAAAAACGAGATCTCGTGCTATTGTTTATAAAACGTTTCATCGTCTAGCTCCTCATGGCGATGTCATAAAACTTTTGGTTAACGCGATAGAAAATGTCAAGCCTATTTGTGGAGTGAAAAAAGTAAGAATCTCAGGCATTACTCGATTAGTACCGTCTATTACAGCAACGAATCGTCAAGAAACCTTAGCTATTCGTTGGATGCTCGAATCAGCAGCCAAACGACGTATGGGCAAAAAGAGCATAAGCTTGGATCAATGTTTATACTCTGAGATACTGGAGGCTTCCCAAAAGATGGGGATTGCCCGTAAAAAAAGGGATGATCTTCATAAACTTGCTGAAGCCAATCGTAGTTTCTCCCATTATAGATGGTGGTAAACTATCTACTTTATCGATTATAAAAAAGCTCACCCGCGAGCAACTGAAAACATTTTTTCATTTCGATCTGGCAGGGTGATCTTTTGCTATACCTAGGCAGATACACCATCCTAAACTTCGTTCCTAATTTCCACTTGGCAATGAAATATCTGACTATGCGCCAAATTTTAGCTCACTTTGATTGTTTTGCCATATTCTGTCAATTCGATAGGTAGGCCCGCAGCGATTGGAAAGCTTCCAGTACTGGATGATATGATACAAAAAAGGGATAAACTACTAGACTATTGGTTATTAGAATATTGATATGGTACGAGCTAATTCACTTATTTCATATAGAGATTACTCGGATTACCTTTTCAATTGATTTAATCGCCCCGGGTATGAAGAGAAACATTTTACGCGTCCAAGACGCGCGACCAACGGGTATCGGCCTCTCCCCTATCGGGTCTTCATGCCGAACCCTTCGCCCTTTCTTTCGTAGGAGTGTTTTTCGGACCCAATGGGTCCGAAAAACACTCCTTTGCGGGCACTACGTGCTTCTTTGGCCTTACGGATCGGAAATGGCTCTATAATTTACGCAAACTTATTTGCCCGATGAAATCAGATTTGTTTTACTGTTAGAAAGGTCAATTAGTATCAAATTGTTGGAATTCCCATACGTATCCCTTCTCGCCCAAACTCAATTTTTCATCTCTTATTATGGTGGGTCGCTATCAGCGGCCTACTTTTCTAAAAAAAATAGAATCAATTATGGCGTGCAGCCCGCTAGAACAATTTGCAATTATTCAATTGATTCCTATTCATATAGGAAATTTGCATTTCCCATTTACCAACTCCTCTTTGTTCATGCTACTAACTATCGGTTTAGTATTGCTTCTGGTTCATTTTGTCACCCTGAATGGAGGACACTTAGTACCAAATGCTTGGCAATCCTTTGTGGAAATGATTTATGATTTTGTGCTTAACTTGGTGAACGAACAAATAAGTGGTGCTTCTCCGGTGAAACAACGGTTTTTCCCCCTCATCTATGTCACCTTTACTTTTTTATTATTCTGTAATCTTATCGGTATGATACCATATAGTTTTACAGTAACGAGTCATTTTATAATTACCCTAGGTCTTTCATTCTCTCTTTTTATTGGAATAACCATAGTTGGATTTCAAACACATGGGCTCCATTTCTTTAGTATCTTATTACCGCAAGGAGTACCCCTACCGTTAGCACCTTTTTTAGTACTTCTTGAGTTAATCTCTTATTGTTTTCGTGCATTAAGCTTAGGAATACGTTTATTTGCCAATATGATGGCTGGTCATAGTTTAGTCAAGATTTTAAGCGGGTTCGCTTGGACCATGCTATCCATGGGGGGTATTCTGTATCTGGCGCAGCTTGCTCCCTTTCTTATAGTATTCGCATCAACTGGTTTAGAATTAGGTGTTGCCATTCTACAGGCTTATGTTTTCACAATTTTGCTATGTATTTACCTAAATGATGTTATAAACCTTCATTAAAGAGCCTCACTTCCTTCGCGCGTCATAATCAACCGGAATAAAAGAACCGGGTTTGCTGTTGCTGACGCAAAGCAATGCACACCAATGGTCCCTTTCGCCCCTGAGAATCAGGGGTTGGGTACTCATGCGCTACCCGCAAGGGTGCGCAAAACAAAACTACACGAGTATTACTCAGCATGTGGAAATCATAAACTTCGGAGGATAAAACGACAAGCAAAAAAAATATATATTTTTAGCCGTCCCTCCCCTCTGCCCTTACGGGGATAGAGCTAAGCCCAGCAGGCCATAGCAGCTCAAGCAAGGTTAAAATGCTTCGAAACATCGCCAAAGAATTCTTTTTATTCGCTCTATGGACTCCGTCAATGCGGGCTTGAGGTGGCGTTATAGAAGGGAGAAAAAATCTATATTTATTTTTCTCAACCCGGCGGGGCCTTGTATTGATGGGTCAATCCTGCCCATTATGCGTGACATCAATCATGAAGAAGACAAAGTTTCCATGATACGCAAAAAAAAGGCACGAAATTTATGGCGAGACGACTATCGATTCTTAAACAACCTATATCTTCCACACTTAACAATAACTTGATGGATTATACAACTCCTAGCGATATAAGTTATTGGTGGGGTTTTGGTTCGTTGGCTGGCCCTTGTTCGGTTATCTAAATACTTACAGGGGTTTCCTTAGCTATGCATTATACACTTCATATGAATGTAGCTTTCTTAGGCGTAAAACACATCATGAGAAATGTGAAAGTAGGCTGGTTGCTTCGTTATATGCATGCTAATGGAGCCAGTATGTTTTTATCGTGGTTCATATTCCTCCTTTCGTCGTTCATATTACAAAAGTTATGCGAGTCCTAGCAAATTAGTTCGGTGTCTTGGAGTGGTCACGCTATTCTCGATTATGGTACCAGCTTCTATCGGATACGTAGTATCTCGGGGTCCTCTTCATGGAGCCACAGCTGGCGCAATACCTATCGTAGGAGACACTATAGATAGTAACTTGGCTTTGGGGCGGCTAGACAATGCGACCTTAAATCGTTTTTCCAGCCTTCATTACTTACTTCCCTTTATAATAGTGGGTGCTAGTATCCTTCATCCGGCTGCATCTCAATATGGTTCCAATAATCCATTGGGTATAACTTCTTCCGTAGATGAAATAGTTTTTATGCCTATTTTTATGTAGAAAATAAGGGACGAGCCGCCGTGTGGAAAACAACGGTGAGGTCCTAGGGGTTGCTTTTATCCCTAGGAAGAGGGGCCTGCCCACCTAAGCGAAAGGTACCTAGTAATAAAAAATCGCTTGATAACAAACAGTAGGGAAGGGGCCTATGTACTTACTGAATGGTTACCGTTTGGCAAGCTTCACTTTGACGCAGTATATCAGGCCATCTTCCAAGGACCGTGTAATAGGCGCTCGAAAGAGAAGGAATATGCGTTGAATAGACCTTCCGGGTTTGAAGAAGCTCCAAAGAAAGTCAGGTTAGAGAGCCGTGTGATGAGCAACTATCTTTTAGGTTAGGAGAGCACTGAAGTAGCCCGGATCGTTAAACAGGGTAAACCTGGGGCCATATAGGGTGGACTCTCGACTCTATCCCGCAAATCCCATGTCAACCCCGGCTCATATAGTGCTGGAATAGTATTTCTTACTACCAGTCTATGCCTTCGAAGGAAGTATACCTAACAAATTAGGGGGTGTAGCCGCCATAGGACCAGTTTTTGTGTCATTATTGGCTCTACCTTTCACTAACACTTCATATGTACGTAGTTCAATTTTTTTGACCAATTCACCAAAATCAAAAATTGTTTCGGTTGCTTGTAGCAGATCGCTCGCCTTAGGTTGGATGTCAACCCGTGGAAGCACCATATGTTACTATTGGACAAATTGCTCCAGTGGGTTTTTTCAACTACTTCGCTGTAACGATCACTCTTTGCGAATGTAAAGCCGAATTATTCGTAAAAAGGTACGATACTTGGAAGGGGGCAGATTACGACTTTTTCCGATACATCGGCCTTCCTCTTTTGGTTTTACTCACGATCGCCTCAGCTTTGGAGTTGCCGGCCTTCGCAACAGCACTCTTCGTTGAATCCGTACCTAGCTCGCTGTGGCGAGCTAGGTACGGAGTCTGATTTTGATTTTTGCGATTTAATCGGATCTTCGGGCTTCCGACCGCGATTGTTTCGCTGGCCGATTGAGGCGCTCGTATCAAGGCTCTACTTCCTCCCCGACGGTAGGGGACTTGGAAAAGGGGCTATATCACAATTACCGAATGTAATTTCCGAGCCAGGTGGGGACAGTGAAATGGGATTGCGTCGCATTTCCTCTGTCCCGAATGTCTAAGAGCTCGATAATTTGCGGCATCTCGCACTACTACACGAGTTTGGTTCGTGGAATGCTCCCGTGGATGAGATCCGTCGATAAAGTCTCACGACCGGTCTCTGGGCTTTATCAACGGACCGAATTTGCCACAGTCTCAGATATTGCCGGGGTCTCGGAGCTGTATCAACGAACCAAATCCGCTACTGCCTCCGCCAAGTTAGTTTCAGTATCTGCGATCTCCGGGTCCGACGAAGGGGCCAAAGCCGTACTTTGAAGCCCCCGTACTATGTCTGTCAGACGGAGAAGGAAGAAAAACTGGAAAGGGGGGGAGGGGGAAGGAGGAAAAAACACTGACGGGGAAAAAAACAAACTCATAGGAAGATAAAGAAACTGCCGGGACACAGGTCCTTAGGTAGAGGCTATTTCTCAGTATGAGTTCTTAATACTCTAGTTTCGGGTATTCCGGCCCCGGTGCCGGCGATTTGGCAACTCAAGCAACAATATCGGGTCGAATAGAGCTGGTGGAGGTCCCACCCACGAGATCACCGCAGGAACGGAAAATCTACAAAAACCCTTACCGATTTCGCCAATTGCCTGGGCGGATACCGCCGCGGCGTCGAAAGAGCTTTCTCGGCGCCTCCAGGCTACGCGGGAGTACCTTGCGGTATGAAGATGATCGATCAACATTTCGGCGATGTTGGCGCCGGAACAACCTGGCGTAGGTTCAAAACCGAGGGCACGGGGTGAGTTCATCTCGTAGCGAGTGCTACAAGCAACTGGACTCTGACGAGGGTGATTGCGGTGGCCTCAGCGCTAATTAACCCGCGGCGCCGTGCGCCTTGTGGACCCTAACCCCAGTAGGATACTTCAATGAATTCAACATCCATGAATCCAGGCTGTTGTTATATATCGCCAATTATTGGTAATGCTTTTAATCTGTTACATTTCTGGCATTTATATAAAATTGGTACTAATTCATTCTATGGAAGAAATGCGAACCTTGACCATTGTAAAACGGAAACCTTGTATTAATGAATAAATACTCTGGTTTATTGGGAGGATTTTCCGTAGATTATCTTTTCAGCGTAAAATAATAGCTATTATTATTATTATTCATAGCGATCCCTCTCTGTTCAATATTTTTGCTAGAATCCTTAAGCACATCACTATGTTTTTGGCTTAGTCGTTTTTCAATCGTTTCGGGTGCTAGTTTCGAGACCTTAGGCTTTAGTTTACCGGATCACAAAAGAAGGATTTCTTTGTCTCCATTCATTACTGTATCCTCGCCCGGGTACACCCGGAATTGTGGGTCTGGTGGAAGTCCCCCCGGGTACGCGGCCGGGTTCGAATCCTAACGGTTCCTATTACGCGGGATAGGGCATTAACCGGCGACCCAAAAGCCACGATACTATAGGCACGGAGTGCGCGACCGCCCACGAAGTGCGCAGCACCTCTCCCTATAGTCGTCCCGCCGGGCCAAAGGGTTCGGGTCAACCCTCCTCCGGGGCTCTACCCGTTAGGTTAAAGGCTCGGGGGCTTTGTCTGAATAAGCGATACCAAGCTCGCGAGCAAATGATAGAGCTGCTCGTCAACTCTTCTTGTTGATTTGCAAAAATAACGAGGTGCGCGCGGCTGCTGCGTCGGGACCCTCCTTTCTTTAAGAGGTTCGTAGACGCTATTTCGTGTAAGTTTCAAGAGGCTAGCTCGCGATGGGTTAATCTCCTGTTATTGAAGTTGGGACTCATAATCAGCGTGCCAAATGCCGTAATGGAGAGATCTCAGACATATATATGTACGTCGTTGGAAAATTTCGGGCTGACGACGCGGTTCGCAGCAAAAATATAGATTTTTTGTTCACAGCTAATAAAATAAAAGGGGAAAATTTCACCACGATACTTTTTTATGTTTTTGTGGTCCTCGCTTTAGTGTCAGGCGCTATGGTGATACGTGCCAAAAATCCAGTTCATTCTGTTTCATTTTCAATCCCAGTTTTTCGCAATACTTCTGGTTTACTCGTTTTGTTAGGTCTCGACTTCTTTGCTATGATTTTCCTAGTGGTTTATGTAGGAGCTATTGCCGTTTTATTCTTGTTTGTCGTTATGATGTTACATATAAGGATAGAAGAAATTCACGAGAATGTATTGCGCTATTTACCTGTAGGTGGTATTATCGGACTTATTTTTTTGTTGGAAATCTTTCTAATGGTAGATAATGATTACATCCCAATATTACCAACGAAATCGGGTGCGACCTATCTGACATATACAGTTTATGCTGGAAAGATACATAGTTGGACTAATTTGGAGACATTAGGCAATTTACTTTATACAACCCATTTTTTCTTGTTTCTGGTTTCTAGTCCAATTTTATTAGTAGCACTTATTGGGGCAATAGTACTTACGATGCATAAAACGACTAGGGTCAAACGTCAGGATGTTTTCATACAAAATGCTATAGATTTTCGGAATACTATCAGAAAAGTTCGTTGAAAATGCTGTCAATTCGTTTTTTGGTAAAACATAATGGTATCGATTAGAATTTCAAATGAGGTTGTCTGGAACTCGGGTCTATCTCTCTCTTTATCCTCGAGTAAAGCCCGTAGGGCTTCTCCTTTCAAGACTTGGGCTTGAAATCCATCAGGCCACGAAGCGGCTTGATGGTTTCGCCTTGCTAAGGATCGGAAAAAATGAAATTAATCATATGGCTTGGAGTCCGCTAAAACAATTCGCAATTATTAAATTGATTCATATAGGGAACTTGCATTTTCTATCTACCAATTCATCTTTTTTTATGCGACTAACTATCAGTTTAGTATCGCTTCGGCGTTCATTCCGTCACTATGAGCCTCGAGCGTACCAAATGCTTGGAAATCCGAGGCCTGCCCTGCGGCGGCGGGACCTATACCAAACGTAGAGAAGTCCGGGATCTCCCTAATAAATTACCCCTTGCACATGCGCCCGGTTAAGAAACAACCCGGCAGCTCGCGCTTGGTGTGAACGCCGCCAGTGTAGCCCCTCACCAATAAGTTATTTATTGTTCAATTCTCGTTATTCGTGTATAAATCGGTTAACCTAAAGCCTTTAGCCAACTCACTTACAGTTGGCGCTAGCTGCTCTAGGTCCCGCCGCCGCAGGGGGCGCTACTTTGCTCGTATATGAACTCGAAGCGGGAGCAAAATATTATTACAAGAAGTATAGATCTGCTAAGCACGTGGCCAGTCAATCTCTTAATAATTATGAAAATAGTTATGACGGCTAAACTAACTAATCCCTTCACAAGGCCTACCGCTCTTTACTTCCAGAACCTGCTGATTAGTAGTCGTGGAGAGCCCTACCTACGGGCTCCGGGGAAAAAACTGCGCAGCAAGAAGAACAAGGGCTACCGCCCTGTATTTCAAACGGCAGGTCGAGTGCCCGCCCATGACCATCATCGGGTGGTATGGATAACTGATCGGGTTATTGCAGTGTGTACGACCTCGGCGGTGTAGAGCACCGGGATACAAAGAAAGGCCATGGGGCGAGGAATAAGATAAATGGAAATTGGCTTTAGCCGGGATCTTAGAGAGAGTCGCTACGTGCTCGGGAAGAGTTAAAAATATCTTTTTTGACACTCGACCAACATAAACTTCTAGGAATGGCTGATAAAGAAGAACTACGTGCCTCCGGTTACGTGGGTAGCCCCCCGGCTTACGCAACATCGGGGGCTTGAAGTGGTTTATCCCCTAGTCTCGAATTTTTCAGAAATTCTCAGTCCTAATTCGTCAGGAAACGCCATTGAGATAACCGCCCGCCGCGGGGGGCCGGCGACTGAATTGACTCCTATTTCGAAGTTTCGAATAGAGAAATATATAGATATATCTATAACAACGGGAGAGGCCCCCGGCCGGCGGCGGTTTTTCCGCGAGCTCCCCGTCGGACAAGAAAAGGACAACTATAAGGAAAAATCTATATTTTCCATTTCCCCCCGCTACGACATTTCGGAATATGTCAATGATGTGTCAAATCCTATAGACCGCAAAAAATTTTACTCGGATCTATTCAGTTCCTTCAACAAAACACGCGTAGTGCAACCCGCTGGATTTCTATACGAAGCTGAATGGGTTCGCGACTCGTTTCCGGGCGGTCGGGCCCGGCGGCCACCCCACCTTCATCCAGTTGAAAGAGGCGCGGACTAAAATGGACGCTTGCATAAAGGCTCCAGAATTTCTTTTTGTTTTTCTCCCGATCCGTTCCTTCGCTGCTTATTCTTTAGTAGCTCAGCGGTTAGAGCAAATGGCTGTTAACTATTGGGTCGTTGGTTCGAATCCAACCTAGAGAGACCGAATCAGCGGGAGGGAGTAAAACCAAAGAAATGTTATGTGGGACGTTTTACACCTTTGGCCTCAACCGGATCAATTGAAGTATTTCACGCAATTTTTTTCATTTCTTCATTGTGTTAACCCACTCGAAACCGGCCGTATCGAAATCCGATTATCCGACTCGGTGGGGATTGCCAGGCCACCGATCAACGCCCTTTGCCGAACCTCTTTTGGCAAAGGCCAAACACATAACCTATCGTCCATTGAGCACGGGCCATGGGTGGCACCACTTAGTGCGCGGGGAGCGTATTTGGGTATCGTGCGCGGTAAAGCCATTTCTGGCCGGAGGAGCTAAGACAAAGAAGTGCCCTTTGGCCCGAAAAGGTTTGATTCGGCGATTCGGCATCGCTAGTTCGGTTCGGGCGTTTTTTGGCCGATTCCGTTTCGCCTCCTTCGGACCTTACGGGCCTGTGTTTTACGTAATATGATGTCGTATCGGGCCCCGCCGGGCCTTGTGCTTTTTCTTTACCTGATACACTGCTCTGAATATACGAAGAAAAAGAACTGCATAATCTTTTGGTTTTAAAAGCTGAATCGGAGAATGATGCAGCGTATATGACGAAGTAGGGGTTTTAAAAGTAAGTTGATGGAGAACAAGGTCCGGAGGAGGGTTTTAGGCATTTTGATGGAAAATAGGAACCCCTTTGGGCCTCATTGCAGAACCCAGATAGGTGCGCCAGCCTTGGCACATCGTGGGCTTGTACTTTTCCTCGCGCAGAACCTATACCGGTTATCGGTCGTCCAGGCGCGCATATCAGGCGTCGGGAGGGACATCCGCTTCCGTCCTCGCCGGCTCGAGGGGCTGTTTAAGCTTCTTACTCGGGCAAATTGGTCCGGTACGATTCGTAATAGACGACGGCCCCCCGGTCCCTGTCTGACAGTCCACCCTCCCAGGGGCCTTGTCAGCCAGTCCCTGGCCCTTCGGACCCACAAAGTTTATCGTCTCCTTTGGCCCGTTGTTCCTTCCCGCTCCTTCGTAGTCTCCTCAGCACTCGTTGCCGCGGCGGTTGTATGTGAGCCTTTCGTCATCCGTCTTACAAGGCGGCCAGGGATATCCATTGCGGCCGCTTTCTGGCCTAAGCGCTAAGTAGGAAAATAAACCTTTTATGGATTATGGAATGGCAAAAGTTATGCAAGCAGATATCCCGTGTGATGAGGCTTACGTCCGCTTTTATATGGCCCTTAGTGCCGGGTCGATTAATACAAGATTAAGTTTCTATGCCGCCTATTCGCACGCATCTTTCAGGCCGTTGCTCCTCCCTTTGGTTGGTCGACTGACTTTTTGCCCTTTCTCTATTCGTTTCTATATTTACTTTCTTCCACCACCGCAATTTAAAAGATTGGAACATTACATATATATATATATATATAGGTGGCAATTCATATAGAATAGTAGCTTACGGGCCAAATAGATATATATATATATATCTATTTATTTTATCCATCGATTTATCTATCTCTCTATATGGGCCAGGAACTTCGATCCCCTCTCTTTTATACGTAAGATGACATTATTATTATTAGACAAAATATTAAGAATAGTAATAATTATTGGGTTAAGAATGAGAACTGATACTAGCAAATACTGAGAATTTTCGAATGACTAATTAGGTGGCAATTCATATAGAATATAGGCTCATTCCTCCTATATGACCCGATAGAGGGAACCTGGGATAAGAGCGGTATGTCCATACTCGAGGCCGAGATAATAAGCTTCCTCGGATTTTCGTGACTACTACACTCCGCGAACCGAACACGAATGCCTTTGAGCCAACAAGCCTAGTTGGTTGTAGAATCGCTTGTCCCTATATCTGACGTCGAAGTTTATCGAGGAGACATAGCAGTTCCAAAGCAGATAATTGAAGGTGATCGTATCATGAATAGGATCAAGGGTCTATCTTCCTCGTCGCACATTCGTAGCTTATGTTGCCGGGTCATACCGCCATAATCCCGTACCCCGGGGGGCCTTTTACCACGGAGCTAAGTGATTTGCTCCGAGCTATCGATTCCTTCGAAACGGAACGTATAGTACAATTTATCGAGCTGACTTGCGCGGCGGCTCCTGACATAGCTCAGCAAAGGCTCCCCGGCCTCTGAGGAGCTGGGAGACGGCGAGGAAGGGGGAAGGGCATATGTTGGTTGGAATCCACACGGATAAAAAAGGGCCGGTGAAACCAAAGAAATCTACTTCGGAGCCTTAAAGGTCAGATTACCAAAAGGATAACAAACAACTATTAGGAGCCCTTTTATTACAAACCGGATCATTCTCCAAAGCAGGACGACTCCTTTAATTCTGTCAAGCGCGATGTTAGGGAAAAGAGGGGGCATTGGTAGTGGGTTACGACGCCGGATCATAGATGTGAATCTGCCGTCGTGGTACACGACTATTATAGCCGAGCCGGCGGCCCATAACCTGGTAAAATCCCGCTGGGATGACTCTGGTAAGGAATCCGTCCAACGTAGGGAAGGTGAGAACCGGAGAACAATGCCATGCTCCAGCAGGGTCTCCTGGATTCGGAAAGGAAGTCTGTTGGACTTACTACGAATGAATTCAAGGGCCCCAAAGCCGACGGGGACTGTCAGTCGGACGTAAAAGGGCAAAAAAATTGACGGAAGGAACAAGAAAAGGACGCGAGCTGAAATGGCTGAGAAGGAGGGCACATAGTACTTCAATCTACAAGCCCGAACACGCTCCCCGCGCACTCCGCGCCTATGGGTCCTCCGCCGACCGGAGCCGGAGGAGGTGCGTAAGCACTTTCAGACAGGATACTTTTTTACGGGAGAAAGACCTGATGAGGGGCACGAGACGACTATAAGGAGAGGTGCTACGCACGGCCCAAACGGCGGAAGGTTGCGGAAGGTTTCGGATTTTACTTCTTCATCGAAGGATCCCTTGTCGCCTCTTATTACCATATTCCTCTATGAGGATTCATCGGATTCAGCCTTTATCCATGAGGGTTCCTCCCTATTCATCTATAATGATTCCTCATTCCTCTATGCTTATTCGGGGCTGGGAACGGAAACGAGCTATTCATCATGGAATTACATAGTTAATAGCATAACTGGATAATTCATCGTATATTCCGATGAATGATACTCTAATAATGCGATTACAACGATACTTGAAAATGCAATTACATAATAAATCGCATTTTTGAGCAAATCAGTAAGGCGGCGGACAATGATCGACTCGGACTCTTACGGACTTGAGCGAACGTGTAACGTATAAAGGCTGAGAGGCCAAAAATTGATTGATTTTTTCTTAGCCTTTCCCATTACTAATGCCGATCAATCAAATTCTAACCATTAATATAATATTCTTTGCGGGAGCCAAGCAAGGTGTAGCGCAATCTGGTGGCGCGTCTGCCTTGGGCGCAGAAAGTTACAGGTTCAAATCCTGTCACCTTGAATCAAAATCGGAGTCAACTAAAAAGATGAAAATAAATCGACCGTTATCACCTCACCTTACCATCTATAAGCCACAGCTTACTTCGACGTTTCCTATTTTCCATAGAATATCCGGGGCGTTCTTGGCCACTATGGTTTTGTTTAGTATTTCTTCCTTCAAAATAGGTGATCTCAGCCTCACGTTTTATCATTTTTACCAGTATTTCTTCTTTCTGACTCTCTATTCGAATTGGGTCATTATAAGCTTAGTCAATTTCACTTTATTAGCGTTGTGCTATCATATGAGTAATGGAATTCGTCATTTATTGTGGGATTCGGGTCTTTTCCTAGAATTATCCAAAGTGTATACTTCCGGAATTCTTATGTTATTTTGTGCAGCTCTCTTAGCTTTATTGAATATTATCCGACAGCACTGGTCAAATGGCCAAATACCTTATTGAATCGGACAAAGAAAAAGGAAATATTCTGAAATAATAACTATCAGCACTGGCCGGAATGGCCAAATACCACATTAGCCGGCTCATTCTTGTTACCCATTCTCAGTATTCCGTTTTATAGTTCGAAACTTATGCTATCCCAAGAACGGTCTCAATCTCAGCCACCATTAATTATAACTCTTTTGATATACTTCGAATTTGGAGTCAGTCACAACCTGCAAACCCATAATTTCGTATAATATATCCGACAAACAAATTCTACAGTGTTCCAGTTCATTTTGTTCAAAATTCTATCCTTCGAGCGAACGTTTTGTCCTTCTGGGGTGTTGGAATTTTTGACCTTTTCTCAACTTATTTCTGCTATCTCCAGATTTTATTCCAGTAATGAACTCGTAAGTGTTTTAGCAGAAATAGTAACTGTGTTTATAACAATCTACTATCGATTAAGACGCGATTTTTTTTTGTTTCGAACCACCAAAAATTAACATAAAATAATAACGTGGGATTTTATATTGAGTCAGCTACGGGGTGCTATTCAGCAACAGTCGGCCGGCTACAAGGATAATATTGAAGAGTTTATAGGCCTTTTTTAAAAAATAAACTATCGAATAAATCCTCCTAAGTCAGTGACCTTCCCGTTTTTTACAAGGCCTTATTATGCTCCAGTTGCAAGAGAAGCACCCGGTGATGGTGGATCTGCCGCCGCTGGGGCCGGCGGGGAATCCGTGGCGGAACAATGAGCAACTGATTGGGTCTATTAAAATTCTGGGGCGTCTATTGCTGTCATTATAGCCGGGGTTTGTCGGTTATAAAATATATGGCAATGAGCGTGGAAACGCTCGAAAAGACCAAGCCCTGGAGCAGAAAGATGAAGAGCTCGCCTAAAATGATAAGAAGTATAAGCTGGATAAGGAAAAGTATGAGCTGGATAAGTCAAAGTTCGAGTACGATTTGTTTTTCGCCGCTTTAGGCTGTGGGGCCTACCTACTAGCCCTAATAGGAGTAGTTACTAGCGTTATCAGTTGTTTTTATTATATACGCTTTGTGAAAATAATGTATTTTGATACGCCCGAAACATGGATTTTATATAAACCCATGGATCGTGAAAAATCGTTACTACTAGCAATCACTGTCTTTCTTATTACTTTTTTTTCCTATATCCCTCTCCCTTGTTCCTAGTTACTCACCAAATGGCACTTTGCCTATGTTTATGAGCTTAATGATTTATAGGGGGGAGGGCGCAGCACGAAAAAAAATCTTCGCCGCTGATTTTCTAGCATATCTAGATAAATCCCCCCTCAAGGCTTCAGCTCTCCGCAGGCCCGTAGTGCATAAAAGGCTTTCTGATTTCGTGGCCCCCCCGGTCATCAAAGAGGCCACCCGTTATCTTTATACCCGTCGTTCTCATAACACACTATGAGCAAGAGCTATTGAAATCTATTGACCCAGGTATACTTTCTGCTATTGTACAACAAAAAAACATCACTGAGCAAATTAGTAGTCAACTGGCTACCTCTTGCCAGAAATGTACGCGGAGCTTCCTAGCGACTCATCGATCATGAAAAAAGAAGAGGGGGCGAAGTAGCTATTTGCTTCACCCCTTCCCCCCTACGGTACCGGGTAGCCATGGCTTATGAGAAAGGTAGAGCATGGGCAGGGGGGGGGTTTGTAAAGTATCTCATTTTTTAGTTATAATCGTAACCGCGCCCCCTCCGCAACGACGCTTCCTTTCCGGAATTAGGGATGGGATAAACAAGCGCTCAGCGCCTCGGGTTTACGCATTCGTTGTTAAATCAGGAGAAAAGGGATTCGAACCCTTAACCTTTGGTTTTGGAGACCATTGTTCTACCATTGGAACTATTCTCCTTAAAAAAAAGTGGTTCTTGGTTCATGGAATTTGCACCTATTTTTGTCTATTTAGTAATCAGTTTGCTACTTTCTTTGATCTTAATTGGTGTTTCTTTTCTATTCGCTTCTTCTTCCGGTTTGGCTTACCCAGAGAAATTGTCAGCTTACGAATGTGGTTTTGAGGGCGGCCGTTAGGTTACCTACAGTGATAAACGTGTGTGGCCGAACTTCACACGAGGGGTATATGGCTTACTGGAAGCTGGTAACGGCGGAGGAACCGAAGCATGCCATAGAAGCATCACTGAGGGCCGGAGGCACGATGGGGGATAGGGCCAACCAAAGCGATACATTCAACCAAAGGGTGTCCGAAGGATACTTATTTGGCAGGGTCAATAGGCCGGAAATGGCGTGACGATTTCAGCACGCGAAGACCCGTCGGCGGGCCCAAAGGGCACGAGACTTGCCATTCGGAGTGGTACGGATTTTGGGCCAAAGAGTTCGGCGGGTCGAAGGCGCTTTGGCCCTACGGACCACCTCGCTTTCCGCCCGAGACCGTGATGCGAGCCTCCCAGCACTAGCGAGATGAGGTGCTGTTATGCCGAATCGGAGTCGTTTTCGGGAAAGCATACCCTGCCTGCTGCAGCTAACTCCGTGCTGCCTTGCGCACGCGGGAACGCACGCGAACGGACGCAGCAGTCATGCCCTCTGCCTGCAGATGATCAGAATCGGCCAGGCCACAGGTCGGAGTGGAAATATGGGGGCGGATTACCCAACACATTGGGGACAGACGACTAAACGACATCTCGAAGTGCTACAGCCTGTAGGCGATACCGGCGAGGTCCAGCCGAATGAGCGCCGGCCAAGGCGGGTTGGAAGTCAGAAGGCCCGCAGTACCCGCCTAAACCTTCGCTTCGGGAAAGGGAAGGCACTGTAAATACCAGTAATCGGGAAGGGGCCTAGGTATCTGCTTGGTCTAAGCGGATTTAACTCTACACAGCTCATCAAAGCAACTCTGACGGATCTCAGATTGGATGTGACCGATACGGTACGCTATGGGGTTTGCTCCCTGTTAAGCCTTTGGATCTCTAGCTATGAGAAAAAGCGAACAGTCGTACAAAGCGGCTTGAAAGTTCTCTAGCTTCTCTATCAAGCTATCGGGTACGGCGCAGCACAAAATAGTTTTAATTCACTCGGTCCACCTGCCCTGGCTCCCCCTGCGAAACTTCCCAAGGATGCTCGAACTCTGCAAGGCAATAAGTATAAACTCTGGAATCGCTAAAAAAGCAGAGCAGCCCGACAAATACGAGATCATTCTATGCCCTGCCTCGCGTGGCTCCGGCTGTTCAGCACTACAAAAAATAAAAAAGGCTCCCCGCTGCGCATCGACGGACAGCGCGGAATGGAATCATGCTTTTGATACGATGAAGAAACGTATTCCGTTTATTCGGAGATACCACCTGCCGGAGGCCCATAAGGAGGGCCTAGAGGAGATCATTGAGGAAGACCTAGACGAGATCCTTGGTTTTCGAGAACCGGGAAAAAATATATAAATATATAAATATATATATATATATATATATATATATATATATTAACATATATATATATGCTGCGCCCGTAGTGAAAAAGGGCCCAAAGTAAGTAGAGTTAGTGAGCCGTGTAATGGGCAACTATTTCGCACGGTTCGGAGGGCACTTCAGTAAGCCCTACATGGGCCGAAGTCTTGACCCCTATTCCTTTTGATGATGCCAGAAGTCGTTTCGATATACGATTTTATCTTGTTCCTATCTTATTCATTATATCCGATTCGGAAGTCACCTTTTTATTTCCCTGGGCAGTTTCTCTTAACAAGATTGGTTCGTTTGGATTCTGGTCTATGATGGTATTTCTACTTATTTCGACGATTGGATTTGTATATGAATGGAAAAAGGGCGCTTTAGATTGGGAGTAACTCTTCATTCGCGAAAGCGAATGGAGTGGAAAGAAAAAATATAGCCCCGTAGGGCTGAAGCTCTCATCGCTCTCTTTCTCTTTCTCCCTCTCCGGACACTTTTTTGGTCCAAAGGACACGATACCTGCCGGGTATCGTGTGCGGGTTCCAGCCAAAAATAATTTTGGCTTTTCCGTGCCCCCGGCCCGCTCGGCGGTTTAATAAATCCTCCGGATTGGAAGTATATAAAACGCTTCGCGGGACTCTATGTCCCGCACAGTGAATGCTCTCCCCCGTAGTACTATGTATCTAAAATAATAGATCTTTCTCTCTATGGGAAAGCTACGAACACGATCGCAGAAACAAACCACTCGTTGTGTCTGCTCAACAGTTGATTGTTGGACACATCGGGGTAATTAGCTCAGTTGGTAGAGTGCCTCGTTTACACCGAGAGAGTCAGCGGTTCAAGTCCGTTATTACCCAAGGGTTTTCCATTATATGTAATTATGAATTGAATCTAGCGTCTGAATACATGTACTGATTCGATTGATGCTGGTTACGAGGATATGAAAAAGGGGGAGAGAAAGTTAATTCTATGGTATCGGTAACCTGAGCTATAGAGATTACGGCAAAGGGGATAAACGGCCCATAAGGGATAATGAAAGGATCCTATTACTAAAATTTGAGTAACGCGAACGATGAAGGATCCCATTAATAGACAGATTACGTGAGGGGTAGAGGAGGGGTCGGGATAGCCGGGAAAAGGATCGAATGAGAGGATTACAAGCAAGATGGAACCCCCGTAAATGTGATCCAATTGTGAAAATCAATCCGCCGCGAATGTTACGATGTGACAGATAGATTGATATATAGAGAAATAGAATGAGCGGCTGGGAAGGCGGCTAGTTCCCGGGCGGAGACCGAAATGCGCAATGGTGACGAATTCTCGCGAATGTGACGGAGATATTGGGAAATAGTGATAATAACAATTGTTTCATATTATTACTATTATTATTACTACCAATAATGGATAAGCCTTATCGATACAATATGGCCCTTATTGGAACTAATAATAGGGCCCGGCGGCGGCTTCCTAAACGGCACGGCGCCGTCTATCAAAATATCTCGGCGGGACCACAAGCCGTCCCCCCCCCGCTCGCACCACGTCCACGACGGCAGCCGACGCATCCCGGAAGGCGAAGGTAGCGTTCCCGTCTGTTGTCCGTCGTAGACGGCTAATTGTCTACGATGCTTAGCCGTCCACCACGCTTAGCTCGTCCCTCATTTCCCTATCTATAGCTACAGTTCGGTCCTTCTCCCCCTTTCATATTTCTCTCAATAGAAATTGCTATTTCATATAATATTACTGTACCGTAATACTTCATATACGATGCATCATTCTTCATTCTTTTCAATAAAAATTGTTATTCCATAAAAAAAAATGCGTTTAGGGATTTTTAAACTGCATGGAAATTTGTTTAAAAAGATCCGATTCTACTAATGGTTTCAAATTGACTGAATTAGTGGTATCCATCAATAAAGCCCAAAATTCTGCAGGTACAGGTAATGAAAACGAAGTGTAATGTCTTTCACGAAATAATTCAGAATATAACTACCCGAGTAATTATACCAATTCCCGAAATGAACTATCGACAGATTCCAGGCTATAGTTCGAGAGGAGTTGCTATAGGTGTAATTTCGGATATCTCGCCTTTGTTACTGATAGAGGCAACGGATTTCTCTCTATTTCTTTCTCGTGAAAATACTGAGATCGTATCTCCGTGGCGGCTGCGGTCGACTTTTGAGAATTTGCCGCCCATAATTTCTTTTTAGAGTATTAATTACCCCGGGACGGTTTAGTTTTCTGTAACGGGAGGGCCGCGGCGGCCCCCAATTTGATATCAACATCATCTTTTAAGAGCGACTGCATTCGTTCGGGTATCATCCCGCGTAAGCTTAAGCTGTTTATCCCTATTATCTTTATAGTTATGAATTTTCCCTAGTCATCATTGACTTTATAATTAGCTAAATAAGCGAGACCCGCACCACCAACATACCAGCCACAAGTTTGCCCCCTTCCACGATCGTATCAACAGAAGGAATTTTGGATTTTCAACCTGCTTCAACCGCGCATTGCCCCGTGTTTCGTTCAGGTATAAACCTAAAGCTGTGTTGAAAATCCAATTTATCATCTATAAAACCTGCTACGTGCTGTTTGATGAAGTACCAATTCAAACCACCTATCACGGATTTCCACTCGAAGTGATGGTCAGGGCCATAAAACTCCAGTTGATCGTCGTTTCCCACATGATGACGCAAGCGTATATAATAAATGGTGGCAGACACCGAAGTGTGGAATATGAAATTGGTTAAAAAATGAGCTCATTATTGAATGCGGAATAACGAACGAGATAAAACAGCCACTCCAGTAATTCTTCCTCTCACGCTTTTCCAGACGAGGCCCAAATGAAACAAACAGTTGGGAGAGATCGGAATGGAACGAATAAAATGGAGGGGCAATTTTGGGTTTTTCAAATAGATATATAATTATACAGACAGTTGAAGAATCAGGTAAAACATGTAAAAGCGTCAAACAATGGAATTTGTGGAACCGGAAAGGCAGAAATATCAAAAGATGAAAGTTCATAATAAGGTCCAGTCTTTGGGGGATCATATCAATTCCATTCCTTTTTTAGGACGATGAGAGGGGGGGGACGACCCCGTCATCGCCAGTCATAAAATGTAGCATCGAGATAGTAGCTCCCATGATCCCAAACAAATGAGAAGACAGGTTTGAAGCGTAAACGCCTAGTCAGGGCTTTTCAAAGCATGTCGGTATCGGAAGATGGATTTTAACCCCCGTGTACGGATGGTGATCCCGCCGCTGTTCCACCCTACTAAACTATATTTTCCAAAAAGCGATTCCGAGAACCCCTGGGTACAGTAAAAATGGTCAGTCGAACACGACTCGCGCCTAAAAGACCGTGGGAGAAGCGATAGGCACTATGTGCGCCGCGATACGAGTGGGGGATGGCCCGTAGTGCGTGGGGGTTGAAGGATGGGCCACCAACCAAGTGACTGCTGAACTCACGTTCTCGTTTGATCGATGGCCTTCTTCCGTAGGTGCGAGCTTTCCTTGCATATGCCTCTCCAATTCGACTGTGCGTGGTAGCGCTGACGAGACCTTAGTTCCAATTTCGTTTCTAACCTGCCGTTTTTTCGGAAATATTCAAGTTTAGATTTCGCCTTCGCTTTCGTATCCGAACCTCGCAATAAATTGGCTTGTTGAAGGGACCTAATCGATAAGTACATCGAGTTGTTGTTATCGGCGGAAAAAAGACCGGAAGAAGGGGGCCTGTCGGACAATCCCCGGTCCCCGCCGCCCCTCAAACTCCACCGCACACTGTACAATTCCCCCGAGATGTGCAATTATATGTATTATACCCGAAATCATCAACAACCAAAAAATATAATGTCTTTTTTTTTGTAATGAATCATCGTAGATAATTCATTATTTCTGGGGAAATAGCTTAGTGGTTTATAGCGCTGGTCTGTCAAGCCAGAAGTCGCGGGTTCAAATCCCGTTTTTCCCGGTGAAACTGGAATCCGACTATAAAAAAAACCAGTTCATCAAGATATATATATTTCCTTTCTCGAAAAAAACTTACATAAGTTTTTTTTTAAGTTTCGGCATACTAAGCTCTTACACCCCGCACCCCCCGCGCATATGCCAAAGCCGGGGTAACCAAAAATATTTTTCTGTTTTTCTCTGGAGGTATGGCTGAGTGGTTGAAAGCATTGGTTTGCTAAATCAGTGCGACAAGAAACTGTGCAATGTAATGTGGTTCAACTCCACAGGACGTAACCCCCGTCCTACCCAACCCGGACATGCGTCGGGAGTAATCTCGAGGTGTGAAGCTCTAGGGACAATGTAATGATGCTTGGGATTCCGTACCGAGCTAATGCTAGGGTGAAGAGACCCGCCGCCGGGTCTTCGCGTGCGGAAATCGTTAAGAAGCCGACCAGAAGACCCGTAAAGCCAAAGAAGCACGTAGTGCCTGTAAAAAAGGTATCTTTCGGACCCTTTGGCGGCGGGCCCTCAATAGATGAACAGTTCGAACGAACTAATACAGAGACCTCGTAAGAAGCAATTCAAGGCGGAACCGAAAGATCTCCTGGATGGAATTGGGTCAAAAAATTGGAATGGTAGGCATCCCGAGCAGGAAGCCAGCCGTGGAAGGGGGTGGTATCTACGATTTTGATATCATCGTGGGTTCAGATTTCCATCGGGGTTTTTCTAGGTTCTTCCTGTTGAGAGAAATGGTACATTGCGCGGAACTTGGTAAACCCGTATCGCTCCCTTTGGGAGGCTCTGTGGTGATGCGGAGTAACGCAATGCGGGTAGAGGACAGCTCAAAAAGCAAAGAACCGTCTGTAATTGATGGTAGAGGATCTTGTGATCTACAAAGGTGGCAGACTCGAGCATGGGTGACTTGTACTATATTTTTCTCGAGACTTTGAAAAAAAAGGATAGAAAATTCATTTTTTTTTTTTGCACAAGGGACGGGGGCTTAGAACTCCGGGTTCACCCGTAACACTTAACTTGCCGCAAGAATTTTATACATGGAACAAATTCTAGTAGCCACTGATGCAAGCATGACTCTTGCGGGGTTACATTTCGGACAGGTTGCTTGAGCCGTATGCGGGGAAACTCGCACGTACGGTTCTTAGGGGGGAAAGCTTGAGAGGGCTAACCTATCCCGACAAATACAACAATATTGTATCATGGGTTCAAATCCCATTTCCTCCGTAGGGGACGTAGCTCAATTGGTAGAGCGTATGTTTTGCAAGCATGAAGCTGTCGGTTCAAATCCGATCGTCTCCATATGAGTAATCTACCAGGAAGAAATAGAATAAATGGTTGTGAGAATGCAACTTTATAAAAGGAGATCTCGTTATGCTTCGCACCCTAATTCGGGGGGGACACGAGGTAGGAACGCCCGTCTCTTGGACACTTACCACGGAAGGACCGCGAAGGGATCCGGAATGACCCCAGCTGATGACACGATAAGCTGAGACCCTTGGGCATCATTCCATGGGAGTCTATTCACCACTCAAGGCGGGATCGGGTAACACCCAGGCGCGTAGCAAAGTAAGCCTCCGGGCTTACCTATGCACGGATAACCCGGCACAGTCCAGGCCTACGGACTGTACGCGGTTAGTACCCGGCCGAGGACCTCAAACACCAAACTCCAGGGCCCAAGTTAACTCTATCGCTCTGATTCCAGCTTACAAACTATCAAAAAAAGACTACATGAACTACCTATATCTTACAAAATGGCTACTCACGTTTCACACGGAACTTATATACCAGCTACAGAATCATGGAAACCTTTTACGATTGACCGCTCGGAAAGGATTATACCGTAAAGTATCCGGCACAAACTTACACATAACAACCTATGGCAAACCGAAATCAAAGCAGGGCCGGGGGCGACTCCAGGACTGCGGACTCCGCTACGCGCCTGGATGGCATGAGAAAATTAAAAAAAACCCATTGCCGGACTCGAGACGCGTAGCGGAGTCCGATTCAAAAAACCTCTTGGATAATTCATTCCCAAACCAAATGAAGAGGCCGGGTATGCAATTTCCACCTGTTGTACAATAAGCTATACGGGCAGTTATCGAACCCGCCGCCCTCGGCTTCGGCTTACGCACCTCCAGTCATGGTTCCCGTCCGAGCCGCCGGTCCTCGCACTGCACTGAGAGAGATAAGAACGAAGGCCCGGAGGGCTGGGCAATCAAAGGATAAACTTTGACAATATCAACCACTACGGACTAGCTCCGTTCCCCGATGCGAAACTTCGAGACCCATTACAACTTTACTGGGAACTGGTTGGGGCGGGGTATGGACTGAGAAAGGAGCCCCCAAGGAGTGAGTAGTTGGGGTACGGGGGAGTACCTTACGCGCCTATGCTGTTCAGCATATACCTGCGCCGCCCCCCCCCCTTAGACCAATTCTGTGAAGAATTGAAGATAAGATACAAGCCCCAACCTCTCGAATCACCCGATAGGCGATTCGGACTGTTAGAGAAATATAAAGAGGAAGGCCCCCGTCTGGGTAAAAAGCTTGGCCTAGAGGGCCTCACGTCCGGTTCGGAGGGAGGCCATTGATACCTGTGGAAAGGCCCGCAGCTGAATAATTGGGGTTAGTGGTCCATCCCTTACCATTTACTTGCTTTAACTACCCATGCTACGGATGTGGAAGCACTAACTCCATTCCCTTGGGCTTTTGAAGAGTGATAAAAACTTTTAGAATTCTATGAAAGAGTCTCGGGAGCCGAGACGCATGCCAGTTACATACGACCGGGTAAAGTTGCGCGTTGCCCTTGAGTTTAAGTGAAGAGATTTCCCTATTTATGCAACAATTCGCTTATCGTATTGACGAATTAGAAGACATGTTAACCAACAACCGTATCTGGAAACAACGATTAGTGGATATTAGTATTGTCACTGCACAGCGAGCTGCGGCGGATTGGGGATTCAGCGGTGTAATGTTAAGAGGCTCCGGAGTATGCTGGGATTTACGAAAATAAAATCGGCGCCTTACGATTTTACGACTGATTGAATTTCGATGTACCAGTAGGTACCAGAAGAGATTGCTATATCGTTATTGTATTCGTATTGGAGAGGACAAAGTATTCGAATCATTACGCAATGTCTTAATCAAATGATCGTAAACTACGTCCCCAGCGGGATATAAAATGAAACAATCCATGGAATCTTTAATTCGACGTTTCAAACTTTAGACAGAAGGCCGTACCAGCTTCTTCTACCTATACAGCAGTAGAAGAGCCCAAAGGAGATTATTCTGGTGTGTTGCTAGTCGGTGAGATGGAAGAACCAATCGTCCTTATCGTTGTGAAATAGGAGCACCAGGTTTTGTTCATTTACAAGAACTTGATTTCATGTCCAAACATGACACGTAACCTGTTCACGGGATAAGACGATGAGTCGTACTTGTGCGCTCTACTCAGCGTACATCGGCACCGGGATGACAGAGTGATCGAACTGAGTTTTTAATGGAGGTGGAAGTCCGGGGAACGGGGGTAACAGCGTACCCGCACGCGTTTGGAGAGGGAGGAGTGGCATCCAAGGGTGTGAGGGGTGGCTATCAAAGGGAAGAAGACCCGAGGAATCGAGCAAGGGCGTGACCATAAAAACCTCCTTGGCTATTCTACGGGTGAATAAGTGCGGGTATTTGACCTCCTCCGAAGGCTAATTAATGAACCGCAGCATCTGAAGCGTCGTCATGGACAAGCGGGGTGGCGGTATTGCTTCCTACTCCTATGTATAAGAGGACCCTCGCATCCGGAACATCAAATATAGGCCTGAGGTGGTGTCCTTTCTCATTCTTTCAACGCGCCTCCGGCGTCTAGCGGGAGCTTTACGGCTCAATCCAAAGGGATAAATGGAAAAATCGGAACTGGGTAACCCCGAACACCTCTGAGGTTAGACGGGCCAACCGTGAGGTGGGCAGGAATAAGGAAAAGCTATAAAAAAGATTTTTTACCGGCGACTTCCGTATCCCTCAGTACCTTGTGGGAGCCTCACATTGTGGGCGCCCTTGTAAAGGCTAGTAAAAAAAGGATGAAAAACTATTTAATGAGGCCCGGGGGGGCGCTGTCACGACCAAAATACGACGGAAAAGCGCACATCTCAGGAAACTGGCTCGATCGGATGCGGAGAGCCGTAGGACGGGAAACTGTCACCTATGGTTCTGAATTGGCGGCCAGGACCCTTGATCGACCATACCATGCTAGCAAATGTCGTCACCATCCTAGGTACTCAAGATATTGTGTTTGGAGAGGTAGATAGATAAGACTACTAATTGCACAGGTAGGACCAAAAAAATCTATATTGTTTTCCAGAAACCTATCCCTATCATTTTACGCCCTTCTTTTGTTCCACAGTGCCCCCCGGGGCCTCCTGTTTCGAATATAGAAATATATAGATATATCTATATATTTTGCTTGATCGGGATTATCACGAATATGATGCAAATGAAGGCCGCGGGAAGGAGGGAATAAAGAAATATATATGTATTTTAAAATCCTCGAATCTGCCCTACAAGCCTCCATAATGCTTCCCTTCGGTAGCCTTATGTAATTGCCAAAAAGCACGGGGGAGCTCCAAAAAACATGGGGGGGGGCGGATGGGAGAGCAAAAAGCAAAAAAAAGAGTTTTTTGCATTCTCTTCCCGGCTTTACCCCAGCATAGAGAATGATGGGTAAGGGTGGAACGATGAAATCGCCCGAGGCCGATAAAAACCATCAGGATTATGCCATTATTACGTAATGGCGTAATGAAAAACTAAAAAACCACGTGGAATGACCGCCAAAATACGCATCGTTATTAAATCTTTCGAGAATCAAAGGTCGGGGCTTCTACTTAATACACGCAAGATTGGATTGCCTAAAAAACAAATTTTATATACAGTATTACGATCACCTCATATTGATAAAAAGTCTAGAGAACAATTTGAAACGGGAATACATAAACAATTGCTGGTCATAGAAACGGAAACGCATAAATTGCGTGAAAAGTTGAATTGGTTAAAACTACATGATCTACTTGGAGTTCAATTGGAAATTATCTTTTATTATCAAACCCGTTTGGATAAAGTTTGCAAACCCTAGTCAAATTGCTTTTAAGTAGGGGGGGAAGTCTCCATTTATGAAAATACAAAATCACACCGCTTTGTCCAAGGGCGTAGCACTACGTATGGTCGAATAAGGGCCAAAGGGCTACCAAATCTATGATGTTGCATTGCGTAACACGCGGCGGCCCGGAGGGCGGGGCACTGTCTGACCGATACTTTCAAGGAAATGAAAGAACTGACAAAAAAAGGGAGACTGTCGGAAAGAGAGAAATAAACTGACGGGGCACGAGACGAAATGTCGAGAAAGGAGGCGCGTAGCACTTCTGAAATCGTAACACTTATGTAGTTGATTGGAAGGGAGTGCCTGTAGGGCCGCCCCGCCGGCCAACCACGGGCTGAGGGCCCACTTCCGCACCTTCGGCCCTACGTGATATATTTTATGGCTAGTAGCGAAGCCATCAATCATCTACGATGATTGATGACACTGACAGTCGAAGAGAGGTGTACCGTAGGTACATTCGGTTTTTCCGTGTCATTGATGCTTCGAACGAAATAAAAAAAGGCAAATACACTATGAGAAATAGTTGCTGGAAGGGAAAAGGTGCGCCAAGTTAGTAATGATGCGTCTCCGGCGACAAGCCGGCACGGAGTGTTCTGTGTAAAGCGTCCCACTATCCTCGCGGGGAAAGCCCAAAGGGTATTGTAGCATGTGGGTGAGAAGGGGAACACGGCGTGAAACCGATAACGCTAAGCCGTTCTCCGAGCTAGAGGTTCTATGGATCGTATCGGAGGTCTACTGGAGGTATTCCACTCAGTCTGGCTGTGGCCTCGGCCCAGCTATCATGTCGCCAGCGGGAAGCGCGACCTTCTCCCCAGCCACCGCCCCCTGCTTTTCGGGTTAGAAAACGGAGTGGAACACACTGGGAGACAGCTACCGTACAGATACGGGAAATGACCAAAAAGCCTAATGAACCGGCCCGACACACTAGAAACGAAACTTGGGATTGCCTAGGGCCACTTCCTGGAACCTGGCTAGCTAGGAAAATACAAATATTTACCATCCTTCGTGTCAGAATCGAGGAAGGGAGGGCAACGGGGGACTCGTAGTAACGGAAATACCGCGAAGGGGCCCAGAGCCAAAGAGATCGGAGATTACTTCGATAAAGAAGAATCTTATCCCGTTCATCCTGACTGGGAGCTTACCCGAACAAGTACGGACAACAGTCCCGTGTAGAAGGACTCCCGTTAACGGATACTCTTAACCAACCGGCTAAGTCAAAAGGATCGCTTGGAGAGCCGTATGCGGGGAGACCCGCACGTACGGTTCGGAGGAAGGCCTTCCAACCAGACGAGAGATCATGGGGGTTGGTGGCCCATCTCCTACCACTGAAACAATTAACTTTTCATTTAAAACGGAGTTCTGCTGGAAGAAATTCATCAGGGCGTATTACGGTTTTTCACCGAGGGGGTGGATCGAAGCGATTGCAGCGAAAAATTGATTTCAAACGAAGCACTTCGTCTATCGGCATTGTAGAAAGAATCGAATATGACCCAAATCGTTCGTCCCGGATTGCTTTAGTACGATGGATCGAAGGGGTTCTACGCCCTGGAAAGCACCCGGCTAGAGCGAATAGTCGAAAAGAAAAAAATATCTTCTTTTTCGGCCTCTTATTCTCGTTCTCTTCGCTGCCTGGACAAGCCCGGCGAATAAAATACGAAAAAACGAGGCCCAGAGGCGGGCAGATACTGGAAAGTTTTTGGGTCTTAAGGCCACGGGACTTTGGGGCCAAAAAAGTGGCCTTAAGACCTTTGGGTCTTGGTTTACCCAGCGTAGCGGTAGCTGGGGCAAAGCCCGCTTTTTTCGCTTTTCGAGGACCTTCCTACCTAACGGGAAGAGAGCGCCTGTCAGCCCTGAGGGAAGAAAATACGTTCTCTCGAAGCGAAGGCCAAAGATGGAGAACGCATAGCGGGGCGCCGAGAATAAAAAGCCTAGTACTTCCTTGGTCCCAAGGGCGGAAGGCCAGAAATGGCTTGACGATTTCCGCACACGATACTGGGAAGAAGAACGGAAGGCCGGAAATGGCTGGTGGAGTCCCGCACACGATATTGGGGAGAAGGACACGAGACCCAAGGGACAGGCACGTAGTGCTAGACCCTTCTTTCTACAAGCCCGAACATGCTCTCCGCGCACTCCGTGCCGTCGGGCCTTCGGGTTCGGGTCGAGTGCTACGCACCTCCGAGCCTTTCACTTATATATTAGCCAGTGAAAAATTGGAAGCAGGCAAGACGGTGATGAATTTTCATTGGTCTAAACTTTCGACCCCGTTGAACTACCATCAATCTTCCCAGAAAGCTAATGACCCTTCGGGCCTTGGGGTGGAGACCGCGCGAGATAGCCAAGCTTGGCTACACGGAGACTACGCTTCTGGTGAGAATAAATACATACTTGATTCGTATTATCAAATGGTCGGAAATTGCATACCATTAGCCAAAATACCTATAGGCACGTGGGTACATAATATTGAAAGGAACCCAGGTCAAGGCGCAAAGTTTACTCGAGCCGCGGGAACCTTTGCTCAAATTATTAAGAAAGTTGGTAATACACCACAATGTATTGTGCGGTTACCTTCGGGTGTTGACAAACTAATAGATTCCCGATGCCGAGCTACTATTGGTATAGTTTCTAATCCTAATCATGGTGGACATAAGCTTAACAAAGCGGGACAAAGCCGGTGGTTAGGCAGACGCCCCATCGTTCGGGGTGTGGCTATGAATCCAGTTGATCATCCTCATGGAGGCGGTGAAGGACGCACTAAAGGAGGTAGACCTTCGGTATCGCCTTGGGGCAAGCCTACTAAAGGTGGATTTAAAACAGTAGTAAGAAAACGCAGAAATTAGTTTATGACACGCTCTATATGGAAAGGTCCTTTTGTGGATACTTGCTTGTTCAAGCAAAAAAAGATTAGGTGGAGAATTTGGTCACGTAGATCCTGTATTTTGCCTCAATTTGTTGGTTGCTATGCACGAATCTATAACGGAAAAGGTTTTGTTGGTTTAAAGATTACTGAAGAAATGGTTGGCCATAAATTTGGAGAGTTTGCTTCTACACGGAAAACCTCCTCCTTGGGTAAGAGAGCTTTGCCCTCGAAAACCAAGATCAAACCAATCAAAAAGGTACGATAGTAAACTATGGCACAAAAAGTAAATCCGATTTCAGTCAGACTCAATCTGAATCGTAGTTCAGATTCCAGTTGGTTTAGTGATTATTACTACGGAAAATTGTTATATCAAGATTTAAATTTTAGAGATTATTTTGGTTCAATACGTCCACCTGCGGGAAACACGTTTGGCTTTCGTCTTGGTAGGTGTATTATTCACCATTTTCCTAAAAAAACATTTATTCATCTATCTTTTCTGGATCGACTTAGCCAATCAAGACATCAAGGCCTTGGGGCACTACCATCTGTAAGGTCGATCGGGCGTATTAACGACGATACAGTGAAACGGAGAAATGAAGTCGGGATTTGGCCCGAAAAACGCCGCTATGAATACCATGGTCGATCGCCATCGATGGAGAAGATTGACCAATTACTTCGAGTCAGCGATTGGATGGCCGACATACACTCTACTTTTCAAAGTATCTGGCCGAAAGACGAAAATGATGACGGAAGAGCGTCAGAAGAACGCTATGCGTTCTCTCGCTTCGCGCCTTCCATCCTGGTAGCTGCGCGTGCCGAAAAGAAAAAAGATATTTTTGGGTCCGAAGGAGACTTCTTTGGTTTTACTGGGCGTGCTTCCTTGGATTATTTCGTAATGCAATATTTCTTCAATCTAAAGAACCAAATTCAATTTGATCCTATGGTTAACAGAAGTCCCGTGGCACAAGGCCTAGCTAGAACATCCATGAGAGCAATTCCGCCGGCCGAGCAAGGAAGACAAAGCGGGGAGTCAATTCGTCAACCCGGGTCCACATTGTATTTCGATGCTATAATATTCTTAAGGTATGCCCGATTTAGGAAAGCTACATCTCTTTCCAGTCGTTATTATTATTTGAAAAAAATGCAATCTTTATTTTCTAATCAAACAAAAACTAATACCTTAATTCAGCCAGTCAAAATAGCTTCTGTTTATCGAAGTGCCTCTCTAATTGCTCAAGAAATATCTTGGAAACTGGAACAAAAGAAATCATTTCGACAAATATGTAGATCTATATTTAAACAAATCAAAAAATGCCCATATGTGAAGGGGATCCGTATTGGTTGTTCAGGTCGATTAAATGGTGCGGAAATAGCTAAAACTGAATACAAAAAATACGGCGAAACATCTTTACATGTTTTTTCCGATCAAATCGATTATGCGAAAACACAAGCATCTACTCCTTATGGAATCTTAGGTGTCAAAGTGTGGGTTTCGTATTTTCTAACAAAAAAAAAAGGGACAAGTTGTGCTATATCCAAAACGTACAAAATTTCGTAAATATCGAAAAGGCAGATGTAAAGGTTGCAAAGCGGACGGTACAGAACTTTGTTTTGGAAAATACGGCATTAAAAGTTGTGAAGCTGGCCGTATTTCGTATCAAGCGATTGAAGCAGCGCGTCGTGCTATAAGCAGAAAATTTCGAAGAAATTCTAAAATATGGGTAAGAGTTTTCGCAGATATTCCTATTACCAGTAAACCGGCAGAAGTGCGAATGGGAAAGGGGAAGGGAAATACTAAAGGTTGGATTGCTCGTGTGTTGAAGGGACAAATCTTATTTGAAATGGATTGCGTCAGTCTGTCAAATGCTCAACAAGCTGCTACATTGGCCGCGCATAAACTGGGTTTGTCGATAAAGTTTTTTAAGTGGTCATGAGAAAGGGAAAAAGATATGGCAAAAAGTCAAAATTAGCTTGTAACCTTCGTTACGTTAGTTAGCTCTATCGGAGAAGTCCGCTCTCAAGACAAAAGTGGCATTCCGCACGCTTTCTCTCTGGTCGAGTGCTATGCACCTTTCTCCCTGGTCGAGTCCTACGCACCTACAATAAAGATTTCTTTTATGTTCCGATCATCCCTATGTATATGCTCAATGGCGCTTCGCGCCTTTACTTATTTCATTACTTCGTTCCAGTGTTACCATTCTTATGTTGGCTCGTATTCTGTCAGACAGTCGCGGGCTCTTGAACATTGGACAGTATCTTGGTTTTGTGGTGTCCGACGAACCAAAGTCCGGCCCCTTTTTCCCACAGATTAATACGATTCGATATTGCAAGGTTCGACATCGACCCCGATAGTAGGAGTAGACCTTGGTATGTATGTTCACGGGGGTCGCTCATATCTCGGGTAAAGCGGTGCCGCCGACCGGGAAACCCTTGGTAATTGGGGAGGAATCCGCCAAATCGTGGGGGGGGGGACACTGAGCGAGCAAAATTTCTTGCAGCTAGTAATGAGACGAAAGCAAGAGCTGCCGAGGCCAACGCTATTCCGGCCATGTATGAATACAAAACAGAATGACTCGATGAAGCGGTTCTTCGCACAACTCGAAGGACGAAGGGTAGCCATTGAACCCTCGTAGACCAAGTATTTGGGGACAACCATCCTGCCGTCCTAACCCAAGGATTTGTAGGGGCCCCAACACAAGGGTTAGAAGCCGCCGTGAATCATTGGAAAAATAGGATGACACCTAGCCCAGCTCCTTCGAAATCGATCCCTTCCTTCCTATTTTGATTGAAGATCACTGTCTTTTTCTGCATTTTACTAGTGATTTTGCCAACCCCACAAATTGGGTCAGGGAGATTCTAAGAGCCGGCGTTTAACGCTCGAAATACCCCCCGAAACTAAGAACGTTTGCCCTTCTATCTTTTCGATCGGCACCTCCCGTACTCAAAGTCTACTAAGATCTTGATACTCGTATTGTTATATGTACAGCTCGGCGTAGTTCTATACGTATCATACTGCTTTAATCGTTGCGGAAGGTTACTTATTCCTAATCTCTCACAGTGGGAGACCTTATTCAAAGATCTCCCGCTCCCTCTAAGCATTCAATACCCGCCGGCAAAAAAGAAATACATTTTGCAGGCAGATCCTTCTGAGCTAATCCGAGCTAATCATCCGTGACCCATCGCAAATAAATATCTCTATATTTTTCTATCGGAGGAAAGAAAAATGGGAAAAAAGATGATACATTTGAAATGAAAAAACTCTTAAGAGACTATTTGTTTTCTCCTAGTGAACCGTCAATAGTAACCCCATTTTGCTAATTCGGTGTTACTATCGAAAAGGAATATTACCTTTTACTATAAGTAGTCGCTTACTATTGGCGAGCATTTATAACCTTCGGACCCATCGGCACGGAGTGCGCGGGGAGCGTATTCGGGCTTGTAGATTGAAGCGCTTATAGAGGCGCGTGGTGCTTGCTATCTTTTGCGCCGCGCTCACCGGTCATTCCGGCTACAACTTGACTTCAGCCCGGATTGGCCGCGCAAATGGGTGGGCTTTGGCACTTTTACATGGTTGGGAAACCGGCATAGCTGCTTATTCCGCTAGTCGCACGTTGCACAATATTGTTACTGACTTAATGACTGGGATAACAACGCCAAAAATATCTTTGAAATGTTACCGCCGGACTTTCAGGAAACGCCAAAAGACTTACAAAGGAGTCGGACTCAGTCCCGCCAAGAGCCGTCGTTTACGCGCGGTCTTCAAGAAGGGGTCAAGAAGGTGGTATGGGTGCTGTCAAAAGTGCCCGCGATGAAGTAGGTCGAATCTCTAGGGTGCGTGGTCTTAACCTCGCATCATGCGATCAAGTATTACTTTCTCTATATCCATCGGGGTGAGCTGATGACTGCTCACCCTTCCCGATAAACAATTGGGCTGGTACATTGGTTTTCGATGCCCTTGATGCTTCCATTTCGAGAAAAAAAGGCCAAATCGAATTATGTTCTCTCCGAATAGACTCGAGTTTCATTACGATCAGGTAATACGTCCAGATTTATTGCTAAAAATTAATTACGAAAATATAATGGAAGTTCCGAGATTGTGTAAAATAATAGTAGTTCCAAAGGCACCCTCAAGTTTCATAAAGAATGTTGAATTAGCCATGGAAATTGTTTGTGGTCAGAAATTCATACAGACACGAAGTAGAGGTTCGACAGGAAAGTCCTTTCGATTTAATAAATTCGTATTAAATCAGGAGTCCAAGAAAGACACAGGATATGTCACTCACCTAGCACGAAGCACTCTACGAGGGCATATCATGTATAATTTTTTGGAAAAACTTGTTACAATAATATCTTTTTACGATTATCCAGTCAAAATACGGAAAAACTCCATTCAATTATCAATGGCAACGTCGTTGTTACGATTATTTCCCGAAATACAGGATCATTTCGAGATTTTCGAGCATATTCGAGGGTTTGATGTAACTATTGTCACTTCAGCTAACACACAAGATGAGACTGTAATTTTGTGGAGTGGCTTTTTGCAAAAAGAGGTTTAGTCATATGTCAAATCAAATTATGCGAGATCACAAACGTAGATTGCTTGTGGCTAAATATGAATTGAAGCGAATGTATTATAAAGCCATTTGTCAAGATAGAAATCTTCCTAATAAGATAGTGCGACCTGTTCACAGGTCAAGACGTTGAGTCACGCCTGTGCGCTCTATTCCGCATTCATCCGCACTCGGATAGCGGAGCGAGTGAACTGAGTTTCCATGAAGGTGAAAGTCCTTCTCCCTTGAGAACAGGGTAACAGCGTACCCACATGCGTTTGGAGTGGCATCCAAAGGTGTGAAGCTGGGTAGAAAAGGGATGAAGAACCCGGAAATTTTAAAGCCTTTTCCGCAGTCTTCGCTCCCCTCCGGGGATAAGCGAGTTTGCCCCCTAGGAAGTAGGGAACGAATAATCTCTCGCAAGGGCGTGACAAATACCCTTTGTTGGGCATTGTCCGGGTGAATACTACAGGGTAGTTATTCTACCCACGAAGGCTAATTACTGAACCGTAGCATCTGAAGCGTCGTAATAGGAAAGCGGGGTAGTATTGCTTCCTACTCTTTAGGAGACCCCGCGCCGCGTCCGGAATATCAGACAGAGGCCGAGGGAAAGGAATTTTCTGACCTTTCCCGTTCTTTCAGTGCGCCTCCGGCGTAGAGCGGGAGCCTTACGGCCCAATCCAAAAGGATGAATGGAATCTCGGAACTGTGTAATCCTGCGCACCTCTGAGCTTAAACTCAGGCGGGCTAACTTCATGGTGTGTAGGGTTGGGATGGGGCAAAAAGCTAAAAAAATTTTTTTTGCCCGGTTGTTACGATCGGGATATGCTAAAGTGTCCATGCATCCGAAAGGATGGAAAAGCAGTCAACATATAATGCTTCAAAATCGAGGATGAGAGACACAACGTGTCTTTAAGTTGTAATAATTTCTCAATCTGGGTGCAAGGAGCCGTATGATGGGAGACTATCACGTACGGTTTTGAATCAGGGGCGTCAGAGGAAATTCCACGTCTACTGTAACCGTTATGAATATTTTTTTAAGTTGTCCAAGTTGCCAAGAAATAGTTCCAAAACACGAGTAAGAAACCGGTGTATTTTCACGGGGCGCCCTCGTTCCGTATATAAGTTATTTCGCATTTCTCGTATAGTTTTTCGCGAATTAGCTTCTAAAGGTTCTTTGATAGGCATAAACAAATCGTGTTGGTAGCCAATAAAAGGTTAGCTCTTCGAGTATCTATAGGTCTTCTTTCACCGCCTCCCAACCTGCCAAGTATACGAGGTGCTCGGAGGATGAAATACGTTTTTTTTCTCGGTTATGATTCGAACATTTGGTTACTACACGCTAAACTTTCTCCACGGAGAATCTAATAGCTGAATTGGGAATAGAGCGAAAAACAACAAATATTTTTCCGAACCCTGCGGCCGCCAAGGGCACGAGACTAAAAATAGAGGTGCTACGCACGGCCCAGTGGCGGCGGGCACAAGACCTAATAGGTGGGAAGAGTGTCCGGAGTCTTCTAAAAATGGCTTGGAAAGAAGGCGGGAGTGCCCGAAGGGCCCACGACTGTCCGACGAAAAATGGGTTTTTTGGGCACGAGACTATAGGGGGGAGGGGTGAAACAACCAATTCAGATATATGTCTCTTAATAAAAAATAAATCAAACGCCCCGCGAGGCCCGAAGTGCTGTTCGAAAAAATCGAAAAAAATCTTTTTTTTATGCATACATTAAGTAATCTTTTATCTAGTATAAAAAATGCGCAAAAAGCTCAAAAGCGTGTTCTTTTTTTTTCCTCCTTCAAAAAAATGAGCGATAAAAAAAAACGCTTTGTCTGCTCCGCTCGTAAAATTACGCCTCGTGTTTTCGTTCCGCGTCTCTGTTGGGATTTCTGCAGAATTCTGTACGATGAGGGTTATATCCACGGATTCTCTCGGGAAGCAGACGGAAGCTTGAGAATAGTGTTGAAGTATCATTTTTCTGGAATAGGTGTAATAAAAAAAATGGAAACAATATCTAAACCAGGTTTTCGGATTTATTCATCAAAAAATCGTTTATCGAAAAGAAGGGAAGGACTTGGTATAACCATCTTATCCACTTCAAGGGGAAATTTGATATGTGATCGTGAAGCACAAAAAACCAATTTTGGTGGCGGTGAGATCCTATGCCAAGTTTTCTAAAAAAATCAAGTAAGGTTTATGGAAGCCAAATTCTTTTGTTTTTTGGAAATAATTGGAGTTGGATATAAAGCCAGTACTAACGCACAAGGCTCTATTTTATATTTGAAATTAGGATTTAGTCATGAGATTCGACTTCAAGTTATACCTTCAGTTCGCGTTTTTTGCTTAAAGCCTAATCTTATTTGTTGTACTGGAATGGATCATCAAAAAGTCACTCAATTTGCTGCCATTGTCAAAAGTTGTAAACCTCCCGAGGTTTATAAAGGGAGGGGTATACAATATCGGAACGAGATTATACATAAAAAACAGGGGAAAAAAAAATAAATCATGTCATATATTTTGGGGACCAATCTAAATTCCAATAAACAGGTTAAAATTGCCTTAACTCGAATCTTCGGAATTGGGCCTAAAAAGGCAATTCAAGTTTGTGATCGATTAGGCCTCAGCGATAACATTAAGGTTAATAAGTTAACCAAGTATCAATTTGACCAAATTCTAGAAATAATAAGTCAAAATTATTTAGTCGATTCGGAATTGGAGAGAGTCATTCAGAGAGACATCAAACGATTAATTAGTATTGGTTGTTATCGCGGGTTTCGCCATAATGCAGGATTGCCCTTACGCGGCCAACGGACTCATACTAATGCTAAGACTTCTCGCAAATTTAGAGACATTTCGATCAGAAGTTGAGAAAAGTTTTTTTCGTTTTTTCGTGAATGGTAAAAAAACGGAATCGATAATATTGAGCAACACCAAAAACATTCAATGAACACTCATGCAAGAAAAGCACGGTATTACTAATATGCAAAAAAAACACTGTATTACTTATATTCAATCAACTTTTGGTAATACAATCATTACTTTAACGGATTATGACGGAAATACAAAAACTTGGTCCTCCTCGGGTTCAGTGGGGTTTAAGGGATCTCGTCGCTCAACCAATTATGCTGCTCAAGCAACTGCAGAAAATGCCGCGCGAGCTGCCATTCAACTTGGATTTAAGTTTGTTGAAGTGAGAATCAAAGGATTGGGTTATGGAAAGGAATCTTCGTTGCGTGGTTTAAAACTAGGAGGTCTTATTATTACCAAAATTCGCGATGTAACCCCAACGCCACATAATGGATGCCGACCCCCTAAAAAACGTCGTGTTTAAATATCATCATAAAGTGCTGTGTCATCATAGAATGGTAAATAGGGGTTCAAGAGTAGAAAAAAATTTTTTAGGGTCCGGGGGAGACTTCTTTGGCTTCACGGGGCTTAGCCCTTCCTTCGTAAAGGCGAAGAAGGAGATCTACAAGCCATGTCTGGCCTTCGGCGGCCCTTCGGACCCAAAAAGTGCGTAGCACTTCTCCCTATAGTATCGCGCCCCTGGGCCCATAGGGTTCGGGCTTTAGCCGATACCGCAGTGTCTCCAGCCGGGCCGACGCCGGGGAAGGGTCGAGAACAGGGAAAAATTTATATATATTTTTTTTATTTTGTTCCTTCCATGCTCCATGGGAGGGGCCTGCGGCTTACGCCTGCACAGTTTTCTCAGGCTCCTGAAAATGAGAATGAGAGAGCTTGGGTCGTTTTCGTTCCCGGACTGAACGAGTCTCGTCGATTTCAGTCCTATTCAACCATCCGGGATGGTTTCGAGTCGAAAGACGGGAAGGCTGGGCGCAGCCCAAAGAAATAATTTTGTTCTCCCCCTAGCAATTACTATGCCCCAAAGGCCTCATGAAACTGATTATGAGGGTACTGCTTAGTCCGAAGGCCTCGATAAGCAAACGAATTAGGTGACAGAAATACTGAAAAAGGAAAGAAGAATAAAAATGAGCTTTAGTCACTTATTTCCCAAATATAATTCTAGTTTTAATCCATTACGTGGCAGTGCTATACAATGTTCAGTGATACAATTACAACAAAACAAGGTCTTGGTGGATACAGGACTGAAAACTCCAATAATTTGTTTCCAACATGAACTGAAAAAAGTGCCAATCACCAAGCAAGCAAGGTTTAATTTTGGAATTGAAGATGTAGAAGTGTTTGGTGAACCAAAGATGCTTTTGCCGAAACCATTAGAAATGAAATGTAAGGGAAAACTAGTTTGGATTGAACTCACCAAGATTTGGCGAAGTGACCAAAATTTGGTCAAAGGATTTATTTTGAATTCAGTGAAAGGAGGTTATGCTGTAGCAATCGGCGGTTATATAGCTTTTCTCCCCAAGAGTCTTCTCAGAAGTAGAAAAGTATTTTATAGTCAATGGAGAATATTCTCCATTTTGAACATGAAACCAGAAATAAGTAATATCGTGGTAAAAGAGATTGGTGATGGCAAAATAGATTATTTTTCGCCGCCAAGATCGCATCAGGAACGAACAAAGCATTTGGGCGCGAAGCTAAAACACCGGCGAGACGTGGAAGGGAACACCAACGTCAAGAAAAAAAATCTTTTTTCCGAGAAAGTTACTACGACCAAAAAGACGAAACAGAGCTTCAAGCATTTAGGTCCAAAGCCTCCTCTCGCCTATACTGAGAAGAAACGTGAAACTACTAAACAATCCACCAAAAATAACGTATTTCGACTCAAAGACCAAGGCCGGGGCAAATAATTAGTTTTTGTTGGTGTGTTAACGCGGTTAAGAACTAGATGCGAAGAAGGGATGTCACGCAAATAAGCCGGTAGTGCGACTACAAGCGATGTCTCACCGCCCTAAGCCTCAGGTAATGCGGAGGGGGGTATGCCCACATGTATACTCAGGACCTCAGTAATGAAAAGGGGAGGCTGCCTGCCGCCCTTTAGCTAATCACTGAAAAATTCTTTTCTTCGCGTTTTCGGCCGGCTCTAAAATTTCCGGCCCATGACGGAGGACCTCCCCTAGGTTTCGGGCGGGTCCTTTGCGAAGCGAATAAAAGCTCTGCTTTTTTGTTATAGCCCGATACAGGCATGATTCCCCCATGTCCTTCGGACCCAGACTACGCGCATGGCCTCGGATGAGAAAATGAGAAAATAATAATCTCCCAGAACGACTCAGAGCGCAAATAAAGTATATATTTTATTTGGCTGGGCGAAGCGCGATTCAATAAGTATTGAAATCGGTAAAAAAAAAAGTGAAAAAAAATGCCTCAACTAGATCAATTTACGTATTTGACACAATTCGTTTGGTTATGCGTGTTTTATATGACTTTTTACGTATTATTATATAATGATGGATTACCCAAAATAAGTCGAATTATCAAACTAAGAAAACGACTGGTATCGCAGGAAAAAGTAGGCGCGGAGCAGAGCAATGACCGTGTAGAACAGGATGTAGTTTTCAAAGAATGTTTTCAAGCCAGTGCAAACTATCTGTACTCAAGTGTATCCGGAGCATCCAAGTGGTGTAAAGGAATGGTCCAACTCGCAAATGCTAATAAATTGCAACGAATGAATAAAGATTATGTATCTTCTTTGGGAGAGATTGGTGTATCACAAGTGATCAAAAAGAACGCACTTTCAACTTTGAGTCCTTCTACTTATCAAACAACTTTTATAGCTTCACGTCAAACCACCGCTCTTAACAAAATCTATCTTTTACGCGGACAAAAGAGAACTCTGGCGAAGATAAAGAACGGACCACGAAAAAAAAAATTTTCGTGAGATGTCAGGGAGAGGGGGAAAGAGAAAAAAATGTTATGTAGAACTAACGCTCTACATCTTCGGCCTCAACTAGATCAATTTACGTATTTGACGCAATTCGTTCGGTTATGTTTGGTTCATATTACTCCCCATTTCGTCTTATATTCAGTATTGGTTTTTACCAATACTGAATGGCCGCCCTGTATCCCACTAAGAAAACGACTGGTACCGCGGGAAAAAGTAGGCGCGGAGCAGAGCAATGAGTGTGTAGGGCAGAATGGTCTCACGAGTGAACTAAGTGGGTCCAGCAGTTGGAGAGCTCTAGATTTAGCGTACCCGACTTCCATTCGCTTTTCCCCTATCCCCGGGTTTTTCATCTGAGTCTTAAAAGATCAAGTGGATTTTTGGTCTATTCCGTGTGTATTCCGCTACACATAATTTTTCTCTCTTCTTCTTACAGTTACAGGAAAAGTCTTTTTACTACGGATCGCACACTCTGGCTCTAAGATTTTCCAAGACCTGTGATTTCGATGTATTTCCATGGATCAATTATTCAAGGAGTACGTTTTGATGGCCTTAATTATAGGATTTAACTTGGGACAGCCGTTTGGTTCAGCTTTTAAAACTACGGAGGATTTATTTCACCAGGTTCGGATTTATTGACCGATGCCCTGGAGGGCGAAGGCCTTCCACCCACATGAGGAGTATTCTTCTTCTCGTGCTCGAAGGCTACCTCCGGGCATTTGCTCTGCAAGAGCAAATAGCTGTTGAGCTACCGCCAAGACCTAACCATTATCCTAACAAATCAGATGTGCTGTTTGGTCACTTTCGTAGGACCAGCCGCCAATCCCATATCCCCACGCAAATAAACCTGATGTATGGGGTTATATACCCGCGGGGCACTACATTTAATAATAGCATCGAAAGGGCGGCCCGAGCGATTCGGGTATCGATGGCTGACCGCATCAAGTCTCGACCTATAGAAGCCATAAAGACCGTGATGGGGACGACAGCCACGGCCGTGGGGAACTACTTCAAAGTCGAGTTGAATAAATCGAAGGCTGGGGCGGCTCATACCACCCACTAATGGCTTGGAGTAGCAGAAGCTTTAAATAAGCATTTGGAGCCAACGACGCGATTATCTTAATAATAATGTAACACACGCAGAACAGGTACTGAGGGATGCTATACGGCACGATGAGTCCCGCCGCCGCATAACAGCAGGGGCGGGTGGTTTGGCTTTACAGTGAAATGAAATACAGGGCCAACAAATTGCAATCTGAGGCTGCTGTACAGTCACGTACCAAGGCCTTGGAGGATAATAAGAAAACTTTGGACGATGGCTGCAAACCTGCCACACGTACCTGCTCCCGAAGTTCCTTCAGGCGTCCCACAGCCTTCAAACGCACTGACCCCCCTCCGGCGCCGCTTCTACCGTAAGCTCTCGCCGCACCTGCTTTGGATACTTTCTAACTTGCTACCACCTCGCATTTAGCTAAAAAGTACGGGGTTCGTGATTTATTATCAAACGAAAAACCGGCGGCTATGGGAGCAGCTTCATATTTGACAAAATGGAAAGATTGGTGCTGTCGGTATTAAGCTTATAGTTCTATTGGACACGTAGGTTCTCCGTTCATTGGTTTCTCATGCGGAACCGTATAGATTTTTTAATGACCATTAATGCTTTTGCCATAGTTTGAGTATTACGTCGAAACAGTGTCAAACTATGGTTACAGTATTTTCTTCGATTGCACCTAAAATATCTATTCTTGTTCATCTCTTGATCGGTTTCACTCATCAGGACTTTCGGAGGGGGTGGGAACGAAAAGAAATAGATTTTGTCGCGAAACAGAAAGCTTTTATGCGCTTTGCTTATCCCACCGTAGATATTCATGCTATGCCCGGGGAGGGCTTTTGCCATCAAGACCTAGGGGCCGTGGGGCAAACACATACGATTGCTCAGACAATTCGGGCTATATCTGGGGCTTGAATGGTAAACAAAAACAATTAATAAAAAAATGGGTCTACGCTAGCAATCCCTGTCTTTTTTATTAGTTTTTCTTTCCCATAACCCTCTTCCTTGTTCCTAGTTACTCATCAAACGGCATTTTGCCTATGTTTATGAGCTTGATGATTTCTCGGGGGACGCATTACAAAAAAATATTTTGTTTCTTCGAAGTATAAATCATTTAGGTTAACACGGGCCGGGCGCTTGCGTTTAGCGAAGACATTTATTCCATTGGCAAAGCCGCGCTGGGTGGAGCCTTTCGCCGAGCGCCCCGAAAGAAACAAATTTCGCGGCTCGAAAAAAGAGGTGAAAGCGATGGAAACTCATAGAGAAACCTTGGAGCATTGGCTTTTTCAAAGAATTACTGCTACTTTTTTAATCCCTACCATTCTTATAGCAAATGTATCCACTCTGATTCTGCTAAATATCTTGTTATTCTGGCATATTCATGTGGGAGTTGAAGAGATTTTGGCAGATTATGTTCACCATGAAGTAACACGAAATTGGATTTTGATGCTTCTCAGAGTATTCTGTTTAATAATTATCAAATATGTTTTTGTGTTTTTCGTTTTTTAAAAGAATTGAGAACCATCTGGGAGTTCAAATGGCGCCTCACACCAAAGGTAGGCGCGGAGGAACTACCTCTCTTACCCTAGGGGGGCGGGTCCGAGACATGAGACTAACGGCCCAAAGGCCACGAGACTCTAGGTGGAGTAGGAACGACTACGTACTCTCCCCTCTCCCTCTAGTCTTCGTGCGCGTAAATGAGCCATTTCCGGCCCAATCCGCCCTTTGGGCCAACGGCGGCGGCCCTTCGAGTACTCAACTATAGGGAGAGGCCCCGGGACTGTCAGATGAAAAAGGGAAAAAAGGGCTTTGGGAATTATTTCTTTATCGGGTTGCACGTCCGGTGATTACTCCGGGCCCGGCGCTTCCCCCGGGAAATAGGAAAGAAATATATTTTCCTTTTCTCGGAGCACTCCGATCGAGTTGGCTTTCAAAACAGAGACTATTATTATGGATCTAGTAAAATATTTAACATTTTCTATGATTCTTTTTCTTTTAGGTATTTGGGGAATTTTCTTAAATAGAAAAAATATTCTTATTATGTTAATGTCAATTGAGTTAATGTTACTTGCTGTCAATTTGAACTTTTTGGTATTTTCTGTTTATTCGGATGATATGATGGGTCAATTATTTGCTTTATTTGTTTCGACGGTGGCTGCTGCGGAATCCGCTATTGGGTTAGCCATTTTGGTTATTACTTCTCGAATTCGCGGTACTATTGCAGTGGAATTTAGGGCGACCGTTCGCGTCGCTTACAGTCATTGTTTGGCCATATGGAGAAGAATTGCTTGCTATTCTGTGCTCACCATATAGCAGCAAACCACGCGAGACCTTATTCCGCGTGCCGGGCATAGAGCTTACCTAAACCCCGTGTAAACGGGTGGGAACCGCAGCATGCTCTGAAAGCGTAGTTAAGGGGGGGGATAGAAGGGAAGGTTTGACCCTTAGACTACTAAGTCAGCTCGCTATTGTACGAGATGAGAACCAGCTGTGACAAATCGAAGTCTCTTTCGGTTAAACTGGACCCGCCGCGGTGAACCGTGTGAATGTGGTGACACGCACGAATACACGCTGTCAAGCTCTCAGTCTGCCGTTGGTAAATTACGGTAAGACCAGAATGGTAACTTCCGGTCTGCAGACATTGCAGAGCCTCAAGGAGGGAGCAGATTACCCAAACTACTGGGGACAAGAGACTAAACGACATCTCGATGCGAAACGGCCTTGCACAAACAACCGGCCAAGAACTGTAGGCAACACCGGTGAGGTCCACTTCAGTCATCTGGACGGAGGTGGACGTCAGAGAGCCCGTAGTACTCGCCTACCCGAAGGGTGAAAAAATAAAAAAATATTTTTTCCCTCGCTAATCGGCGGCACACGGGAAGGGGCTTAAGCGTCTGCTATATCTTAGCAGATCGGATTCAACCGAAGGACGAGGGGGGCTCATATAAGAGAATGCTTGGTTTTATTCCCTCTCACTAGAATCGCGCATGATCGCTATAGTGAAAAAGCAAGTTACTTCATCTTACTCACGCCACTTGTAGGCCCACATAGGTCACTGGAAGAACAAGCCAAGACCTTGCGACAGAAGCAAATCCAAAGGAAGGTTGAATCGGAGAGCCGTATGATGGGCGACCATCTCGTACGGTTCGGAGAGGGCTCGAGTACCAATGCATTCAATATGTGTCTGGGAAAGGACAAAAATATAGATATATATATATATATATATTTTTATCCACTCTATTCAATTGCATGAAGGGTTAAGCACAAAACATGTGCTTCCCCCTTTATTTTTCAAATACGAAGTATACTTGGGAGAGGCAGGATTCGAACCTACGTAGAAAACCTTCAGCAGATTTACAGTCTGTCGCTTTTAACCACTCGGCCACTCTCCCTATGATAAGTAAGCTTATATTTTACGGCGGTGCCACGGGACTCCGACGAAAAATAGGTCAATCTACGCGTGTAGCGTTCTTCCTTTGGACTAACTAAACAAGTATAAGGATGTACCGTTGGTAGATATTATTCATTCCGCACTTTACGCATCCTACAGGATTTGAACCTGTGACCTTCAACTTAGAAGGTTGTTGCTCTATCCAACTGAGCTAAGAATGCGCCACATTACTAACCACTTTGCAGAAAAAGAGTGAACTCCAGAGAAGAAAGAAGCTTGCTTCTTTCTTCTCTCCCGCTTTATTCGCATCGCGAACGAAGGCTGAGAAAGAACAAAGGGTCGATGGGGTGAAACGAACAAAAAAAGATTTTTTCTCGCTTTGCGTCCCCTTTCCCGGTTTGGATCAGGTTCAACACACGACGAGATATAATGAATTTTGTATTAAAAACTATTCTGGAAGAAGTTCGAATTCGTGTTTTTTGGATATTGATTTGCTCTAGTTTTACATGGTTTACGTGTTATTGGTTCCCAGAAGAGTTCATTTTTTTATTAGCTAAACCCTTTCCTACTTTGCCTTATTCAGACTCATCTTTCATTTGTACACAATTAACGGAGGCCTTGAGCACATATGTTACTACGTCCCTAATATCATGCTTTTACTTTTTATTTCCCTTTTTAAGTTACCAAATTTGGTGTTTCTTGATGCCCAGTTGCTATGAAGAACAGAGACAAAAATACAATAGATTGTTTTACTTAAGTGGTTTTTGCTTCTTTCTGTTTTTTCTCGTGACTTTTGTTTGGGTAATTCCCAACGTTTGGCACTTTTTATACGAATTAAGTACAACATCGACTAATTTACTTATAATAAAGTCACAACCTAAGATTTTTGACTATATTATGTTAACCGTTCGTATCTTATTTATTTCATCAATATGCTCTCAAGTACCTGTACTTGTGATTTGTTTGCTGGAATCGAGAGGAGTGAAAACCCTTATAAAAAATCGTCGTTTTTTTCTGGTTTTTTCGCTTTTCGTAGCAGCTTTTTTCACACCCCCGGATATCTGGTGTCAAATCGTCGCTTGTTTACCTATTTATTTTATAATAGAGTTGACCATTTTTTACGCATCGATTATACGAGTTTATAAGAGGCAACTAGCCCCCCTTTAACCAACACTAAGCCATGGGCTAATTTCGCTCGCTACTACGCGCCACATTTCCTTGTCCGGCAAATTTGTTTTGTCTGCGGGTTATGCAGGGGGAAGCGCTGAAGTACCACAGCGTCTGTTCGCGCTTCGTGCTCACCCCCCTAGATGGTTTATCGTTTATACGTCTCTGGCCATGCACATCGAGGCAGTGCAGTGGGGATCCATCGAGCAAGATAAAAAAAAATCCACCGACGTGTTTTGCGTGCCCGCAGGGCCACCGGAAAAAAATCTATCTTGCCCTTGCACTCGCGCATTTGGCTTTTTTGCTTGGGCCCCGCGCATGTAGTGCTTATCGGTCCTCTCCAATGGAGACTCCCTCTGTAAAGCCAAAGAAGTCTCCATTGGAGAGGACCCGAGATAAAAATTTTTTTCTGGTTTTTTCGCTTTTCGTAGCAGCTTTTTTCACACCCCCGGATATCTGGTGTCAAATCGTCGCTTGTTTACCTATTTATTTTATAATAGAGTTGACCATTTTTTACGCATCGATTATACGAGTTTATAAGAGGCAACTAGCCCCCCTTTAACCAACACTAAGCCATGGGCTAATTTCGCTCGCTACTACGCGCCACATTTCCTTGTCCGGCAAATTTGTTTTGTCTGCGGGTTATGCAGGGGGAAGCGCTGAAGTACCACAGCGTCTGTTCGCGCTTCGTGCTCACCCCCCTAGATGGTTTATCGTTTATACGTCTCTGGCCATGCACATCGAGGCAGTGCAGTGGGGATCCATCGAGCAAGATAAAAAAAAATCCACCGACGTGTTTTGCGTGCCCGCAGGGCCACCGGAAAAAAATCTATCTTGCCCTTGCACTCGCGCATTTGGCTTTTTTGCTTGGGCCCCGCGCATGTAGTGCTTATCGGTCCTCTCCAATGGAGACTCCCTCTGTAAAGCCAAAGAAGTCTCCATTGGAGAGGACCCGAGATAAAAATTTTTTTGGTTTTTGACCCAACATCTTTCCCGGTTGGCAGGCCCTCTCGCGTTGGTCGAGCACTAGGGGCCCTTATATTGAAACCGGGGCTGGAGTAGTTCATAAAAGAACCAGAATATACCCAATGAATTTGATATGGATATTTCCAATTGCTTTTCGTGATGCTGCGGAACCTTGGCAATTAGGTTTTCAAGACCCCGCCACTCCTATGATGCAAGGAAGTGCGACATGATGACATTGAGAGCAATATGGGGGGAGGATTCTCCATCTGGCAACGGTTTCTGCCGGACCCTACTCAAGCATGCCTTGACTCGAAAGACTGGGTTTGAAGCCTTGGGGGTAGGGTTAGCTGATAGAGGCAGTGTAAGCGAATGTATATAAACCTCGTCAATCGTAAGGCTCGACGTGAACGGATTAGCTCCTTTCCTTTGGGCATATCGAAACCGCAAGTTCACCGGGGTAAAGTACAGTCGTAAGAATCAGCAAAGGTTAGGTGCTATTAATGTAACATGGTAAGCCCGGATTTATCCACTCCCTATGGAGGTGCACCCGTAAGGGCACATAACGAGATGTGGGTAGAGGAAGCCCCACGAAGCAAAAGAGGTGGCTGACTTGGGGCGGCATTCAGCACAATGAGATCGAAGCAAGTCTGTATGCGGCCCGGCGCAACCAGACTGACGAAGAAACGAGCACGGAGAAACGAACAAAACAGTCGGGGTGTAGATGATTAGAATTGGGCAACAAGGGAGACTGGAACGGCCTACGCATCAATATTCCCGGCAACCCCGAGTGAGAAGCGCCGCTCGATACAATATACCGTAATGACCGGTGTGTAGTTTTTTGGGTCGCAATGGGAACGAGTGCATCTGCACCACATTAAAGTAGGCGGCTTCTACCCGTGACACAAAATTTGCAAATGAATCTAGGATGCCCTCTCTCTTTGGTCGAGTGTTTGAAGGACACTCTTCGCCGAAATGGCTGGGAAAAGAGGTCGTCCTCGCACTACGTGCCTCTCCTTCTAGTCTTCGTGCACGGAAATGAAATCGTCAAGCCATTTCCGGTGCGTGGGCTTGTGGAGAAATTTTGAGAATGAACTGGAGCTGTATGAGGGTAAACCTTCACGTACAGTTCTTAGGGGGGAAAGCCCGTAAGGGCCTACCTATCCAAACTAATTGACCCACATCATGATATTTTTTTCTTCTTAATCGTTATTTTGATCTTCGTATTATGGATGTTGGTTCGCGCTTTATGGCATTTTCACTATAAAAGAAATCCAATTCCAGAAAGGATTGTTCATGGAACTACTATAGAAATTATTTGGAGGGCGACCGTTAGGTCACCCATAGTTATGTCAATAGGGCTCAACACATGGGTTCTAAACCGCGCGAGCCTATCCTCCGCGCGCCAGGTATACGACTCATCCTTGCCACGTAAGTGGTGGGAGACCAGAGCATGTCGTAAAAGCGGGATTGAGGGGTCCTTGTCGTTCGCAGCTGGACTGTGGAAAGCCCAAGATCATCTTGCTAACCTGCCATCGCTATTCGAGATGAGGAGCTGCTTTGGCGAATCTAAGTTCCTTTCGGTCGAATTTAACCTGATGCTATCCGGGTCCAAACCGGTGACACGCACGAGCGCGCGCATTCAAGCTCTCAGCCTGACAATGGTCCAAAGTGTACAGGCCGGAGATAGTGCGGTGCCTACACTCCGCATGAGAGCAGATTACCTACATCACTGGGGACAGGGAACTAAAAGACATCTCGTGGCGACACGGCCTATCGGTGATACCGGTGAGATCCCAGCGTGGTCACACGTCTTGGGAAGTCAGAGGATCCATATGACCTGCCTACTGTTAACGCAGCCTTGTAAGAGGAAAGCGCTTTGCGAACACGAAGCAACGGGGAAGGGATCTAAGCATCTGCCATACCTTTGCAGATTTTACTCGATATCGTCTACAGACTCAGCCCCCTGGGATCCCAAGGTGGATGTGTCCGACTATGTGCGGAATGGGGCTGATGCCCTCGTGGACCTTTGGATCTCGTCTTTTCGAAGGCGTGACTGGATATACCATGATCTAAACAATTACCTAAAGAGTATGGACATATGGAGCATAGCCTACCAGAAATTGAGACCAAATCCAGGGTCAATGAGCCCTGGGACTGACGGCCTGACAATCGATGGCACGTCTTTTCATAAGCTTCAAGCGCTGAGAGATACAGTCCTGGACAGCGAAAGCCCGTACGAATGGGGAGGCGCAAAAATCATTTCCAAGCCGGATAAGCGCAAGAAAATAATCTCATTTGGAATTCCCTGCTTCCAAGACCGTATCGTGCAAGGGGTGCTGAGAATGCTTCTAGAGCCTATCTATGAATCAATATTCTCTCGTAGATCCCACGGCTGGCGATCGGGGCGTAGCGCGCACACCGCCCTACGAACCATACGCAGCGACTTCAAAAGAACTAATTGGATTGTACTAGGCAACATTAACAAATTATTCGACACCGTGAACCATGGCGTACTCTGCCATATCATGAGACGTAAGATCCGGGACAAAAAACTGCTAAAACTCATTAGTGGCGGATTAGAAGCGAAGATGCACATGCCCTATGGGAACATTGAGGACTCGAACTTGCTAACCCCGGAAGGCAGAATACTGAGTGCGATACTGTCCAATATATATCTACACGGGTTCGACATATGGATAGAAGAGCGCATACAGCAATACAATCTAGAAAGGAAGGATAATCGGAGCTGGGTGCTGCTTCAGAACCAGGGAAAGATGCGTAAAGCGCGCCCCCGCAGTGACCCATTCGACCCATTGTATCGAAGAATGGAGTACAGACGATACGGAGATTACTTCCTCATAGCTATCCGTGGCGCCCTGTCTGATGCTAAAGTCATTCGTCAGGAATGCGAAACCTTCCTGGGAGACAAACTCAAATTGCTACTGGATATAGAAAGGACCCAGATAAAACATATATCCGTGGGAATTCCTTTCTTGGGGCACCGTATCGGACGCCGAGTAGTACGCACGAAACAAAGATACCAGACCCAGGAGGGTTGGCGATGGGGTAGAAAAAAGGAAGTTATCCTCACCATGGACGCAGACATGAACCAGTTGAAGCTGCAATTGCAACAGCAGGCTTACCTTGCTGCGAATGGGGATCCTTCACCAAACTTCGGCTTGATGAGGTTACCTCGAAGCGAAGCAAACCGACGAATGAATTCCATTTTGCGCGGATACGCCAATTGGTATCAGTTTGCCGGAAACAAACGCTCGGCCATCGCCTATTTGGCTTACGTCCCGCGTTCTTCCCTAGCCAAGATGTTTGCAGCGAAATTCAAACTGCACTCCCTGAGAAAGGTATTCCAGATAGCAGGTAACGATTTAGGTAGGGTGCTCGAAACCCGATATCCAGTGGGAGTCACTGACTCACAAGTGGAAGCTTGGCGACGGTCTGTGAGTGGGAAAGGTACGCCTAGAGACATCCCGGGCTTTTGGGGAATCAGCCAACCGAACAGGGTCCGAGGTAGACTCCTCCGACACACGAAAAAGCGTTAATTGGCCCGAGCGATAAACCGGAGATATATCAACAAGAGCGCGCGAAATTTCGGAAGTACGTTTACAGTTGTGTAGTTCCGACTGACCCAATGAGGCGCTACTCGTGTGGCGTTTTGCTCAAGGAGTGGAAAGAATCCCCATGTGGGCGGTCTTCGGACAATGTAAAAATCATGTGCGGGGGGGCCCCCGCCGCCGGCCCCTCGCCCGAACACGCTCCCCGCGCAATCCGTGCCTATGGGTCCGAAGACTTTTTTGCTTTTACAGGGCCCGGCCGAAGAAGTGCGCGGAAATTGTAAAGCTGAAGAGGTTCTACAAGCTAAAGAAGTCTCCCTCGGGCCCTTGCGGCCAAAAAAGCGCTACGCGAGTAGCGCCGCGCCTTCCTTCTAGGTGCCCACCGGGCAACTGGCAACCTGGGCCAGCCCCGCTATCTGAACCCGGAAAGTAATCCGAAGTAAGTCGAGTTAGTGAGCCGTAGCACGGTGACGTGCTCGTACGGTTCGGAGAGCACTTGAGTAATCTTATAATGAGGTGAAATTTTTACTCTATCTATTTTTCCAAGTATTATTCTGATGTTTATTGCAATACCTTCGTTCGCCCTTCTTTATTCAATGGACGAGGTAGTAGATCCAGCTATTACTATCAAAGCTATTGGACATCAATGGTATTGGACCTATGAGTATTCAGACTATAACAGTTCTGATGAACAGTCATTAACTTTTGACAGTTATATGATTCCAGATGATGATTTAGAATTGGGGCAATTACGTTTATTAGACGTGGACAATCGGATGGTTGTACCAGCAAAAACTCATCTACGTATGATTATTACTTCCGCCGATGTACTTCATAGTTGGGCTGTACCTTCCTTAGGTGTAAAATGTGATGCTGTACCTGGCCGTTTGAATCAGACTTCCATTTTTATTAAACGAGAGGGTGTTTACTATGGTCAGTGCAGTGAACTTTGTGGAACTAATCATGCCTTTATGCCTATTGTGGTAGAGGCTGTTTCCTTGGATGATTATGTTTCTTGGGTATCCAATAAATTGGACTAGAAAGCAAACGAAATACCGATTATGTGTGATTTGTTTCATTTCCACTTATAAAGACCTCATTATTAAAATGAGTGCTTCTCAACAAAATTTGTGGTTAATTCAACTTCTTATTGTTTCTCATGCTTTAGGTACCTTCCTCGTCGTTTGGCCATTGCTAAGGTTGGCGAGCATGAAAAACTTTCTTTATACCGTCCTCTATTTCGCTTTTCCGTGCGTTTGATCTCCGTCGACTTGCTTGACTGTTTCATCTCTCAAAACCTACGGGGTGTCACTAATCATGCTTTTATGCCTATTGTCGTAGAAGCTTTTTCTTCGAATGATTATGTTTCTCGGGTATCCAATAAATTAGACTGAAAAGCAAACAAAATACCAATTATGAGTGTCTCTCAAAAACATCCTTTTCATTTAGTAGATCCCAGCCCATGGCCTCTTTTGGGTTCACTCGGAGCCTTGGCAAGCACTATTGGTGGTGTTATGTACATGCACTCTTTCACGGGAGGCGGAACACTTCTTTGTTTAGGCCTGGGAATGATCTTATATACCATGGTGCGCCCGAAGATACATCGTACGACAAGAAGAGCTATCCACTCTTTTCTGTGCCGTTCAGGCTAGCTCATAAGCTAGGACACAGGCTCAACTTGCGGATGAGCCATAGTAACATGGCTTACTTGGAAGCAGTAAGTTTCAATCAGAGAACTGTGGGGCTGCCACCGCTAAGACGCTCTGAAAGAGCTGGAGGTAGGGCTAGGATAACTAACTTGATACGCAATGCTCGCGTCACATAGCTCCTCTTGTCTCAAGCAGAATATTATGGCAAGAGCACGGTAAGTAGGCCTCCTCGTAGGAGGCTGAAACAGTCCACAATACATGGTGTGTGTACAGTACCTGAAAGACCGTGGGGCACTCCGACAAGGAACTGGCTGAGCGATCAGCTAATTGCGCAGGGGCCTAAACCCTTCTGGATCATTGTCTCCCCAAAGACACAGAAATAAGTACTATGTTGAGTCGGGGAAATAACCCATCGGGTGATGGGGTTCGGAGGGCTCGTAGTAGCTTCGGATTTGGCAGTCCAGCCTGGCGGTTAAGGAGCCTAGCTATCGATCGCACTGTTCTACCGTAGAGGTGTTGGATGTTGAAACATTGTCTCGTCTCAGCGGCGCGACCAATCAGCCGCCGATAAAGTCGAATGGTCCGTCCGCCTTCCTATCTCCGTTATTCGGAACAGAATCAAGCTTATCCTGGGAGTAATCCCGGCATTTAGTTATGAATCCATCTCAGGTAAGCCAGGAAATTTATGCTACAACGCCCTCGGATGGTCCCTCGCATAGAGATTTGAATCATAAGATTTAAAGTTCATAGTTATAAGTGGAGATCGGAGGTGAGAGCCGTTTGAGGTGAAAGCCTCTCGTACGGTTCGGAGGGCAGCTGTGTTGAAAGACCCGACTGACCCCTACTTTGTATGGTGGCGCGATGTTGTACGTGAATCCACCTACGAAGGACATCATACATTTGTGGTCCAATTAGGACTTCGCTATGGTATGATTCTTTTCATCGTTTCTGAAGTCATGTTTTTTTTAGCTTTCTTTTGGGCTTTTTTCCATTCTTCTCTCGCACCTACGGTTGAGATCGGAGCTATCTGGCCCCCAAAAGGTATTTCTGTTTTAGATCCTTGGGGAATTCCTTTTCTAAATACCCTTATTCTACTTTCATCCGGAGCTGCCGTAACTTGGGCTCATCATGCTATACTTGCGGGTTTGAAACAACAAGCAGTTTACGCTTTAACAGCTACCGTTTTACTGGCTCTAGTCTTTACTGGGTTTCAAGGAATTGAATATATAGAGGCCCCCTTCACTATTTCCGATGGAATTTATGGTTCTACGTTTTTTTTAGCCACAGGGTTTCATGGTTGTGCGACTTGAAGGACATAAGACAATGCGTATAGCCCACCGGACTATATTGCCATCCCCGCCGACGGGATGCTCCTACCTCACCCTGCGCTCCTGGAAACGGAGAGGGCTCGAAGCGTGAGGGACAAAGTAAGAAGTTTATGGTACAGCATACAACCCGCTGGGAGTGCCAAGGCTACTGATCAACGCAAGTGAACTGTGCAAAGACGTTTCGTAAAACCGCACCTACGACGAGCTTTCATTGAGTAGGGCCGGATGTGATTTGGGACACGGTGAATCGGTGCGTGCCCCGATCGGCAAATGATCACCGGAGTATAGCACGGGATCTGAAACCTTGCATTAGAGTCGAAATGTCAACAGGGTAAACCCAATGGGCTCCCCGGCGTCGGGAGGTTTGATCGTGAGATCGGATACCGTCCAATGGGCAGAAGACGATTCAAAAAGCCAATCGAAGTTGGCCAAATCTATTTTTTTCAACCCCGGCCTCTCCTCTCTCAGCCATTTAGGCTCCCGGCGGGGGGCCCCGCCGCCCCCTACCCTCTCGGGCGCCACACTCTCCCCCAAAAGGGGACCGTAGGGCTGTTTCTACGGGTCTAGAACAATCTACATTTGCCTTTCGTGCTGACCTGAATCCTGGGTGACGAAACACTGAAAAAGCCACTCACCACGCGAAATTCGGATGAATAACTGCGAGCAATGCGCGTGTAAATATTGGCTAATCGCGCAGTTGCGGCATAAGCAACTCGCAGAGTTACAGAACACTTTAGTGATAGCATAGTGCATCATGGGCGCAAAGCGCACCAACAGTCGTCAAGTCGCGGGCCCAGGTTAACCGGGGCCTGAACTAACTCTACGTTGCTTGAGCCGTATGCGGGGAAACTCGCACGTGCGGTTCTTAGGGGGGGGAAGCTTGAAAGAGCCTACCTATCTCAATTTCATGTCATTATAGGTACTATTTTCTTAATAATATGTGGGATTCGTCAATATCTGGGTCATTTTACCCCGAAGCATCACTTTGGCTTTGAAGCCGCTGCTTTTTATTGGCATTTTGTCGATGTTGTATGGCTTTTTCTCCTTGTTTCTATATATTGGTGGGGCGGGAATTAGGGCGAAGCATATAGCTTCGCCCCCCCTCCTTATGGGAAAGCACGGGATATAAATATAAGCGAGGGATTGAATCCGGCGCGTATATATGATGAAGGCGCGTAGCGGCGTTTCGGCCCCCCTACACGAAAGAAGTGGGGTTATGCGCTCAACATCTCATAAGTTTTTAATATATAACAAGCGCTATTCAAGCGCCTGCCTCTACAGCACCTTCAGTCTTACGAATTTTCTATCATAACCGAAGCCATCATTCGGCTTAGGGGGCAGGTGTGCAGCACTTGACCGGAGGAACAGCGCTTGTAGTAAGAAGGGTCGAGTTTCCGAAGGACCGAGAGGTCGGAAATGGCTCGTGGATTTCCGCCCACTTCGCCGAAATGGCTGAGAAAAGAAGGCGGCACGTAGTTTTTCTTTCGTCGCGCGCTCTAACGGTAAAGCACTCTCCCTCTGGTCGAGTGCTACGCACCCCCTTTCGTGAAGCGCTCCAATCGTAAATCCCCAAGGAGTGCGGCCAGTTATCTGTTGAATATTTCAGGACCTTCGTCCGTCTTACTCCCGGTGAGTTCATTATGTAATTTTACGGATAATCCAAGATGACCAATCTTTCGGTTATGCCATTACTACGTAATTCATTTCGGTCACAATAAATAAAAAAAAAGCCAACAAATATGAAAATTTATCTAATTGGTCTTGTCGCTAAGATACTTGGAATTATAATACCCCTGTTATTGGGCGTCGCGTTCTTAGTACTAGCAGAACGAAAAGTCATGGCGTCTATGCAAAGGAGAAAAGGCCCGAACGTAGTCGGCATTTTGGGACTGTTGCAACCTTTAGCAGATGGTTTGAAGCTCATGATGAAAGAGCCAATTTTGCCTAGTAGCGCGAATATTTTTATTTTTCTAATGGCACCCGTTCTGACGTTTACACTGGCTTTGTGCGCTTGGGCTGTGATCCCTTTCGATTATGGTATGGTTTTTTCAGATCTAAATATTGGGGTTCTGTATCTATTTGCGATATCTTCACTCGGAGTGTATGGAATTATTACGGCAGGCTGGGCAAGTAACTCCAAGTATGCTTTTTTGGGAGCATTACGATCTGCCGCTCAAATGGTTTCCTACGAAGTTTCCATAGGATTGCTTCTGATATCCGTCATACTATGCGCAGGTTCCTGCAATTTTAGCGAGATTGTTCTGGCGCAAACACGGATATGGTTTGTTTTTCCCTTGTTTCCTGTGTTTATTATGTTTTTCATTTCTTGTTTAGCAGAAACTAATCGAGCTCCTTTTGATCTACCAGAGGCCGAGGCAGAACTCGTGGCGGGCTACAATGTCGAATATTCTTCTATGGGGTTTGCTCTTTTTTTTTTAGGGGAGTATGCTAATATGATCTTAATGAGTAGTCTCTGTACATTGCTTTTTCTAGGAGGCTGGCTGCCCATTCTGGATATTCCTATTTTACGGGTAATTCCGGGCTCTATCTGGTTCAGTATAAAGATCCTTTTCTTTCTGTTTGTATATATATGGGTCCGCGCAGCATTTCCACGATATCGTTACGATCAATTAATGAGACTTGGCTGGAAAGTATTCTTGCCTTTATCATTAGCATGGGTAGTCTTTGTATCTGGTGTTCTAGTAGCTTTCGAATGGCTCCCCTAATTCGTTTAGTCATTTCGCGCCACACAAAAAAATATATATATTTGGGGCCGAGGGCGCAAAGCGCAGAGAACGCAAAGCGAAAAAAAATCTATGGATTTTTTGCCTTCAGCTCTCTCCCGGCCGGGATGGTAAGCCCGAAACCGGGGCACTCTTTGTTAGTAGGATCCTCAGAGATTTAATGTGAGGCTACGCAACTTTATGTATAGAGATATTTCACCATAAACGAGTGAAACAAAAATCTAGTGATAGAAAGTGATGCCTAAGTTCGCAATTTACCAATAAAACTAACTTCGGCCGACGAAGATAGAGTCCGTCCCTATTTGAAAAAGGGCTGCCCGGACAGCGCTTTGCGCTTTCTCGGACCTTTCAACAAAAAGCACACTTGGGAGGCAAAAAAATAGACTTTTTTGCTATATTTTCCGCCCACTTCCCTCGCGTTCGCGAAGCGATGAAAGGACCTAATCTGTTGTGGGGGCGGAGAGGAGCAGACTGCTACAACTTAAGCTCCGATACGCTCTGCCCCCGTTGGACCCAGTTCGCGCCATATGTCCCAAGATTATCGTAGAAGCTTCTTATTTGGATGATTATATCTTTCGGGTATCCAATGAATTAGACTAAGAAGCAAACAAGAAACCTATTATGCCACATATCCTTTCGAGATTAACTCGATTTAGCCCTTATTTTTCACTTCCCTTTATAGGTGCTACTCTCCCTCATCGTGTTACTATCGGACGAATAGCCTCAGTTGGTTTTTTATTTTCTTTTGTTATTACGCCCATGCCTGTCAAAAAATTAGAAGCCAGATTAAGTAATTCTATTCCTTCCTAATTAATTTGAATTGGGTAAAGCCTACTGCTGAGTTTTCTATACGCAATCCTACTTGGACTTTTCTTCCAATTATTCAATGTTTGATTAGTGGTTTATATGTCCCTCTCACTACGGCTCCCACACTGTATGCGGGACGCGGCGGAGAGGAAGTAGTCTTCTGCTGAAAGTAGCGAGTTGATTGAATCTGAGCGTAAACGCGCTCATTCTGAATCCGCTTTATCTCCTGTCCGGGATGTACCACAACCCAACGTAGGGGGGCGGCTACCCCTGGCTTATAAATGGCTCCTGGCTTAGATCGGGGGGCCGACGATAACGGGATACGTACGAGGCCCAAATATTTGAAATGGAAATATTAGTTGGTCAGAATTACTGGTATCTATATAGCGACTAACCGACGTGTTTAATACGACCCTACACGGGGGCGCCCCCTCCTCGATTGTAATTTGGTTCGGGCTGCCATGCACTGCGAGCCCGTACTCGGAATGTACCTACTGCAGGAAGATCATTAGTCAGTCGCATGGACTGGTCTTGCTCTAAGGAAGGGGTTGGCAACTATGAACCAGGGACAACACCAGCAAGCCCGAGACGCTTGGAAATGGCCCGAATTAATAGCGATAATCAGCCATTACAAAACCGAGACTATGGCTCTAATAACTAGCGGCCCGACGCGGGAATATCTGGCAATGCTACAAAGACGGGCTGGGCCGACTAATGATGCTACTGTCCCTCCATGATTCCCTCTCCATATGAGAAAATCGGGAATTCCGTTCAATTTTTGTTGCAAATTTTGGAGCATCCAGAAACCATCGATATCATGACAGCCTCCCATATTTTCCTAGGTAAATTTTTGGTCACTTATAATTTTTTACTTTTATTTGCTCCAAGTTCGCAAATTTTCGGATTGGTTTTTGTCGGAAGAATCCAGGTGATTGTGGCCAAATATAAAACACCCTACAACAGGCACTGGATTGGTGGGACTCGAAATAGGGATCATTTATTTGAAAAATGATCACAGTTCTACTCCATATTATGGGTTATCCCTAATCTCAACCACCCAAAAATGGTTTTTAAGCACATATTTCATTGTGGGATAGCATTAATCTTTGAGGGACGCCATGAGAAGCAGGCCGTGGAAGCTCAATGGATCTCGTCAGCATCTCAAGCGGGATCGTTATTACGCTCCTGTAAGACACGCTGGCCCGACGTGCTTTCCGAAAAACATAGGCAAGAACAGTGCATTCCGGGCCGAGATGAAAAACTTAAATATAAAAATAGAGAGTGTTTATCTCGTTTGGTTGCGCCCGTAACCAGCCTTTAATCGCATTAGTATATTATAAACAGCGTGAACGAATCGTTCGGGAAAGCGAACTACGAGGCAAAAATACCAGAATTGACTTGAGTTTTCTATCGCGTAATGTGACTTCTGAAGATCCTAATTCTACTTATACCAAAGAAAAGATTTATGAACTCATAGCGGATATGATGGAAGGGGCTCTTGTTTTTTTTCTGGAACCACTTGGTTGATACTGCCAATTCCACAGAAATCCCGGTTGATCCAGATCTGAAAAAGAGGTTTCAGCAATTTTGGCAAATTGGTGGCGCTGCTGGCTCATGGCTTTCGGAATAGAAAGCGGATATATAGAAAAAAGCTTGTCGATTTACGAAGATCCTATGAAAACATCAGGACTTTTGGATAGGATATTTTTTGGGGTGTCATCGATCGGAGATAGTCCCAGAAAACTAGGGCCAGAGCGGGTCTCGGAGACTAAAAAAACATGGCTCACTAATTGGAAATTGCTCATATTTATGGAAAGATTTCTAAAATATTAGTAATTTTGGAGAGGAAAATTCGCCAAAAAACGGGATTGGGGTGTTGGCTTTTTACCTAATTCAGTGAAGTAGACTATGCATTCTGTTTTTTCATGATTCTCACTACTCTGTTCGATTCTTTTGTAATCGCCCTGTCGGCCCGAGGCGTGAACCAGCCAAAGGCGACTAATGGGTAATATGTTGGGCTTGGGGGGCCAAGGGGCATTCGAAATGGCCGTTCGCTTCGCTCACCTTCGGAAATACCTATTCGGCTGGGTTCTCTGTATATAGACGATTTACGCCGCTACGCGCATTTCATTCCTTGCGCTACGTGCCTGCTGCGCTACGCGCCTTAGCCGGCCTAAGGCATGTAGCCTTAGGAGGAGGCTGCCCCTGAATGAATGATTAAGTTTGACAAGCCCTCCTGCACTTTCATAAAATTTTCAGTAAGCTCGCCAGAAGTTTATATTTCCATTTGAAATGGAAGCCGAAAAATAAAGGGAGTTTACTATATGAATTTGTACTTTTTCACCCGGTTACTCATTCCGGTTATATCGCCCAAGCAAATTCCCCGGCCCATCGCTATTTCATAGCCCGGTCACGGCAAGCATGGTTTTATATTCAATAGATCGCTGGGTAAACAAACATCGATTCCGCCTTTTTGTCCCTTCGCAAAACCAGATTCGTCCAATACTATTTGTATTATCATCGCCTTCGGCTGTAGGAATAGTTACGGCACAACTATTACGGGAGATTTATACTTGTTTCTCTGATAGCATATGCCATTACGTCTTTATTTGTTGAACCCGGGGAACGAAATGGAGTTATTCATATATATAGCATCAGTTTACTATATAAGACTCAGGTATATAATTATAAGACTCAGGTATAAAATTCTGAATGATAATCAACTCCAATTTTATAGAGCTTATAAGGATTCTTGGGGCGCAGGCGGTTTGAACGATGCCAACGGCACCCTTTAAAATCGTTCGGATTTAAATGGCAAGCGGATACCCAAACGTAACATGGGGAGGAACTGTGGGCTAGCAAACGCAGCGCCCCAACATGCCCCGGAAACATTGCCAGTCGCTACGGGTACGGGCAGACTAGCCACAGTTGTGGCTGTAGGAGCGTCGGTCGTCGGCATTGCAATCACTAGGACGATCGCGGACTCGAACGGATAAATTCAGAAGTCAAAAATGGTGGCGCTGAAGGAAAACAGAATTTGGCTAATATGGCGTGGCATTGGAGCTTAGAATGAACCCGCCCGAGCACACGGCGGGGACAAGTTATCATAATTTGCTTGAAGACACACGGGCAGAGTTGGATATTGCACGCGCAGCACGTAACGGAGCTAGGGCAAACTGGCAGAGCTTCATCGTATCGCACTTGCAGACACCCGTACCGAGTAAACATTCAAGTCAATAGCCTTTACTGCCTGTCGAAAAAGCTATTTACGCCGGAGCGACCTTCCCCCCCCCTATCCCCCGGCCGCCGGTACTCATGTCCCCCCGAATCCTTTAAAGCTATACAATGACCCACTGCATTTTTTTTTGAGCCCTTGGCGGCTTCGTTCGGAGGAGGAATCCGATATATACATATAAAACGTAAATTTATCGAATTTGGGAATGCGGCATTAGAAATGAAAAAGAGGTAACAGTAACTACGCCAAGAATCACCGGGCTTCGTTTCAGCGAGATTTGGAGCGAGAATCCGAATCTTTCTCGCCTGGATGCCGGATATAGCAGCCCATAGATTTAGCACTTCGCTTTCTGTGAAAAAAAAGGATGACCTACATTGCGACCCGGCCCCAAATCCTTACTAATAAAACGCTGCGTCGTTTCGGGCAAGAAATTAAGTAATGACCTAGTGGACGACCGCGAACAAAGAATGACAGAGGTTATTTCCGATCAGATTCGAAAAGAGCCAAGCTATCCCAGCCCGCCATAAAATTGCTTACGATAAATATAGTACCCGAAATCCACCCGCTAACATGAAGGAAGCATTGCTAAATGACTAAATTTCGCTAATATGACCAAATCCCGAGGATTTGTAGATAAATATATCTAATGAATACTCCGGAATCCCCATTGCTAATGACACCTTCGCTAAATAACGCATATTTAGCTAATATAACTAAACGGGGATCCGTACGGAGAGGAATACCCCTTAATATGGAATTGAAGGGTCGGTAAAGGAATATATACTAGGAATCTATATGGGATATGGAAGAATTCCATATAATAGGGAAGAGTTAATCAATTGAATTGGAATAAATAGAATGGATTGGGAAATGAAATAAATTCAAATATATATATACATATATATTTGTGTATAACGGAGAAAATGCATAAATCGAAAAGATTCTATTATTTATAGGAGAAACTATTAAATTCATATTTATTCTTTCTCCGCCCATCTTCCAAAAGAAAATGAGCTACTATTTTTCTTATTCGAGAGAGACGATGAGCTGCAATATATCTATAGATATATCTATATATATATATAGATATATCTATAGATATATATCTATATATATATATAGATATATATATATATGATTTATAGGTCAGGGTAGGAGATAGCCTTGACCTCTAACCTTCGAAGATACTAAGGGCCTGAATCTTACCCGGGTCGGGTTACCACGTTCTTGAGATCTGTTATATAGGCCTCTAGTTTTCCGTTGGGAAGGTCCAGGGACTTCCATCGTGAAAGTGACATAGGAACTCCGGGCGGGGATCATGGCACTTCTCCCAGAACCTTAGGGACGCTTTCGCTGGGAGCCCGAACATATTTTTTTGGTCATGCGGTACGTAGGGCCTGTAGGTCCCGTAACCATCTCGTCCTTATAGAGTTCGTAAACGGTGTCCGCTATATTCCGAAGATAAAGAATTATATCTGGTTGTTGGTCGCGGGGCGGGAGACTTGTTTTTGTGCGAGGGACGGCCACCACAAAACCGAAAAACTGTCCGACAAAACAAAGGGCACTTACGACCAACTATGCCTCGGAATACCCTTCAGTAACCTCTGGCTAATTATATAAATCTCCAAAACCTTTGTTGTCCCTGGGGAAATTCCTTATAGTCCCAAAGTGATCCTTGCGTCAAGGCTTCCCCGGGATCCTTCGGATAGGGGGCTGGGTGGGAGTATCATCCTATAGCACGACGCTGAATCGACAGCTACAAAGCGATACCCCCTCCTTGAGCAACAATTCTGGGCCTGGGGTTTTTAGGTACTTGTCCCTGATACACCGCTTTACCGAATTGAAGGAGTCCTTATATAGTTAAGGGTAGCGCCGATTGCATTGATCAAATAATAGAACCGGGTAACAACAACTTTTTGCATTATCTAATGGACACTTGTAAGGGAGAAAAGATTTGTGAATTAGACCGCGTAGATTTCTGTATTGATTCCGACTACGATTCGAAGGTCTGGGGACTGTTCGACAAGAGAAGGTGAAATGCACATCATTGCCAAAGAATTCTTTTTATTCGCTCCATGGACTCCGTCGATGCTGGCTCAAGTTGGCGTTATGGAGGGAAAAAAATATATATCTATTTTTTCCAACCTAAGGCCCCCGATGGGTCAATCCCGCCCATGATGTATGACGTCAATCATGAAGAAGACAAAGTTTCCATGATCCGCGAAAAGGAAAAAGCACGAAATTTATGGCAAGACGACTATCGATTCTTAAACAACCTATATTTTCTACACTCAACACTCATTTGATAGATTATCCAACTCCTAGCAATATAAGTTATTGGTGGGGTTTTGGTTCGTTGGCTGGTCTTTGTTTGATTATCCAAATACTTACAGGTGTTTTCCTAGCTATGCATTATACACCTCATGTGGATCTAGCTTTTTTAAGCGTAGAACACATCATGAGAGATGTGAAAGGAGGCTGGTTGCTTCGTTATATGCATGCTAATGGAGCCAGTATGTTTTTTATTGTCGTTTATCTCCATTTTTTTCGTGGTTTATACTACGGAAGTTATGCGAGTCCTAGAGAATTAGTTTGGTGCCTTGGAGTGGTAATTTTAGTGCGCCTAGGAAGTCTCGTTCAAAGATGCGAAGGTTGAAAGCGATCGCCCGGATAAGACTCCTAACCCGAGGCGGGACCAGACCGCAAGGAACTAAAGCATGGGGCTTATCCGTTGTTTCGCCGCATGGCAAAAAAAATATTTTCTTTTCGTACGCAACAGGGTCAAGCCACAGCCCCCCCCCTCCCAACCACGGGGGTCCGGAAGGCAAGAGGGTCCATAAAATATTCTCGCGCGAACAACCCTCCGGAGGTAACTGTAACTAACAGGAAGAGTCGTACACGGTCCTAAACGGCGAGCAAACGAACAAACGTGAAACCTAGGGATCACCCAAAAAGACTCTATAAGGACGCTGATTAGAGAGAAGCGGGAACCAATCCCAAGAGCACAAAGCTTTGGTTGGCCAAAAATGGATGGGTGACAGATCAGCCATAAATGTACTCCGAGAGAGACACCGGGCAATTAATGTCGAACATACGACGAAGCCCCGACGAGTGAAATGCTCGGAGGAAAGGGCTGTAGATGATAAAATGCTATGCCGGAAACACGCGGAAGGGCTCTCTGATAGTAACTGACCCCCCTTCCACGTAGTGAGGGGTGAGCGCTCGCCGCGCCTGAAGAGCACGGCGGAATCGGATAAAGCGAAGTGGGAGTAGAGGCTGGCTTACTGGTAATTTCGGTCGAGTTTCGTCTGAGACAAACCAATAGCAAACCTCGAGGTTAGCTGCGTTTGAGCGGAGGAATTGGCGATGGACCCCAGAAACTGAAAGGGCAAGAAACAAAGGTACCTTATGAGGTAGGGAAATAGAAAAATCTTTCTTGGAATTTTTCCTTCCCTACAACAGCTACAATCCCAACCTGGATGGCGTATAGCGGGTTACGTCCTGTCTGAAAAGGACAATTTACAGGAGACGTGCCACCGAAATCTGGGTTCCTAGGCGTATGTCCCGGACATGCTCAGTAACTCCAGAATCCAAGGGAACGGCCCTCTGACTATCTGGACCGGCCTACCCGGCCAGGACCTGTAGGAGGCTAAAGCCTAAAGCCCCAATGTAGCAGACACGATGCTCCAGCCTAGATGCTTACGGGCGGCGGGTTACGCTAAAAAATCCAATCCCTCGACCACGCTGGATGGCAATTTTGGAGCCTTCAAACAAAGCTTACTACGTCAAAAAGACCCTGTCAGACAGTCCCGGCGGGGGGCCCTGAATGGGGGATGAATGTAATAGCTGGTAAGCCGTTGAGCGGCCGTCATTTGGACTTAACTAATATACCCCGAATCAGGATTTTCAATTACGGCGGAATGCCCCGCCGGATGGGAGATATCGCTTATGCGGGCCGCGAAGGCCGGTAAAACCTGAATAAGTTATCATGGACGAGCCACATGCGGGAAAACTTGCACGTGTGGTTCTGACCGGGGGGGGGGGAAGAACCCTATCGGTATTTATTAATGATTATAACAGCTTTTATAGGATACGTACTACCTTGGGGTCAAATGAGCTTTTGGGGGGCCACGGTAATTACAAGCTTAGCTAGCGCAATACCTGTCGTAGGGGACACTATAGTAACTTGGCTTTGGGGTGGCTTCTCTGTAGACAATGCGACCTTAAATCGTTTTTTCAGCCTTCATTACTTACTTCCTTTTATAATAGCAGGTGCTAGTATTCTTCATCTGGCTGCATTGCATCAATATGGTTCCAATAATCCATTAGGTATCAATTCCTCTGTAGATAAAATAGCTTTTTACCCCTATATGTACGTAAAAGATTTAGTAGGTTGGGTAGCTTTTGCAATCTTTTTTTCTATTTTTGTTTTCTACGCACCTAATGTATTGGGGCATCCCGACAACTATATAAGGCGACCGGTCTAGATCCCGCACGATAAAAAGCACAAGTCCATTTCTGTGCAAAGGCGTTGCACTCATCCCTGTTCGGCAACGAACACGGAGACCTTAGCATGTGCAAGAAGCTCTGTTGAGGGGGTTTCATTTACCTCCTACCCCGCCGGGGGGGGTAACCCGAAAGTATGGAGCAAGCCGGTTATCTTGTATTTAAGATGAGGTTCTGTACCGGCGAATCGGAGACTCTTTCGGTCCTTGTCAACCAGCAATTAACCATTGGCACCTGAGCTCTGCAAATGGCGAAGCGCATGAACGTACGTTGCTCGCTCCATGCCTATTGATGGTATATATCAACCGGGTCATAAATGGTTTGTCCTCTACTTACTCTCTCGTGTGGAAGGTAGAGTTCAAGATGGAGCGGATTACCTATACTACTAGGGACAGGAGTCTAAACGACATCTTAAGCACAGGGCGTTCGAAAGCGAAGGGTTTCGGACGAGCCGTGTAGGAAACAACGGTGAGGTCCTAGGGGTCACTTTTATCCCTAGGAAGTCAGAGGGCCCGTATTACCCGCCTACCCGAAAGGGACCTAGCAATAGGAAAGCGCTTGATAACAAGCAGCAGGGAAGGAGCCTATGTACTTACTGAATGGTTACCGTTTGGCAAGTTTCACTTTGACGCAGTCTATCAGGCCATCTTCCAAGGACCGTGTAATAGGCGCTCGAAAGAGAAGGAATATGCGTTGAATAGACCTTCCGGGTTTGAAGAAGCTCCGAAGAAAGTCAGGTTAGAGAGCCGTGTGATGGGCGACTATCTCGTACGGTTCGGAGAGCACTGAAGTATCCCAGATCGGTAAACAGGGTAAACCTGGGGCCGTATAGGGTGGACTCTTGACTCTATCCCGCAAATCCCATGTCAACCCCGGCTCATATAGTGCCGGAGCGCGGTTCGGACCCAGCAATATCCGCTACCGACGGAAATTGGTGCCTTGAGGGCGTTAAGGCTAATCCCTACCGAAACTGGGGGGTGAGTGACCTCCTCCCCAGGGCAAGCTCTTTGGATGGGAAAATGCTCTTTGTGGTTCCTGATACAAGCCCAAGCCGCCTTCTTACTATAAGGGGCTGCCGCCTCCGCCCGGGCGGGCCGGCGGTCACGTCGTTTTGCCGGACTCACGCGAGTACTCCTAATTCCGGGGGAGGAAAGGGCCCCTCTGAGGAAGGACCAAACAAGACGGCGTCGCCAAGTTCGCAGACTGGTAAATGCTTAGGGAGGACCACACTGAGTGCTTCGGATTGGCTGGGACCGAAACAAGATTGGCCGAGGGGAACCCCGGAACTGATAAGCGAAGCCTCGAATAAAGCCTTAGGCCTTTATGAGGTACGGGCCCAAGATGAGGCGAACCCGATCCATGGACAGATGGGTGGAGCGATTAAGAATTCGAATCTTGACCTTCCTCTTAACCCCTTGGAGTTTTCACATCTGGCCCAACTTGTAGAGAAACAATTCATCGATGGCAAATATCGCCATCTGGTAAGGGAGATTATATCTAAACCGGAAGTGCTACTTACGGCCTATAACAACATCAAATCCAACCCGGAGAACATGATCGTAAGTCCAGGGAGCGACACACTCTTCCTTCGTCGAGTGGCTCCGCCCGGCGGCATAAGCCCGAAATGGTTTCATGAAACGGGCCGAAAACTGAGGGAAGGTACATACGAGTTTGGGCCAATTCGGAGGTCGGAGGGACGTAAGCCGAATGGAGCTGAAAAGTGCCCCCCAACGATAGCGAACCCGAGAGACAAGATAATACAGGAGGCTTTCCGGATGGTCCTGGAAATTATTTACGAACCAAGGTTCCAAGATATATCCCATGGCTTCCGAAGGAACAAGGGTACTCACTCAGCCCTGAGGGACATCAAAATGCGGTGGAAGAACCCATCGTGGTGGCTCGAATTCGATATTCGGAAATGCTTCGACACTATCAACAAGAAAATACTAGTGTCAATACTAAGCGAAACCATTCGAGATAGTAGACTCGAAAGTACCTTGAACCAAATGTGGAACGCGAAGATTATGGATGTCGAATTGGGAGGCCCGGCGGGGGGGGTTCCCCAGGGGAGTGTTATATCTCCCATCCTGACCAATTTATACCTCGACAGACTTGACAGGGAGATCCTAAGGATCCGAAAGGAACTCGAAAAGGGCTACCCGAGGCATCGTCGAGCCAATCCCGTATATGAGCGACTGCAGCACAGCCCGAAAAACTCGGTGATGGAGATGAGACCGGGAGACGCCCTGCTTCGGGAAAGGAGGGGACGGCTTAAAAGTGTCGGAAGGAAGGGTATACCCGTTGCGGCGGATTCCAAGGACCCTAAATTCGTGCGAGTCTACGCGTGCCGCTACGCCGACGACATTCTGATGGCAGTTTCGGGGTCGAAAGCTTTGGCCCGCGGAGTCATGGAACGAGTCTCCCGGTTCCTCAAAGACGTTCTCCACCTGGAGATAAACCCAGAGAAAACCCGTCTCGGACACGTTGTGGAAGAGAAGGCAACCTTCTTAGGTATGAATCTCGTGGGTCCGAAACCGAGTCAATTGCACGTAGGGTCGGACAAAGCGACTCGGGCCGGGAAGAAATATCGGGGCCGCGTCCGAAAGGCCGCGTCGGAGCTCTCGAATGGGTGGGAAAAGGGGCTTAAGAAGCTCGGAGAGAAGTTACTAGTGTGCGCCCTCAAGAAGGCCTCGAAGGAGGCTGGGAGAAACCTTACACTTCTTAAACCCGACCGGGAGGTGCGGGAAATGCTAGAACAGATTTGTCGGGAAATTGTGAGTGAGGTACAAAGGCCATCGGGGATTCGTCGGGACGCCATGTTCCGGTGGGCACGTGAATTGAGTGAGGGGGACATCTTCACGAATATTATTGAGCGGGATGGACAGGGAGTGGTGAGAGAATTCGACGAATTCGTCGTATCGGTGCACGAGCTCTTATACCCAGAGTCCCAGGTTGAGCGGAAAGAAACGGGTCCAGGCCCCGAAAGGAACGCAAAGTATGTCCCCACGAACCAACGCCAGGCGTTCCGAATACAGATATACGCACCGCTTTCGCGGATACTGGACAAGTTAAGGGCGATAGGAATAATTAACGCTGAGGGAAGACCAACCTCCGTACCTGTCCTCGCGACCCAAGACGATGTCACTATCACGCAATGGTACGGAAGTGTGGCACACGGGTTCTTAAGTTATTACCGATGTTGTGATAACTTCTACAAGGTCAAAAAGGTAGTAGACTATCAGCTCAGATGGTCCTGCCTACACACCCTATCACACAAGATGAAAGCCAGGGGCGTGGGGAAAGTCATAGACAAATATACCCACGAGCTGCGGGTGGAAACGGTGAAGGGCCCAAGGGTATATTTCCCTACACCTACCGAACTGAGGGTTATGGGGAAACAATTCTTGGTGAAGAGCATCAAAGACCCGGAGAGAATTCTTTGTCTGATGTTCTTACGCACCACTAGGCACCCGGCCGATAGATGCTCGGTTATAGGTTGCCTGGAGAGTAAGATCGAAATGCACCATATCCGTGCGCTGAAACGCAGTGGAGCGGACACCCTGTCGATAGTCAACTCTAGCAGCGACCGAATCAGTGGGCTAGAAGCTCTTCACGCGGCGCTTAACCGGAAACAAATTTCCCTATGCAGGGAGCACCACAAGGCGATGCATGCGGGGGATATCAGTCTGCAGGATATAGATGTATCTGTGGTTCTGAACCCGAAACCGAGAAGAGGGCAGGCCTGTGACTCTCGATGATTAGATTCTACAACAAAAAAGATTGGGGGTGGGAGCCGTATGAGCGGTAACGTTCACGTACGGTTCTGTGAGAAGGGTTGGGAACGGAAATGGCCCCATTCCCTTACTCTCGATGGTATTTCTTACCAGTCTATGCGATTCCTCGAAGTATACCTAACAAATTAGGGGGTGTAGCCGCCATAGGACCAGTTTTTGTGTCATTATTGGCTCTACCTTTCATTAACACTTCATATGTACGTAGTTCAAGTTTTCGACCAATTCACCAAAAATTGTTTCGGTTGCTTGTAGCAGATCGCTTGCTTTTAGGTTGGATTGGATGTCAACCTGTGGAAGCACCATATGTTACTATTGGACAAATCGCTTCAGTGGGTTTTTTCTTCTATTTTGCTATAATGCCCATTCTTGGCAAATGTGAAGCCAGATTAATCAAAAATTTTAATGCTTGCTAGGCCCATAGGGCTAGCAAGCTTTCTTTCGGTTATTGTATTATTGCTGCGCTACGCGCCTCCGGGCCTATGCAAGGCCTCGTAAGAGGAAGAAAAGCGCGCGCCAAAGGCCCGTGTCTAATCCAACGATAAAAGGCGCCTTTTATCGTAGCGGCATCGGAGGGCCCGAAGGGCGGCCCGAAGGGCGGCCCGAAGGCCCCGAAGGCGCTTGAGTAGCGGAACCCCTCCGGGCCTACTACATTGAGAAATAGCAATGATGTACTTTACTTTGGGCTTTCTACAATTATTGTTAGGCGCTGTGTTATTCATTACCACAGGAGGCGCGTAGCGGGCGCCGCCTTCGGCGCCTTCTCTCGCGCCGCGCCCTCGGTGCCTCGTCCAGTGAAAGGAGGAGCCGGCGCCGCTCGAAGGCGCTTAAAAATTGATATATATCAATTTTTTAAAAATATATATATGAATGAAAAACAAATATATAAATATCTACCAGTTTTACGAAAAAAGAAAGATACGATTTATGGATAACCAATTGTTTTTCGAATCTCTAATAGCTACTCCACCGAAAAGGATACATGAATGTCGAACAGTATCTAAAGCACCTGAAAACTGCGCGAAGATGCCCGAGAGCATCCAATTCCGAGCATTTAGTGGAACCGGTGAACCATTTGTACGTTTGGATTTACGAATGGGGCAGAGGGCCTTTAGCTCTGAAAGGCCAAGGGCCTTTCTAAGCTTCAGCTCTCCCCGCCCCGGTTCGGCTTGGACCGAGCGTCTTCGTGCCCTTTGGAAACACTGTCAAAAAGAGCAATTCAAGGCAGAAGGCCTGTTTCGGCTGATGAAAGACATAAATCTGTGGATAGCGGCCTATAAGGAGCTGTCACCAGGCTCGAAGAACGGTGGTGAAAAGCCGAAAGGCACCTCGATCAAAGCACTAGAAACACTGAGAGACTCTGTGATAAACGGGGGGAGCCCTACGGGCCGCCGCCGGAGTTGGCCCAAAGGGCACGAGACTCTAGGGACAGGGGGCCAAGCCCCGGGTCCGGAGGGTCCGAAGGAAACTTCTTTGGCTTTGCGAAAGAAGAGCCAAAGACCGGAAATGGCTCGTCTATTTTCGCACACTTCTTCGCCCCGTCCCCTTCGGACCCACAAAGTGTCTCGTGCCCTTTGGGTCGTAGATCCTTCAGACGCTTCTTTGGCTTTACGGCGGGGGCTTACCCAAAAGGACAAAGATATACTGGTACAGGAAGTGATTCGCAGCATCCTAGAGACGGTTTACGAACCGTACTTCCTTTCGTGTTCCCATGGATTTCGACCGGGACGCTCCCAACATACCTGCTTGAAGCAGATACGCCGTGACTTCGTGGGTACCGTCTGGTTCGTGGAAGGTGAAACGCAATGCTTCAATAAAATAGATAAGCAAGTGCTTATGGGCCTCATGCGGCGAAGAATTCGAGACAACAGATTCTTGAACCTGGTTCAAAAGGAGCTAGAAACGGGCCTAAAGGCCGGAGGAGCTGAGGGCGCCACCAAGGCCAAAAAGGGGAGGGTTGCCCCCCTTCTATGCAACATAGTGCTGCATGAGCTAGACCTTTTTGTTATGCGACCGAAACGTATCGTTGACAGGGGGCGGCGTTGGGCAGTCAATCTGGAGTCTAAGGAATTGTGGCATCGGTCTGCGGCGGTTCTAACCGACCGCACTCCAGCACACAGAGCCAGGGTGACCTACCGGGGGGGGACCGACGAAGGCCCCCCCGGTCTAGGCCGCCAGCAAGAAACCCGGCAAATAAACTATGTGCGCTTCGCAGATGATTTTCTCATTGGAGTCATTGGTCCAAGAGCTCTGGCAGAAAGGATACGCGGCTTGGTCACACGATTTCTTGAAGTGCGGCTCAAGCTTAGCCTGGATAAGACCCGTGAATCCATTCAATCTCGCTCGAACACCCTACCCGCGCACTACGTGCCTATGGGTCCGAAGGAGACAGGGTCGCCGAAGGCCGGAAATAACTTTACAATTTCCGCACACGCGCCTACGGGCAAAAGGAAGAAACAAATTTTTTGCATAAGGGGCGGAGCGAAGAAGATTGCTTTCCTTGGATACCTTATTAGTCGCGATTCGACCTACCTTAGACGGGGACGAAGGTACGGAATACGTAGATCTGGTGGGCTTAGTTTACTTGTAGATATGCGTGGAGTTATAAACCGTCTGGCGGAAAATGGATTTTGTGATAAATCGGGTCACCCAAAACCAAATTTTGCTTACTTTCAGTATCCCCAAACCTACTCGGTTGCCCGCATAGCCTCCATTCTACGCGGCCTTGCCAACTATTACCATCTTGCAAACTCCAAACGCCGATGTGTCACACGCTTAAGCTACATACTACGTACGTCATTGGCTAAAACATATGCGGCCAAATCTAAACTAGGCACAGCAGCTAAGGTTTTTGCCAAGGGTGGCAGGGACCTGTCAAAACCAATTAAGGCTAGGAAGGGCCTCAACAAGGTCCCCGGGGTGTCCAATCGGGTGGGGACGGGGAGTGAACGGCACTTCTCGCCAGCCATTCCTTACACGCGATATGGGCAAATAAAGCTACCCGACATGAAACCGCTAACCAAAAACTGGCAACCGGGCCAATTCATTGCCCGCCAAAACTGGGGAAACGCTTAGAGGCATACGATTTTTATAACCACGGGTAAACTTGAGTCGGAGAACCAGGTGATGGCTAATCATCCGAGCACTTGCTGATGATATCGTGCGAGTGCACGGGGAAAGGCTCCGCAATTTAATTCTTTATTCTATGTCTTCCGTTGTCCCCGGGAAATAAGTACTTATGATGAGAAAAAAAGAAAATTTTTTAATCCCGCGGGATACAACATACTTCTTTGGCTTCACGAAAGAAGCGTCGAAGGCCAGGGTCCGTAAAAAGAGGAGACTCTCTCGTACGCGCTGCCTTCGTTCAGTGAAAGCCAGTGATATGAAAAAGGGGCCGCTTTTAACCTATCAGGTTGAAGGCGCTTAAAAATTAATATATATCAATTTTTCAAATACATATATATATATATATATAAATGGAAAAGATATATCTACCGGTTTTACGGAAAAAAAGAGACGATTTATGCATAACCAATTGTTTTTCAAATCTCTGATAGCCACTTTACCGAAATGGATACATAAATGTCAAACATCGAAACATGAAAATATATTATATACCAACCCGAACAGTCTATTTCAATTATTATATTTTCCGAAGTATCATACCAATACGCGTTTCAAAGTTTTGATTGATATTTGTGGAGTTGATCATCCCTCTCGAAAACGAAGATTCGAAGTAGTTTATAATTTACTTAGTATTGACTATAATACGCGCATACGTATATTAACAGGTGTAGATGAAATCACTCCAATTTGTTCGGTAGTCGGTATATTCCCATCGGCCGGCTGGTGGGAACGAGAAACTTGGGATATGTTTGGTGTGTATTTCTCCAATCATCCCGATTTACGACGTATATTAACAGATTATGGTTTTGAGGGGCATCCATTAAGAAAAGACTTTCCTTTAAGTGGATATGTGGAAGTACGGTATGATGATTCGGAGAAACGTGTGGTTTCTGAACCTATTGAGATGACTCAAGAATTTCGCTATTTTGATTTTGCAAGTCCTTGGGAACAAATGTCGCGTAGTAACGGATCAAATCAGAAGTAAGCCAGCACCTTCTAGCCAAACTAGGTTTTTACAAGCAAGTTGGAACAGCTCAGCTTCGCTGAGCTTTTGAGTCCGAAGAAGACTTCTTTGGCTTTGCGAAAGAAGCGCCGAAGGCGCGTAGCGATGGCTCGTAGATTTCCGACAGCGGTATATTTCTGCGCTTCGCGCCCTTTGCCATATGGGCCTGCGGTGGCCTGGACCCTTTGCGTTTGATTGGCCCTAAGGCGCTGGGGCCCCCCTGTCTCGATTTATCATCTAAGATGATAAATTGGTCACAATCTTAAGGTTCAGATTGCGGAATTATGGATTAGTCGATGTTTCCATTCATTTATGAACAAATTGGCTGGAGCTGAACTCTCCACTTTATTAGAACAAAGAATTACCAACTATTACACCAAATTGCAAGTCGACGAGATCGGTCGAGTGGTTTCAGTTGGAGATGGAATTGCACGTGTTTATGGATTGAACAAGATTCAAGCGGGGGAAATGGTTGAATTTGCCAGCGGTGTAAAAGGAATGGCTTTAAATCTGGAAAATGAAAATGTAGGAATTGTTATATTTGGTAGTGATACTGCCATCAAAGAAGGAGATATTGTAAAGCGCACTGGATCTATTGTGGATGTTCCGGTAGGAAAAGCCATGTTAGGTCGTGTGGTTGATGCGTTAGGAGTACCCATTGATGGAAAAGGTGCTTTGAGCGCTGTAGAACGAAGACGTGTAGAAGTGAAAGCCCCAGGGATTATTGCACGTAAATCTGTGCACGAACCAATGCAAACGGGATTGAAAGCAGTGGACAGCCCGGTTCCTATAGGTCGTGGTCAACGAGAACTTATAATAGGAGACAGACAAACTGGAAAGACCGCTATAGCTATTGATACCATACTGAACCAGAAACAAATCAACGCACAGGGCACCTCTGATAGTGAAAAATTGTATTGTGTCTATGTAGCGATTGGACAGAAACGTTCAACCGTGGCACAATTAGTTAAGATTCTTTCAGAAGCGGGTGCTTTAGAATATTCTATTATTGTAGCAGCCACTGCTTCGGATCCAGCTCCTCTGCAATTTTTAGCACCATATTCAGGTTGTGCTATGGGAGAATATTTTAGAGATAATGGAATGCACGCATTAATAATCTATGATGATCCGAGTAAGCAATCAGTGGCGTATCGCCAAATGTCATTATTATTACGTCGACCACCAGGTCGTGAGGCGTTCCCAGGAGATGTGTTCTATTTACATTCTCGTTTATCAGAAAGAGCCGCTAAAATGTCAGACCAGACTGGTGCGGGTAGCTTGACTGCACTACCTGTGATTGAAACACAAGCCGGAGACGTATCCGCTTATATTCCTACCAATGTGATTTCCATTACGGATGGACAAATCTTTTTGGAAACAGAACTCTTCTATCGTGGAAGTCGACCTGCTATTAACGTGGGATTATCTGTGAGTCGCGTCGGTTCTGCGGCTCAGTTGAAAGCTATGAAACAAGTATGCGGTAGCTTAAAACTAGAATTGGCACAATATCGTGAAGTAGCCGCTTTTGCTCAATTTGGTTCAGATCTTGATGCTGCCACTCAGTATTTATTAAATCGTGGGGCTAGGTTAACTGAGATACTTAAACAACCACAATATAGCCCAATTCCTATTGAAAAACAAATCGTGGTTATTTATGCAGCTGTCAAAGGTTACTTAGACCAAATACCCGTCGTTCTCATAACGCAATATGAGCAAGAGCTATTGAAATCTATCGACCCAGGTATACTTTCCGCTATTGTACAACAAAAAAACATCACTGAGCAAATTAGTAGTCAACTGGCTACCTTTTGCCAGAAATTTACGCAGAGCTTCTTAGCAACTCATCAATCATAAAAAAGAGGAGGGCCCCGCGAATGAATAGGCCGAAGAGGCGAAATCGTAGCGGTAGGCCTCGATCGAAGAGGGGGCGAAGCAGCGTCTATTTGCTTCACCCCTCCCCCCCTCTCAGGGTACCGGGTAGCCGTGTGGATGAAGCGGCTTATGAGAAAGGGAGAGCATGGGCCGTAGGCCGCGCCGAAGAAAGGCGGTAGCGCGGTTGCCGGGATTGATTAGAAGCGTGGCGCCTACTCAAGCGCGGCTTTCATCTTGGGTTCTGTACTTGATGTTGAATTTTATTTATTAATTATTTATCGGCGCGTTCTAAGGTACGTAGTATGGGAGAGGCACGTAGCGGTCAAAATAATGCGCGCTACGCGCCTTTCCCACTTTAGACCGACCGCTACGCGGTCCTTAATATCGCTACGCGCCTCCGCTACCGCCTTCGGCGCGCCTACGGCCCTTCGGGTTGGTTTAGCCTCCCCGTAAGGTCGAGAGTAAGGTCGAGAGCGCCTTCGGCGCCTAAGGTAGAGACTCGCTATCGCTACGCACCTATTCTTACCATACCCACGGAACTCGCAATAGTTTCATCAAAGAAGGGCCTACGGTATTTACCTTTAGGGCGGGACCCGAGTTTTCGAAGATAAAAATATAATAGATAGATAAAATATGACATTGTCATCAAATATACAAATGAAACTCGAAGGAATGCCAAATACAGACGCTTGGTACAAGCGTAGGCGCCAGTAATACCCAGGAGGGATTAAATCCGCATCCGCCTCGGTCAAGTCCCTAACAGGGCGGGCTCCGCCCTATAAGGACTAAGTCTGTATAGGGCGGAGCAGATCGGTGCTTAAGCTGCACGAATTGCTGAGACGTCTAAATGCTTTCTTTGATAGCTGGAAGTTCTTCAAAAGTATGAAATGCTGGAGGGCTTGGGACCATCCATTCAAGTGTCGTTGAATTCTGTTCAACAGCCCAAGGGCTTGGAGCACACTTGTTTTCACTAGTTAGAGTAAGAAAAACCACTACAAAGAAACGAAAAATCCCTACTACAGAAACGTATGAGCCAAAACTACTAAAGGCATTCCATCCAGCGTAAGCATCTGGATAATCAGGAATGCGACGTGGCATACCTGCAAGCGGTTTTTTCCTTATTTATCAAATGTTAATGGATTGTGACTAAATATTTCTCTTTTGTAAACTTCATCTGGAATTAGTCTTTCAGACGTTTCGGTGTGTTTAAATCCCAATGTTGAATCAGTTCTTTTCTTGGTATCAAGAACTGGTTCATAAAGATCGAAATAGTACTGTTCCCGAGCCAAATAATCCTTTTCAGTAATAGTACCTGTTGAACCACATGACTCAATAATAACTAAAATTGTCATGACCATATTTCCAAATGGAATTATAAATATATCTGTTATCAGATAATTTATAAGGGTGATAGTATTCAGCAAGTCTATCGCTTAATTTATAACCACTACCTACATATTGTTTCCCATTAACTAAATTATGCCAAAGATAGATTCCAGTTTCCGTTGGATAATAAGAAACGATTTGCTCTCCATTTAACCAAGCTTATCATATATTGGAAGTAAGTGGTTTCCCTCGTAAATTATCAATAATTAATGGGTAATTAATCGAGAATTTGTGATCTAATTTGACTGTAATTAGTCCGTCAGAATTAACGATAGAACTATTTCCAGAGCCTTTTGGCTCTTCTGAATTACCATTAGACCCGGCGGACTGATCGCCAGTTCCAAATCTTTTTCGGTTCAACATCGGATAATTCTAGGGACTCTCGAATATAATTTACGCTCGAATTAAGGTTATCCCGAATAGTAGTATATCCTATTAGCAGCGAGTTACCATTTCAAGAGTCCACCACTAATTCTCCTTCTTTGCTTTAAAAGGCGAACTAGTCCAATGATAAATAAGGAATATCCTTGATATTTCTAACGAGGCCGGACTATATCTTCACCCTAATTGTCTGGGAGCATCACGTATAGTCTCTGAGGATCTTATTCGTCGGCGTTGAGATTAGACTTTGGTTTCCTGCTGATTGTCCAATCCCTGAGATGGTTACTGCTCGAAGTGAGTACCAAGGGCTCTAAGGAATTTCCAGCGTATAGTGATGTTTCACTCCAAAATTTACTTTGGAAGTGGGCCTAATATTGACCTGGGAAATGCATAGGAAAGAAAGTCAGATTGACACCAAAGAAAGTAATCCAAAAATGAATTTGACCTAAAGTCTCTGGGTATTGAAGACCGGTTATTTTACCTATCCAGTAATAGAATCCCGCAAATAAAGCAAAAACGGCTCCCATAGAAAGAACGTAATGGAAATGTGCAACCACATAATAAGTATCATGTAGAGCAATATCTAGCCCAGAATTGGCCAATACTATTCCAGTAAGCCCCCCTACCGTGAACGAAGATATGAACCCTACAGCGAATAACATGGGTGTTTTGTATTGTATTGACCCCCCCCACATGGTTGCAATCCAACTAAAAATCTTTATTCCAGTAGGCACGGCTATAATCATGGTAGCCGCGGTGAAGTAAGCACGTGTATCAACGTCTAACCCTACAGTAAACATGTGATGAGCCCATACAATAAATCCAAGAACTCCAATACTGATCATGGCGTACACCATGCCTAGATAACCGAATACCGGTTTTCTTGAAAAGGTAGAGACGATATGACTAATGATACCAAATCCTGGCAGAATTAGAATATAAACCTCGGGATGACCGAAGAACCAGAAAAGATGCTGGTATAAAATGGGATCCCCGCCACCGGCAGGATCGAAAAAGGTTGTATTAAAGTTTCTATCAGTTAATAACATGGTAATTGCACCTGCCAATACTGGAAGGGATAATGGAAGTAGAAAAGCTGTGACTAAAACGGACCACACAAATAGAGGTAATCTATGCATAGTCAATCCGGGGCCCCTCATATTGAAAATAGATAGGGTCAGTCGATGCTGCCCTCCGAACCATACGTGACGATTTCTCGTCATATGGCTCTCCTTCAGAAAACTTAAATTGCTGAGTTTATCGTATCAAGTCTATCTCTATAATAGATGGGTTACTTTATTTATAGAGGGAGCTCGGGGCTTAACCGGGTTTACTAATAGGATGATATTATCTGAATTTCCTCCCCATTGAGCTCCCCTGCATGATAAGCTTGGTGGTGAGCTCCACATAATCGGATCTGTCTTCGTTCGTACGCCCCTAACCATCCCTGGTAAGTTGCCTCATTTATTCTAATTTTGGCTCGAATGTCGCGAATAGCCCTTAGGTGAAGCATCTCCACCTTCTTACCCATCACCACAGATGACGCAAACCTGCCCTAACCCAGACTTGTAAAGTTTCCCAGCCCAAGGAACCTGGATAACCGAATCCGGAGTAGCCATTGGACTCTCGATTTCGTAATGGTGCAGAACCTTCTAGTTATTTGGAATGTTCAGGCTGCTCTTGGTATTCGGGCACATAAAATGAGCTCCAAATTTATTGAACGCCTTTTTTCTAGTTCGGAGCTTCCATTCCAAAGCTAGGGTTAGAGCGCATGAGGTAACTAGGAACGATATCACTTTTTGCAGATTCCCCCTATTACCCGCAAAAGAGTAATAGTTAAGCAGTCCTCTAATCTTATGATTGTATAAAGCCAGGATATCAGAGTGCGATAGTCCCACTAGTCCTATCATCGCAGTTGGGTACATTATAGTCCTATGGTTTTTTTTGGAATCCCCTTCAATTTGAAGCAAGTCTTTTATGGGAGCGGAGCATCGTTCGGGTCTGACAGAGAAAGTCCGGCTTTGGGAGGGGCTTTTAGCGGGCTTAGGTATAAGTACTCTTTGGGCAGGTCAAATTTGGATCTGACCCTTGCTTATACGTTCCGCAAGTTGTACAAACGAATTCCGGTCTAGCCCATCTAAGGTTTGACCATTTGCTCATCCTGGAGTCCTATTGCCAATCCTACCTTTGATACTCTCATAGCAATGAACCAGAAACATTGGATTCGGTATAATTCTTATAAGTCCATTATAGGGCCCCTGGTTAGCTTTACAATTGTTCACCACTTTCTTAGCATATGTACCGGCGTCCCTCTGACAACAATTCTTCTGGGTAGGCTGACGAGAGTATTTGCCCGAGACATTTGAAGAACTATGGATCGTGTTCTGACTAGTCGCCTTCGTGGCCTGGCTGGGTTGGCTTCCCTCCCCCTCACTACTACGGGACCTCTGAACCCGCGCATCGTCTGTTGGACGATGTCGGTTACTTCCCGTGGTTGCTCTATCTCCGTGTTTTCGCCCTTCCTCAGAGCACCTAGTGGTGTAAGGTCCTTGCGCACTTGCTTGATTGCTCAAGTCAGTTCCTATGCTGGAATTACTTGTGACTGTCCGACAGCCCCGACCGCTAACAGCATCAGTCAAAGCTTTCGCCCAGCTGGATCCCTCCCTGGGTTACTCCGCCACACACATACCGACGTATTCTGCTTGGGATATGTAGCCCCTTCTCGGGCAGTGGGTGCGTATCAAGTTGGTTAACCTGACCTTGACCACCCCAGCTAGGAGACACCACCAAGAAGGGCAGTCCCCTTTGGCGTCCCCTTCGACCAACTGCTCGCAAACATGATGGATTATTAGCCCGATCTGCCGCATCGGCCTGCTGCACGTATTTCCCTATGGAAGTCAGACATACGCGCAGGAATATGGGTATTATTCCTAACCGAAAACGAGCCTCGCACGGCGCACTTGTTATAAAATTAATAGAACCTAAAATAGAGGAAACACCTGATAAATGAAGGCTAAAAATTGCTAAATCAACAGAGCCTCCGGAATGACTGGTTATACCACTTAAGGGTGGATAGACCGTCCACCCCGAACCGCACATCGAAGCTCCTCATGTAAGGGTCTAATCGGCGGCATTTAGCCAGTACAGATTTGGAAAGCTCGAATCTTTTCGATCAGTAGTCATAGTAGCTTTCAAAGCTATTCTTTTTGGGTACCCGACGCGCTCTTGTTAAGTTTGCTTCTATGCAAAAAGCAAACGCGTGACCAATCACGGAAGTCGAGATATTTTTTTGGGAAAACCTCGTAAAATAAGTCTCTAACAGGTTTCTTGATTCCAGGCTAGTGCCAGAAATACAGAAAACCCGCTCTCCCCCCCGCTGACGGGTTTCAAACTCCGGGATGGTGCAGCGCATTGTCCAAGCAATGGTTGTCATAACATGTTGCAACAAAGCGAGATCTTATATGCCTTTCGCACTTTACGTGGGACAAAACCGTATATGCATGTGAATGCAACGGCTTTTTCTTCACTGATGTCGTATTAAACAGCGAAGTGGCCATCCATAACATCCTCGAAAACCAACCATTGGACAAGATGGGGCGTTGTTTATCGATCTCTAGGTTGCAAAGTACCCGTTCAATCATACGGTGAGGCGCTTCTATTTTTGGGGTGCGCTCCTTGCCGTTGATGCAAGTGACTATTCCGAATACTGCAGGCATATTGTGCACCCGATTTATTCGCTTAAATGGTTAGCATCGTATAAGACGGTACCTCCAATCCTTGCGCGAAGCTTTGGAACGAAAGGGGACTCGTCTTCACAACGGAACACAATCTTTAGGTTGGGATACCGATCCCCACAGCCGCCCCTTCCGCTGTCAGGAGTTATTAGAGAACCATCCCATTAAACCAGCCAAATAAGCATCAAGCTTATCGCCTGGTGGCTGATATTTGCCCGAACTAGACTCTTTTGGAGTTTCTTGGACTATTTCTTTAAGCTGGAAGCTCGCTTCACGTATAGTCTCTGAGGGGGTTCGACTTCCCTGCTGATTGTCCGAAGGATTTCCAGCATATAGTGAAGTTTTTGGGGTGGGCTGCGGCTTTAGCAACCCACCTCTACTAAGGCTGAGCTTAGAAGAAGTAACAATGACGGTGGCAAAAGCCAAAATGAAATATTATTTAATCTAGGGAATGCCATATCCGGACTTCCTATGAGAATGGGAACGAACCAATTACCAAAACCACCTATCATCGCCGGCATAACCATAAAGAAGATCATTGGAAAAGCGTGAGCTGTTATTAACAGTAGGGGGTCAGTCGGGTCTTCTTCCGACACAGCTGCCCTCAGAACCGTACGTGAGGCTTTCACCTCAAACGGCTCGCAACTCCGGTCTCCACTTATTGCTATGAACTTTCAATCTTACAATTGAACATCTCTCCATGGATCGTGTACAGAGACAGTGCTAACATTTCTGACTCAGATAACTGGCCGTTGTTATACGCACTGTGATGGTGAGAACATAGGGGGATCTGCTTTCGTTTCAAGGCGCCCCTCCACTCGGAATGAGAAGCGGAAGTGACGTATCGGATCCTGGCCTTGACGTCTTTTACATAACGGATATGATGCGTCCCCCCGACTTTTGTTGATCCGCAAAGAGCACATGCTCTAAAAAGAGCGGCTCGGGTCGACCTCCAGCTAATATCAATAACCTGCTCAGCCCGGGCAATCGGGTCGGGATTGTATAGGTGTATGGCTTCGTACGCACCTGGTCGAAATAGACTCATACCCGTAGCGGGACAAGCAAGGCACTTACCAAAGCGGTGAAAAGTCCTACTAGCTGTCTTCAGTTTGTATTTCGAAGCGAGGGTCAGGGCACAGGACATATGCAACACATGTACAATCTGATTAAGACTACTGCGATTCGACGCGAACGAGTAGTAATTCAGGGTTCCCCGAACTTTCTGATTGTAGAATTCCAAAATGTCTGCATGAGCCCATGGGGTTAGATTACTCCTCGCCGTGGGTACATGTTTCCCCATTTCATTCCGTTTTACAAAACCCTTTTCTTTCGACTCGTAAAAAAGTTTGGTAATGGGGGCACAAACCCGAAGACGTTCTGTTGAGCGCTGCTTAATCGTCTTCGTGCGCACATGGAGGATCCGATGACTACATCGGGTGCGTTTGCAGTATGCACCTAAGAAATGGAATCCCTTGTTTGCAAGGTGTGAGACCATGGTTTTATCCAAACTAAGCTCTAACCCAAGACTCCGGTGCATAAAGTTCTGTAACGACGCTTGAATCGCGAAAGTTTCTAACCGAGTTCCGCTTACTAAAATGACAAAGTCATCGGCATATCGTACATATAAAATTCTTTGAAAGTAAGGGTCCAAGGGATCATCAGCTTTCGACGGGATTAATCCGCGCTTAATCAGGAGAGATCTATCCTGTCTGTTCGCATTCATACGACGAGTCAATAGCTTGTACTCCGGGTTGAGTCTTCTACTTTTGCCCTTGTCAAATCGATCACGAAGTTTCATCACGAATTCGTCGAGGTGATGGAGTATTATGTTGCGGAGTAGCGGACTCAGCACCGAGCCCTGCGAAGAAGTGCCTTCGTCACCTATAACCTGACCGGAAGTAGGATCCTTGTAACCCGCACGGAGAGCCCTTTGGAGTAATTCCAGCGTACGATGACACTTTACCTTTTGTGAAATTTTGTGAAGGATCGCTTTATGAGGTGTCGAATCAAAAAACTTTTGAATGTTTCCCTTCACAACCCAGGGATAGTGACCTCCTTCTAAGCAGAGCCTCTTTAATGCTGTATGACAGCTGCGGTGGGGACGAAATCCATGCGAGCAATCTAGAAAAATAGGTTCATAGATGGCCTCAAGCACAAGCTGTAAGGCCTTTTGTACGATCTGTTCCCCGTAGCGCTTTTTTCGTGGGTCGCCGTTGATACCTAAGGGACGCTTCTCCTTCCTGCCGGGCTTTGTAAGTCCTCGCGCGGGCGAGAACTCAAACAGGCCCTTCTTAAGTTTCTCACCTACTTGTACAAACCATTCTGGACCATCCAAAGTTTTCGCATCAGACCCGGGGGTCCCTGGCGTACCTCGGATGGATTCATAACACAAGGCCAAAAATGTAGGGTCTGATATGAGATGAATCAGCCCATTGTATCTATTGTCCGGGCCTAAATAAGCTTGAATCTGTTCCGAAACGGACATACGGACACGGTCAGACCGGTCAGCTTTGGAGGCTGAGCCGGCGGAGCCGTTGGAACGAGACGATGTTTCGTTATCCGAGACCTCCGGGATAGAACAGTACGATCGAGAGCTAGGCTCCTTAACTGCCAGGCTGGATTGCAAAAATCCGAAGCTATTACGGGCCCTCCGAACCCCACCCCAATTGGGGCGGGTTATTTCCCCGACTCCTACATAGTCCTTGTCATTCGTGTCCGGAAGACACTTCGATCCTTTCTTCGTAAAGCCGAGAAAGATCTTAGATCCTGAAGGGTTAGGCCCTTGCGCAATTAGCTGATTACTCAGCTGATATCTGTGTAGAGTGCCCCACATTCTTCCAGGGACTGTGCACACACAATGTATTGTGCACAGTTCCGACCTCCGTAGAGGCTTACTCATCGTGCTCTTGCCATAATGTGCTGCTCGAGACAAGAGGTCTACTGTAATACGAGCATTGCGTGTCAAGTCAGTTATCCTGGCCGTACCTTCTGCTCTCTCAGGGCGTCCTAGCGGTGGCAGCCCTACCGTTCCCCGATTTAGACTTGCCGCTCCCGAGTAAGCCATATTACTATGGCGCCTCTGCAAGTTGAGCCTGTGCCCTAGCTTGTTAGCTAGCCTGGATGGCACAGAGAAGAGTGGATAGCTCTTCGTGTCGGACGATGTATATCCGGGCGCACCATTATAAAGTTGATGATTTCCACCAAGAATTTGATTGCCGGGTTGTGCTAATTCCATACGAATTAGTACTGAAAAGCATGTACCCATTACTCCAGCAATGGCACCGAAAATTAAATATAGAGTACCTATATCTGTCGAGTAAAGGCGCTCCCGCCCTTCTCGTGGAACCGTGCTTGATAGTCTTCCATCACACGGCTCTCCAAGAGCCTACTCTCGATTGGACGTATGCACCTGGAATTTTATGGGGCCTACTCCCGATCCAATTCCCCAAACTACAATAACCTCTTGTGCAATTCATCGTGATATGATCCATACACGAAGGTATTTGCTTTATATTGATTTGATGGCAACCTCGAACAACGCTTACATTACCGTAACCTTGGTCACTACTGTTACCCCCAAAAGAAAAAAGCATCCAGCTGTCTCTTGTGCACATGGTGCATTTACACCTTATCCTCAGACCGCGCCTCCACGGAGCACCGCAATCGGGAGGAGCGCCCGAACGTGGCGTAAATACGGTCCAGAGTCCGCATATCGGAGCCACATTGGATGCCCCTCAAGAACATTCTTCCCATCCGTCGAATTTCGTTGGAGCTTAGAAAGCTTATTGTTTTTTTCCCCTCGTCAGCCTTTATGACCATATCTCTCGATAATGCCCCGATGAGCTCCGTCGCCGATGCCTTATGCTTCCTGGCCATTGTGTGTATCAAGGACCAGCGTAAAAAATAATCCACGTAGTCTCGTACCTTGTAAAAATTGGCACAGCAACGATAATAACTCGATAGGTCTCGGGCTACGGAGTTAAACCAAAGCACAATGTCTTTGTCGTTGAGTTGAATCAATCTAACCACACAACGAGGTTTATTATTCTCCGTAATCAGGCCCCGCAATTTGAGCTTTTTCCTTATCTTTCTCAATGGAGCCAAAATTTGCAGGGATAGCGCCTCGTATCTTCCCACGCGTCGAGCCTCTCCCCTCTCTTTATCAAAAGGGGTTCGGACTTTAGACTCATCACACCACTTGTCGAGTATCCTCTCGAGGTTATCCATTGCTTCCCGCGCCTCATCCGGGGCAAAGTCTAGCCTGCTCGATAAAGCCAAGTGGAAGTTTTTCTGCGAGTCCCGAATGTCGGTTACTAGATTCTTATCGGCTTGCATTTCTCTTAACAAGGCTTTAGCTAACTCCGCCATTTCCGGGGATTTAGGAAGGAGTTTTGTCAGTCCCGCAGAGTTCTGCTTCCTCGACAATTTGCCCAGCGCCCTAACCAAGGCATCGTGGATCAAGGAGTCTTGGCGTTTGCGTTTTCGTACTCTTAGGGTAGAGATACGGTTCCTAACCCTCCGTCGCTTCTCCATGGCCTTGCCGAATCTCCCTCGAAGTTTCGAGGAGGGCACAACCTTGATCTCCATTCCCAGAAATTTCGCGCTTTCGGCGCTTATATGGGATATATTACCTTCGGCGAGTTCTAGGTGCAGCTTCGAATTAACGAACTGCACAATCCTACTCTTGACCGTGACCACCAGTTCCTTGGGTCCGGCAATACCTAGGAGAAAATTGCCCGCATATCGAACGTAAAATGCGCGTGCGTAGGTCGGGTCCTTCCAATCAGTCGGGGACGCGGCTTTTCTACGGACCGTCATGATTTCCGCCTGCGGCGGGGTCAGCGCTCTGAACGCCTTCGTTCTGGGCGTCCTCCTCGTAGTCGCCGTGGTTCTTTCGTCGACTCTTCGCTTGCAGCGGCTTCGTGAGAGTTCATTAGCCATCTTGGCCACTTCTTGGTCCAATTCGTGCAGGTAAATATTACAAAGTAGAGGGGCGAGGGCCCAAGGGGCAGCCGACCACCGGGAGAGGACTGATCCTTGAAGGGGGTCTGGACCGCCGCCAACAAGTCCCGCGGTGAACAGTTTATGCACGAGATCCATCCACCTCTGATCTTCTATATGCTTTTGTAAGATGAAGACCAGCTTATGTCGATCTATGGAATCGAAGCACCTTTTTATGCCAAATTCAAGGAACCACGACGCTCCTTTCCATTTCAGGCAAATTTGTTCTAACCCTGAGTGGCATCCTCTTCCGGGACGGAACCCGTGGGAGATGTCCAGGAATCTGGGTTCGTATATATGTTCCATCACTATTTTCATGGCTTGCTGAACAATCTCGTCGCTCCCGATAGTTAAAGGTCTGAATTCCCTGGGCTTGTTAGGCGTGGGTATCCCACGTGCGGCGGGTTTGAAGCGAAACTGTTCGCTTCGAAGTAATTCGGCGGTTCTTTCGAACCACGCGCGATCTAGACTTTCCGGGGGCGGAGCCACTCGACGAAGGAAGAGGTTTTCTCTTTCCTGGCCCCCCCCCTCCGGTATCATGTTACCCGTGTGGTACTTAATTTGTTCATAGGCCGCAATCAAGAAGTTCGGGTCCGTGCATATGGAGTAGATGTTTCTAACTTTCCCGGATTTTTCGTTTCGTTCGAGAGTTTCGAGTTTCCGCCTCCAACCGCCACCGTCCATATGGGCGGTTACAGCAGGGGGTTCATTACCCGACCGGTTCTCAGTTGAGTCACTGTCCCGTCCGCCATTGGCATGGGGTTTACAACTCATCCTGGGGCGTGACCCAGCCCCACCCTCGCCGCCGTCATGCCCAAATCGCGCAGACTGGCTTGTCCTACCTAGCGCATCAGGTGAGCTTGTAGCATCACCGCAGTACGAGCGTTTCGTTCCGGTTCTCAGGGACGCTCCTTTTTCCCCACAAAGTAAGATATTCGGATGAGAACGGCGGCACTCGTAAGCCGTAGGCATGAAACCGCCTACGCTCCACAGAAACGGAGGGCGCATCATTAGTATTCGTTTCCCTAGACCTACCAGACCGTCTACCCCAACGCAGGACATCACCCTCCTACTAACTTTCGGCTGAGTTGCGTGAGGTTTAGCGCCAGTCGTCCCGGCGCGGTTTGACCCAGCGATTATAGCATGCATAGCGTCGCACTTGTGGTTCGTGGAAAACAGCCATCTTTGTGCAAAATTGTTCATTTCGGAAGCCCATCTTTCAATAATACCATGCTTTGTTGAACTAGTTTTGACTGATGTTTTCGCAATTTGGAAAAGCGAAATTCGTCACAAACTGTTTCGCGAAAACAAGTTACTATCTTCTCCTGTAAACTGATACGGGAATGCTCTTGAATAGCTAACAGTGTTTTCAACTTTTGTTCTATTTGTTGGCATAACACAGATTTCACCGTCTGTTTGCACTTCGGCGCACAGCGCGTAACCATATCATTTATACATGATTCTCCAATCATTTGTGTACTTGAACGCAAGCTTATACTACGTAATTCATGCTGTTTCTTCAATTCGGACAACATAGCTTCTTGATAACTCATCCATTGCTGTAAATCGGAAAGGAGAGCTTCGCTTCTCGCATCAAGAGTAGCTTTTATAGTTTCACCAAATGTTTTTTGACTGAATATAACGAAACAGACAAAACTTAAAGCTACAATAACTTCTTCATTATATATTAGGATTTTTTTCGAACTCAAAACGCTAAAGCTTAAAATTGCAAATATTAATATTTCACGCATTCGTATTTTTCCTTTTTTCGATCGCAATAAGGATTTAATTGTAATAAATCATGGGAAAAAATGTGTCACCACGAATAAAACTCCAATGGAGGAGTTTAATGGAGAAATCATAACTTATCAATATATATCGTCCTACAGTTTTCTTGTGTACCTGACCCATTATTATTTGCGTGCCCGGAAACACAATCAAAACCTTGGGTTTGTCGCACAGTTTTTTGGTTTTGTGGTGTCGTCCGACAAGACCAAGTCCCTTGCTTGGGGTCCAAAGTTTTGTCGGACTGTTTCGTCGTTTCGTTGTGTCCGACGACAAAACCAAGTCCTGGGTGCGGAGGTGCGTAAGCACTTTTGGATGAGAGACGGATTTACAGGGTCCGGCGGAGACATTTCTGCCTTTACAGGCACTACGTGCTTCTTTGGCTTTACAGGGTCCGAAGGATACTACTTTTTTGGAGACCCAGAGAAATTTACCCGAAACACGCACGATTGCTAGCTCGTGATAAACCAATATCTCTCAAAGAAGATAAATATTATGTTATTGGAAAATCTCTTTGTTGTCATTCAACGTACTAAGTACCAGAGAGAGCGTATACGAATTGGGACGAATCGTACCTATTAGGAAAATATGATAGACGTATTATTTTCGAATCCGATCAACTAAATCAAAGACCCACGCCCCGAAATGCCATTTTACATTGTGAGAGACCCATGTAAGCACGGGCTGCGCAAAAGGATTGACGGGGGGCAGCAGATATAAATAATGCCTACGGACCCATGAAACGATAAAGTTACCACTAGATCTGAGTTGGGGTCAGGTGAAAGTCAGGAGCCTCTAGGGCTTTTAGAAACTTACTTCGTAACCATTGCCGAAAACATAGTAGCTACGCCCCCCGTACAATAACCCGCTAGGGATCCCTGACATAACCTTGTGTATTCCCTAGCAACTCCCGAGAACAAATCCGGTATTACGGCCGAATTAGTTAGTTTACGATTTACATTCTGTATAGTGACACTGTCTCCTGGCGAAATATCAGTATCATCTCCGAACAAAATCAAATCCGAAAAAGGATCTACAAGAATTGTCCGAAATATAGCGATTG